ACCGACTGATGTTGAAAAATCAGCGGATGAGTTGTGGTTAGGGGTGAAATGCCAATCGAATTCGGAGCTAGCTGGTTCTCCCCGAAATGCGTTTTGGCGCAGCGGTTGATGCTATAGCTTAGGGGTAAAGCACTGTTTCGGTGCGGGCTGCGAGAGCGGTACCAAATCGAGGCAAACTCTGAATACTAAGTGTGTAGTCAGCCAGTGAGACAGTGGGGGATAAGCTTCATTGTCAAAAGGGAAACAGCCCAGACCACCATCTAAGGCCCCTAAATAATTACTAAGTGGTAAAGGAAGTAAGAATGCTTATACAACCAGGAGGTTTGCTTAGAAGCAGCAATCCTTTAAAGAGTGCGTAATAGCTCACTGGTCTAGTGATCTTGCGCCGAAAATGAATGGGACTAAGTAATTTGCCGAAGATGTGGGATGTTTTACATCGGTAGGGGAGCGTTCTGTTGTAGTTTGAAGCACTAACGTAAGTGAGTGTGGACGAATCAGAAGTGAGAATGTCGGCTTGAGTAGCGAAAACATTGGTGAGAATCCAATGCCCCGAAAACCTAAGGTTTCCTTTGGAAGGTTCGTCCGCGAAGGGTTAGTCAGGACCTAAGATCAGGCTGAAAAGCGTAGTTGATGGATAACAGGTTAATATTCCTGTACTACTTATTGTTGATATTAAGTGACGGAGCAGGCTAAATCATCCGGATGTTGGTTACCGGTTTAAACTTGTAAGACGAAGAGAAGTAGAGAAAATACTTTGAGTTAAGCAGTGAGTACAAAGCACTACGGTGCTAAAGTGATTGATGTCATACTTCCAAGAAAAACTTGTCATATCTTAAACAATAAGTACCTGTACCTTAAACCGACACAGGTAGGTAAGTAGAGAATACTAAGGGGCGCGAGATAACTCTCTCTAAGGAACTCGGCAAAATGGCCCCGTAACTTCGGAAGAAGGGGTACCCTTGTAGGGTTGCAATAAATAGGCCCAAGCGACTGTTTACCAAAAACACAGGTCTCCGCGAAGTCGCAAGACAATGTATGGGGGCTGACGCCTGCCCAGTGCCGGAAGGTTAAAGAAGTTGGTTAGTCTTGTGCGAAGCTGACGACTGAAGCCCCGGTGAACGGCGGCCGTAACTATAACGGTCCTAAGGTAGCGAAATTCCTTGTCGGGTAAGTTCCGACCCGCACGAAAGGCGTAACGATTTGGGCACTGTCTCGGAGAGAGACTCGGCGAAATAGAAATGTCTGTGAAGATGCGGACTACCTGCACCTGGACAGAAAGACCCTATGAAGCTTTACTGTAGCTTGATATTGAATTTGAGTTTATTTTGCGCAGTATAGGTGGGAGGCTAAGAGATTATACTTGCGGGTATAAAAGAGCCAATAGTGAGATACCACTCTAATTAAACTAGAATTCTAACCTTGATGCCGTAAACCGGCCAAGGGACATTGTCAGGTGGGCAGTTTGACTGGGGCGGTCGCCTCCTAAAAGGTAACGGAGGCGTGCAAAGGTTTCCTCAGGCTGGTCGGAAATCAGCCGTAGAGTGTAAAGGCATAAGGAAGCTTGACTGCAAGACCTACAAGTCGAGCAGAGACGAAAGTCGGCCTTAGTGATCCGACAGTGCTGAGTGGAAAGGCTGTCGCTCAACGGATAAAAGTTACTCTAGGGATAACAGGCTGATCTCCCCCAAGAGTTCACATCGACGGGGAGGTTTGGCACCTCGATGTCGGCTCATCGCATCCTGGGGCGGTAGCACGTCCCAAGGGTTGGGCTGTTCGCCCATGAAAGCGGTACGCGAGCTGGGTTCAGAACGTCGTGAGACAGTTCGGTCCATATCCGGTGCAGGCGCTAGAGTATTGAGAGGATTTCTCCTTAGTACGAGAGGACCGGGAGAAACATACCTCTGGTGTACCAGTTATTGTGCCAACAGTATACGCTGGGTAGCTAAGTATGGATTGGATAACCGCTGAAAGCATCTAAGTGGGAAGCTTACCTCAAGATAAGTACTCTTCTGAGATCACGGTAAGATTAACCGTTTGATAGGCATTAAGTGTAAGTGTAGTAATACATTCAGCTGAGATGTACTAATAGATCAAAAACTTAACTAAGAATACATTTTAAATATTTGTTTTATCTATAAAATTATTAGATTAGTCATATATTACGAATTATGTCTTGATATTCATAGCGCAGTGGACCCACTCCAAACCATTCCGAACTTGGTTGTTAAACTCTGCAGCGACGATGATACTTGAGAGGACACTCTCCGGGAAAGTAGTTCAATATCAGGACAATACCTTTTTGATTAACATACACTTTTTGCTTTATGCTAATTTAGTTTTTCCTGAGTGACCCCACTTTCTTAAGTTGAATATTTCAATGGTGTTTGTACGTGATACTGGAATAGTTTTTTTTATAGATACGATAATATCTTTACTTGTAAATTCTCTATTTTCATTAAAGCCAATATACATTGCTTCTGCTATTGCTTGTTCTATCTCTGCACCCGAAAAACCTTTGCTTATTTTAGAAAAATAGTAAATATTATATTTATTCCATGTAATAGGTCTTACTCTTTTTAAATGCAGTTTAAATATTATCATCCTATCCAAAAACTGTGGTAAATCAACAAAAAAAATTTCATCAAATCTACCTTTACGCATCATTTCTATAGGTATTTTTTCTATTTTATTTGCTGTTGCTAATATGAATACATTGTCTCTTTTTTCTGATAGCCATGTTAAAAATATATTTGTTACTCTCTGTGTTGTTCCACTATCGTTTGTATGTGTTTGTTTATTGAAAATTTTGTCTATTTCATCTATCCATAGAATACAAGGATTTATTGTATTACATATATCAATAATTTTTTCTATCCTATATTCTGATTCTCCCAAAGCACTTGCAAAAATTTTTCCAATATCTAGTTTAAGCAAAGGTATATTCCATAATTGTGAAATAGTTCTTGCACTGAGTGATTTACCTGTACCTTGAATGCCTACTAGTAAAATTCCTTTTGGATTTTTTAATCCATAATTATTTGCTTGTGCTGAAAAGCCCAAGCTTCTAATGTTTAACCACTTTTTGAGTTCATTTAGCCCTCCTAATAGTTCTTTATTTTGACTTGTATTATAAAATTTTAAACCTTTTATTTCGTTGATTCTTTGTGCTTTCTCTAGATATATTTGTTTAAGAATATCTTGTATTGTGACATTTTGTTTAATGATTTTCTTTAAAGATTTTTTAATACTCTTTATTGATAGTCCTGTGTAAGCTTTGCAAATAAGATTTTTATATTTTAGTTTTTCTAGGTCTGTTTGACTTAGAAAATTATTAATTTCCTTTTTGATTTCTCTTTCTCCAGGTAAGGGTAATTTTAATAATTTTATATATTCTTTTAAATTTACTGGCACTGTATCTTCTGTACCACTCATAATAATGTATGACTTATTTTTTTTTATAAAATAATATGTATTTTTAATTTGTCTGTTAATACTTATATCATTAAAAAAAAAACAAAAATCTTTTAAAAAAAATAAGCTTTTTTTACTATTATTATTTTTATTTATGTATTTTAATGCTTCTAAAGGATTTTGCTCACAAAATGATAGAGATTTGGGTTGATTACTATATCCTTCAACAAAGTTCCAGGTCTTCATTTCTTGCATTAATAACTTTTTTCTAATTTTTACTAAAATTGTTTCTAATCTTTCTTCTTCTTCTGTTAATACATATATAATATGATGACTTGATAGTATAGCCTCTTTAATTTGTGTTTCAAAGTGCATTGTTATTAGTTAATTTTTTTATTGTTTACTGAGTCTTTTTCTTTTTTTCTTTCTACGTGCATTAATAATTTTTTGGCCATTTTTTGTTTTCATGCGTATTAAAAATCCATTTTTACGTTTACATTTTGTCTTACTTGCTGTTTTCATTATTGAGCTAATTTCATTACGTATTTTTATGTTTCTCTTTATTATATATTGATTTATTATAATTTGTATATCATATCTAAAATAGTTTTTTGTAATATTTTATAATTATGTTTGACAATTATGGTCTTCCTTTTTATTTATATCTAGTAACAGTAATAATTTTGTTACTGGTCTTTGCTTTTTTTGTCTCTATTCAATTGAAGGTCCTGATTTTGGATATTACTAAGGTAATTGATGTACTTTATATTGAACAAAAAAAAATTATGTTTACACAAGAAAATTATTTAAAATTTTTCTCTCTGTACTTACTTCGTTATAATTATTTCTTTTGTATTTCTTTGTCTGAGTTATTTCTTGAAAATACTGATAGTTTAGATATTAAGAAAAATTTATTTATTTACTTAGGTTTTATCTATAATGAGATTAATATTATAGATATAGCAGAGTATTACTATTTACAGGCTTCATATATTGATCCTAATGATCTTGATATTAATAGTGCTTTAATTCAAATCAGTAATAGGTTGTAATTTACTTTTTGGTAAACTCATTTTATTTATATACAAATAGAGTTATTAGTTTTGTAATTATCGGGATAGCAGGATTTGAACCTGCGACATCCTGCTCCCAAAGCAGGCGCGCTACCAAGCTGCGCTATATCCCGTTGTACTTTTATTCACGATGTTAACTAAAAATATGTCTTAATTTCATGAATTGGTAGCAGTATTGTATATAATAATATTTTGTTTGTCTAGTACTTGGTATAAATTGATCGTTTATTAACTAATTATGTGGGATACCAGAACATTCCTTTTACTCCATCAGGATCTATAATAAAGCCTATATGCTTGTAAAAACTAACAACTTCGGGATCTGCGAATAGTGTAATGGTGCTAATATCGTACTGTCTCAACTGTTTTATAACTTCTTGCATTAGAAATTTACCTAATCCATTTCCTTGGAATTCTGGATGTATAACTACATCCCATACTGTAGCATTAAATGATCCATCCGAAGTTACTCTTGCAAATCCAATTAACTTTTCATTTTCAGCTCTATTGTGAAAGACTGAAATAGTTAAAAAGCTATTGTCTAGTGCGCTTTTAACTTTTTTAATGGGCCTTCGTACCCAACCTACAGAGTCACATAGCTTTTCCAATTCTTCAAGATTAACTTTATTAGATGTGCTTAGATAAATACATTCTTCATAATCTTGATGAATTGTTCTCATAAATAAAGACTTTTTATCTTGTTTTTTTTTTGATTTACTTTGTTGAAGTTTTTCTGATTGAAAAAAAAATTCCAAAATGTCATCGTTCTGTTTTTTTATCTTTAGAATATTTCTATGATTGAAAAAATGTAACTTTTTTGTACATTTGTATTGTTTATATATTACTATTATTTATTATAGTCTATTTTCTATTTTTTATAAAATGTAACTTTTTGTTATTTCTATTTTAACTTATTGCACAACAATATTTTTAATGAAAAAAAATATATTTATTGTACTAATAGCTTCGTGCCTTGTGTTTGATTCTATTAATGTTTATGCAGATGTTGCCGGTTTAGTACCTTGTAAAGAATCTGTAGCCTTTAATAAAAGATTAAAGAATTCTGTAAAAAAGTTGGAGACTAGGCTATCTAAATATGATCCTGGTACACCACCTGCACTTGCTTTAGAAAATCAGATTAAGCAAACACAGAAAAGATTTGATGCTTATGGTAGAGCTGGTATTTTATGTGGTAGTGAGGGTTTACCACATTTAATTTCTGATGGTAGATGGAGTCATGCTGGTGATTTTATGTTACCTGGTTTATTATTTATTTATATCACTGGTTGGATTGGATGGGTTGGTAGAGGTTATCTCCAGGCTGTTTCAAAATCAAATAAGCCTGTGGAAAAAGAGATAATAATAGATGTTCCATTAGCATTAAAGTTTTCTTTATCAGGTTTTACTTGGCCTCTTTCTGCTTTGCAAGAATTTAATAGCGGTAAACTATTAGCATCTGATGATGATATTACTATTTCTCCTCGCTAGCTTTTTATATTTACTTTATAAGGAATCATTATGGAAAACAATTTTATGAAATATTTGTCTACAGCGCCTGTTATTGGTACTATTTGGATAACTTTTACAGCTGGTTTTATCATAGAAATTAATCGTTTCTTCCCCGATATTTTATCTTTTTCATTTTAAGTTTCAGTATAAATTGATATAAAATATATACTATTAGTATTCTTTTTTCATTTTATTTGAAAAATTTTTGATAACATATTTATTGTAGTTTTATATTAAAAGTCACAAGTATAGATTTTATGAGTATTGTTACAAAAATCATTATAGACTCCGATAATGAATTAAGATATCCTAGTGTAGGAGAGCTAAATACATTGCAATCCTATTTTCGAAGCACAAATGAACGTATATTTATTGCTTGTGTGTTAAGGGATAAACAGCAAGATATTATCAAATTAGCTAGTAAAGCTATATTTCAAATACACCCAGAATATATTGCACCTGGTGGTAATGCAGAAGGTGCACGTAAAAGATCTCTCTGCCTACGTGACTATGGTTGGTATCTAAGATTGGTCACTTATGGTATTTTATCAGGTGAAAAAGAATCTATAGAGCAAGTTGGTGTAATAGGTGTTAAAGAAATGTATAATTCATTAGGAGTTCCTGTCATAGGTATGATAGATTCTATAGAATGTCTAAAAAAAGCTTCTTTAGAGTTTTTATCAGAATCTCAAGCTAATATAGTTATTCCTTATTTTGATTTTATAGTGCAAGGTATGTCTAACTAGTTAATACAGATCTTGCCTGATTATTTATCTAATGTTATAATGTCTATAAGCTCGAATTTACATAAAATACTAAGTAAATTTTGTCAGGACTGAGAAGTAGCAGCAATTCACTTATATGATTTACATGTAATTTCGGGTTTTTACTGTTTTATTTACATATATAATTTTATTTACAATAAAGTTATTTAAAAAATATTTATTTTAATTATTAAATTCTAAGTTTATTATTAAATTCATATGAACTGCCGTATGATTCAAGGAGCAAAAATAGTTTCTACAGGTTCTGCTATACCATCTGTTAGAGTTGATAATGAAAAAATGAGTTCGTTTGTTGATACGTCTGATGAGTGGATCTTCACGAGGACAGGTATTAAAGAAAGAAGAGTATTAACTGATTTAGATAAGTCAATTATAGATTTATCTATTGACGCTTCTTTCGAAGCTTTAAAGAGTATTAACATGCATCCTTCTGAGATAGATTTAGTTATTCTTGCTACATCAAGTCCTAATGATTTGTTTGGAAGTGCTAGTAAAATTCAGTATGAAATAGGAGCTATAAATGCTTTAGCATTTGATCTTACTGCAGCTTGTTCTGGTTTTGTAATAGGTCTTGTCACAGCAGCGCAGTTTATTTTTACTGGTGCTTATAAAAATGTTTTGGTTATAGGTTCTGACGTTTTATCCAAGTGGGTTGATTGGTCTGATCGCAGCACTTGCATACTATTTGGAGATGCTGCTGGTGCAGTTATTTTGCAATCATGCAATTCATCTTCTAATTCTATTTTAAATTTTAATTTAAATACTGACGGAAAGTATTCTAATTACTTGTCTATACCCTACGAAGAAAGTTTTGATACCCATCCAATATTGAAACTTCGACAAGGATGCTTTAAGTATATATCTATGAATGGCAAAGAGGTCTATAAATTTGCTGTTTCTAAAGTTCCTTTAAGCATAATTAATTCTTTAACAGAAATAAATATGTCTACTAAAGATATTGATTGGCTTTTATTACATCAAGCAAATGAACGTATTATAAGTGCAATTGCAGATAAGTTGTCTATTAGTTCTGATAAAATCATTTCTAATTTAAGTAAATACGGTAATACTTCTGCTGCTTCGATACCTCTAGCACTAAATGAAGCTTTAAAATTGAAAAAAATATCTAGAAACGATATTATAGTAGTTGCTGGTTTTGGTGCTGGTTTAACTTGGGGTACAATTGTAATAAGATGGTAATATATCACATTTTTAAAAAAAAAATTTATATATTTATTAACATGTATTATAATTAACCTGTTGGTTAATCTTACATAATATAAATTAATTATTTATCTTAGTGAGGATATTCTAGTGACTTCATCTTTATCAAGTTTTATTAATAGTCTAGTTTTAGGTTGTGTAATAGTTGTAGTACCTATTACACTAGCCCTACTTTTTGTTAGTCAGAAAGATAAAACTTTACGTGATTAGTTTTTGTGTTACGTATACATAAATATATATCAATAAAACATAGAATTCATCTATTCTATTCTCTATTGATATTTTTTAGTTTTATTATAAATTGAATTTCAATATAAAATTTTATTATGTCTTTATCAAAATGGTTAGAAAAGAAAAGAAATTTAATTAGTGATCTTAATATAAAAAAATCTACAGCTATCTCTAAAAAAAATTTATGGATTAAGTGTGATAATTGCGGTTTCTTAATGTATCACAAAATATTAGAAGTTAATTCTAAAGTTTGCCCTCAATGCAATCATCATTTTCCTGCTTCTAGTGATGATAGGATAAATTATTTGTTTGATACGAATAGTTGGGTTTCATTTGATAATACATTATCATCTACAGATCCTCTCGGATTTGCTGATCGTAAGTTTTATAGTGATAGATTGTTTGAGATGCAAACGAAAACAGGTCTTTCTGATGCTGTGCAAACTGGTATAGGATCTATTAATACTTTAAAAGTAGCTTGCGGTATAATGGATTTTAGGTTTATGGGTGGAAGTATGGGTTCTGTTGTTGGAGAAAAGCTTACAAGATTAATTGAGAAAGCAACTGCAATGAAGTTACCGCTGGTAATATTATGTGCATCTGGCGGAGCTAGAATGCAAGAGGGAATGTTAAGTTTAATGCAGATGGCTAAAGTTTCTTCTGTCTTAGATAAACATTACCAGGCTAATTTACCTTATTTTACAATTTTGACTTCTCCTACTACTGGTGGTGTAACAGCTAGTTTTGCTATGTTAGGTGATATTATTATTGCTGAGCCAGGTGCGGTTATAGCATTTGCTGGTAGAAGAGTAATAGAACAAACAATTAAAGAACAACTTCCTGATAACTTTCAAACATCTGAGTATCTTTTTGAGCATGGTTTTATTGATTTAATTACTCCTAGAACTCATCTTCGTTCGCAGTTATATCATCTATTTTCTTTATATTTTAATTCTATTTCTTAATTTTAAAAGATATTTTTGATTCTATATTGTAATATATATATCATAGTAGTTTCGAGGTCTGTCTATATGTTTAATTTATCAATGAAGTTTATCTATATATTGGTACTGATAAGTATAGCTGAATTTGAGTACTTTTATTTTCTTACTAAGTGATTATACTATGATTAAAAAAAGCGTTACTTTATTATTAATTTTATCCCTATTGTTAAGTTTTTTTACTCCATTAGCTCAATCAGCCGAATTGGATGAAGCAACTAGAACAGTTACTTTTGATAGTTCTAGTAAAACTATTGTTTTAACACCTGAGCAGGTTAAAAGAGGTAAAAGATTATTTAATAATTCATGTGCTCAGTGTCATAATGGTGGTATTACTAAAACAAACCCTAATATTGGTTTAGAATTAGAGTCGTTAAGTTTAGCTACTCCTGCTAGAGATAATATTAATAATTTAATTGATTATATGAAAAGTCCTACTAGTTATGATGGCCAAAACTCCATAGCTGAATTACATCCAAGTATTAAAAGTGCAGAAATCTTTCCTAAAATGAGAAACTTAACGGATGAAGATTTATTGTCTATAGCTGGTTACATACTTCTACAGCCTAGAATTGCTCAAGAGAAATGGGGAGGAGGCAAAATATACTATTAGTTTTTTAGTTAATTTAAAAATGTTTATAAAAAAAAGATATAATTAAAATGTGCTAATGTTTCAAGAGAGACTTATATATTTATTAAATTTTACAAGGATTAGCTAATGAAATTTTTATTGTCTTTGATCTTAAGTTTTTTTACTTTATTGTTTATTTCTAATAGTTCTGTACTCTCAGAAGGATTATCAGTTGATCTAGACGCTGGTGAACAAGTATTTTCTCAAAATTGTGTTAGTTGTCATGCTGGCGGAGCTAATTTAGTTAATCCTGAGAAAACTTTGAGTATAGAAGACCTTCACAAGTACAGCAGAGATAATCTTGAGGCTATTATTTATCAAGTAACTAATGGTGGTAACGGTATGCCTAGGTTTGGTGAGAATTTAAGTGATGAACAAATATTAAATGTTGCTAGTTATGTATTCAGCCAAGCCAAAAATAGTGCTTGGTAGTGTTTTTATATAATACGAGTTTTATATGTTTAAATCATATTAACTCGTTTTTTATGGTGATTTTACTTTTTTTATACAATATACTTCTTTATTTTTTATGTCATATGATTTATATCATTCTGTTTTAGTTTTGCAAGATGGAACTATTTATAGAGGATTATCTTTATTTAACTTATCAAATTCTTATGGTGAAATAGTATTCAATACTGGTATGACAGGCTATCAAGAAATAATATCTGATCCTAGTTATTCTGGGCAAATGGTTGTCTTTACTTATCCTGAAATAGGTAATACTGGCTTAAATAATTTAGATAATGAATCTAATTTTATACATGTAAAAGCTTTGATAACCAAAAATATATCTTTTTGTTCTAGTAGTTGGAGATCTACCTTATCTCTTAGAGATTTTATTTTAAAGAAACAAATACCACATATTTTTGGTTTAGATACTAGGTCTCTGACACGTCATCTACGATCCTCGGGTGTAATGAGTGCATCTTTATATAGCTATAGTTCTTTTAATGATTCAAATAAAATGTTTTTGAACACCTTAAGTTCTATAGATTTAGCTCGTAAATTAACCTGTATTCATTCATATGTATGCAAGTTTAATGTCTTTAATAATTTATATAAATCCTTTATATCTTCTAATAATAATTTTGATAATTTTACAAGATATAATATTGTAGTTCTAGATTTCGGTTTAAAATTTAATATTATAAGAAAGTTACTACTAATGAATGTTAATGTAATTGTTCTATCAGCTATAACAGATTATGAAAATATCTTAAATCATAAACCTGATGGTATATTATTATCTAACGGACCGGGAAATCCTATGCTTGTAAATTATGGAGTTAATACAGTAAAAAAATTAATAAGTTTTAGTAATATACCTATTTTTGGAATATGTATGGGACATCAAATATTAAATCTAGCTCTTGGGCTAAATACTTTTAAACTGAAGTTTGGTCACCGAGGATTAAATCACCCTTCTGGTTTAAAACAGTATTCTGAAATTACTAGCCAAAATCATGGTTTTGCTGTTAATAACGATTTATCTTCAAATGTTTTATGCAACCAAATTACAAGTTATTGTAATTTGAATGACTTAACTCTTGCTGCTACATTCCATAAAAGTTTACCTGTCTTTTCCGTTCAGTATCATCCAGAAGCTAGTCCTGGTCCACATGATTCTGAATATTTGTTTAAGATTTTTATTAATTTAATTTCACTGACTAAAAAAGCATTTTAATAAAATAATGTTTACCAATCTATTTTCTTAAATAGGTAAGATAATGTTTGTGTGCCTCTTAATTGGTTAAATAATGGCAAATGCCCTTTTGGTGCTTCTACTGTCCAAGTAAAATCTTTTGGATATCTCTTCATTTCTCCCTCAATTTTTAGCCATTTAATATTTTCCCACAGTTTATCCCATTTTTTATTATTTTTTGTCCATATTTTCTTTTGTACAGAAAAGCCAAATTTCCCTTTTGAATAAGATTTCCATAACAAATCTAATATAAATAAATCTTTTTTCGGTATAAATTGTATGTCTGTAAAATAAAGCCAGTTTCTTTCTGTTTTTGTTTTCATTTGTACTAGTTTACATAAATACCTCTGCGTTAGTCTATCTGCTTCCTGAAATTTTTCGTTTATAAGTAAGTTTTGTAGTGGTTGATAATCAAGATGCATTGATTTGTCTAATGTTATTATACCGTTAGGTAAATTTTCAATTAATTTATTGATAAAATTTTTATTTTTGTCTCTTAATATCGTCTGATAAATAAAACCGTTAAGTACAGCATGATTATTCAATGATTTCTCGTTATAACACATTACATTTGTTAGTATAATATCTCTTCCTACTTCATTAATTAGAATTTCTTTAATTTTTTTTTCTGTATTAGTAGAAATTATTTCATATTCTTCTGCAAATATTTTACTTACTGTACTCTTAATACTTTCTTGTTTCATGAATTGATGTTAAACTAATTTTTTTATTTTTCATATATGCAATAGGTTAATTATTTTATTTACTTAAATAAAAAACTACTACTTTAATCACTATTAAAAATATGTTGCCCAATAAATTAAGTAATGAATATAAAAAATATTTCATTATTTGTAAAATTAGTTTTTCTATTTTAGGTGTAGTTAAATCTTTAACTTCCAGCCAAAAAACTAATAGTGTTTTTAATTGATTTAGTTTTTTAATATCCTCTATTTTTGATAGATGTATATATCTTGTTATGATTCCTTTTGAGCTTAATATGGATATTTGTTCTTTTTCACTATAAAAGCATTTAATTTGATATGTATAAGAATATATTAATTCCTGTAATTTGATATTGTTTAAAAATAAGATTATAGATCTATTTGAAGAATATAATTTGTTGCATAAACTTCTATTTTGTAAAAATTTACTGATGTTTGGTGAATTATGAAAGTTTTCAATTATCTCCCTTGTTATATTATTTGCTGTTTGTATGATAAAATTCTCTAATAGTATTTTTACATGATTATACGGTGTATATAAAGATTCAAATATAAATACATTTTTGTCTACTGAAGAAGAACCAAAAATCAAATACATTAATAAATATTTCATAAGATCTTTGTAGTCTTCTTCATCTCTTTTCTTTTGTTTCAGATGAATATTTGCGTAATTCAATTCGAATAAAAATTTTTCTGATAAATTCTTTATAAAGATGTTTCTTATTTTATAAGTTGTTATGTTTATTTCTTGAAAGCTTATATTTATTTCAACTAAATCTAGAATTAGTTTTTTTAAGTCATTAATTATGCTAATAAATAGTTCGTTGCGTTTTTTTATGTTCAGTATATCTAAGTATAAATATTGACGACTAATATTTTGTTTTCCAAGGAAAAATTTTTTTTCTGTTTCTATAAATAAATCTACTATGCTATCATTTAAATATATACTTTGTTTTGTTGGCCAGTATTTTACCATATTAATAGTTTAATAAATCTTTAATATATTTTATAGTCTAAAAAAAATGTCTAAAAACTTTTTCATATTTTTTTTTTGTATTACAATTATGGTTATATTTTATTAATTATTTTATGATTTGTTAATGTACAATTATTATTTTGCAGTCGCAAGCCAAAGCTTTTTATTAAATCAAGAACCTATAGAAGAAATATTGCGTGAAAGAATTAATTATTATGAATACTCTAATAAAGAAATTGATTTTTGGTTGATTTTGAATCCAAATTTTTTTAATGACATAGATAAACCTATAAATATAATTAAAAATAAAAAGCCTCTTGCCGCTATAGTTTCTTTAGATAGACAATTCATAGAATGGCTAAAGTTGAGAATGGTTTTTGTATACACAGGGAGTTTTAAGTCTAATTCAGTTTTTATGCCTGAGAATATCTAAACTACATTATCAAAAAAAATTAATTCTTATGTTCTGTCACAAAAAGCGTTAGAATTTCTCGACTAAATGTTTCAGCAGCTTTAGATTTGTATCTGTTAGGATGTACAATAATTGACAACATTCTCTTTATAGTTACATTTTTGATTTTTGCCCAATGTACTATTCCTAATTCTAATTCTTTAGCTATTGCTGAAACTGATACAAATGCTGCTCCTAGACCAGATTGAACAGCATTTTTAATTGCTTCTATAGAATTTAATTCCATTTCTATTTTAAAACGACTACTATCAATATCATGTTGATATAGTGTTTTATCAATAACTTTTCTAATTGTTGATTGTGTATCTAAAGCAATAAATCTTAACCTATATAGGTCTTCCTTCTGTATATTAGAAACTTTTGTAAATGTATGAGATATTGGTAATATTAATGCAAGTTCATCCTCTGCATATGCAGTAATCTGCAAGATATCTTTTAGCTCATTTGGTACTTCTCCTCCTATTACTGCTAAGTCTACCTGACCATTTGCTACGCTCCATGATATTAATCTTGTTGAATGCACTTGAAGCTGCACATTTACTTGCGGATATCTTTGTCTAAAAAGACCAATTAATCTAGGCATCAAATATGTTCCTGTTGTTTGACTCGCACCTATTACTAGCGATCCTCCTTGTAAGTTTTGTATATCTTCTAGTGCTCTGCATGTTTCTTCACATAATGCAAGTATTCTTCCACCGTATCGTAGTAATATGTTTCCTGCTTCAGTTAAAGTAGCTTTTTTACTTGTTCGTTCAAATAACGGTATGTTCAGTTGCCTTTCTAAATTTTGTATTTGTAAACTTATTGCTGGTTGTGAAACATATAAACTGTTTGCTGCTTTCTTAAAGCTACCTTCTGTAATAATAGCTTTTAAAATCCTTAGTTGGTCTAATGTAAATGGTAAGTCTTTCATTTATCTTCTAGATTTTTATTATTTTGTGCTACAATAATTATTTTTTTGATATATTGATTATCATTTAGTTATAGTATTTATAATATAAGTAGATACATTTTTTAGTATTAAATTTTTTTAAAATCGAAGGAGTTGTGTAAGATGGATATGAGATTATTAATAGTGTTTATGCCGTTACTGGCAGCAGGTTCTTGGGCTATATATAATATAGGCAGAATTGCTATTCAGCAATTTCGTATTATGTAGTATAATTTTGGTATAAATATTTATGTAAAGTTAGAAAATTTACTCTATCAAATTTTCTATCTTTTTGATTATATTATCTATTTTTAAAAATATCATATGGCTGTTCCTAAAAAAAGAACTTCTAAATCTAAATCTAGGTCACGTAAGTCTTTATGGATGAATAAAGCAATATTTGCTACCCAGAAGTCTTTATCTTTAGCTAAATCACTGATAAGTGGTAAATCTACTAATTTTATATATGCTAAATCATTACAAAATTATAAATAAAGTATATTATATGTTAGTTACATTCAAATGTATTTATTAATTTATTTGATAGATAAGTTTAATTTTTATGATTTTGCGCTATTTAGATTTTCATTCTTATATTTTAAAAAATAAAAATCATAGTTTTCTTTTTAGAATACCTGGATTGAAAGATACTTGGTTATTTAATTGTTCCGAGGGTTCTCAATTTAATTTTTTAAATTGTAATCTTAAGATTAATAATTTATCTAAAATTATTATACCTAGTTTACATATTGTCAGTGTATCTGGTTTATTAGGATTATTATCAACACTAAATTTAATAGGTAGAACTAAAACATTACATATATATGCTCCTATAGGTTTAAAGTATTATTTAGATTTAGGTAAAAAGTATTCTTGTACTAATTTTAGTTATTTATTATATGTTCATACTTTAAAAACAGGTTTAATTATAAATCAGTATTTTTGTCGTATATACACTCTTGACTACGAACAAGGATATCAATTCTTATTTGTGCAATCTCAAAGATCTGGTACTTTTCTTTTAAAAAAAGCAAAAATAAATAATTTGAAGCCTGGTCCTATTTATGGTAAGCTGAAAAAAGGATTTACTTTTCTTACTCCTGATGGTTTTATTATTGAAGGTAATTATTTGACATCGTCTAGTCAGTTAGGTATTCAAGTGCTTTGTCTTACATCATTTTTTTATAAAAAAACAATTTATGGTATTTTAAATAAGCATAATTTTATATTATTTTTTTGATCTTTTTGCTTATTATCCTATAATACTTTTCATTAAATACAGTTTTACTCATACAATTAAAATTTTATATATGATTTATGCAATTATTGATGCCGGTGGTAAACAAATTTTTATCGAGCCAGGTAAATTTTATGATTTAAATTACATTAATGCTGATCCTGGAGATATTATTCATTTTCAACGTGTATTGTTTGTTGGTAATAATAATACATATCATGTTGGTCAGCCTTGTGTAAAAAATATTACAGTTGAAGCCACTATTTTAAAACATTTATTTCATAACAAAATCGTTGTTTATAAAGTAAAACCTAAAAAAAATAACGGTCGAAAGAAAGGACATAGACAAAAACTAACTAGAGTTTTTATTAATAGTATTTCTTAGTAAAAAGTTAAAATCTAATCTATATATGGCACATAAAAAAGGTAGTGGTAGTACAAAAAATGGTCGTGACTCTAAATCTAAAAGATTAGGAGTCAAAAAGTACGGTAGTGAATATGTGAAACCTGGTAATATTATTGTTCGTCAAAGAGGAAATAAATTCAAGTTAGGCACAAATGTTAATCAAGGTAAAGACTATACTATTTATTCTCTAATATTTGGTAAAGTAAATTTTGAAAATGTCACTAAACACAAATGTCGTATTAGTGTTATTCCTTTATAGCTTTAACATAAATTACTTTATTTTAGCTTAAATAAATTAAATATTTTCTATTGTATTCTAATACAAAGCATAGAATATATTTATTTAAATAGATTTTTATTATCAATATGAATGGTAAAAAAAATTATAATATCTTATTTTAATAATATTGCAGTTATTGTACAAGGAAATAAAGTACAGCAAATTATCGTGGTCAATCAAACTTATCAAATGAATGATATATATATTGGCAAAGTTGATAAAATATTCTCGAGTATGAATGCTGCTTTTATTGATTTGGGACATAATCATAGAAGTGGTTTTATTCATATGAGTGATTTAAAGAGTCTTAAAAAAAATGTTAACTCTTTTTCAATTAATGATATTATATCTGTTAATCAAATAGTTTTAGTCCAGGTTATAAAAGAACCTACGGGTACTAAAGGTCCACGATTAACTTCTAATATACATCTACATGGTAAATATGTTGTTTTAATGCCCCTTTGCAATGTGATTTTTATTTCTAGTCGTGTTTACAATACAAAAGAACGTTTATACTTGTATTCTTTAGCTATGTTAATTAAGCCAAGGCAAATGGGTTTATTAATTAAGCATTCTGCCAATGGAGTCTCTGAATCTTTAATTTTACAAGATTTAGATTCATTGCTAAAACAATGGGCATTTTTGCAAAAAAAGTTTATTTCTACTGATTCACCTTTAGCCCTTTACAAAGATGAAGATTTAGTTAAAAAAGTTATAAGAGACATTTATGAAAAAAATGTTAGTAAAATAATTGTTGATACCAAAAATTTCTTAAATCTGCTCTATTACTATCTGAAACAGTGGTCTTATATTTCTCCTAGTATTAAAACAAAATTGTATTTATATAATAATCAATTCTGTTTATTAGAAAGGTTTTGCATAAAAAGAGTTATTAAAAATGCTCTAAAATCTAAAGTGAATCTTTGGTATGGTGGATATTTATTTATACAAACTTATGAAGCTTTAACAGTTATTGATGTTAATTCTGGTTCTTTTAATAAGCTAAGTAGTTCTAGAGATACTATTCTAAGGATTAATATTTATGCGGCAATAGAAATTTCTTATCAATTACGTTTACGTAATATTAATGGTGTTATAATAATAGATTTCATCGACATGTCTTCTCCAAGAGATAAGCTTAAGCTAATTGAAAATTTTAACAAGCTACTTATAGATGATGACTGTTCACCAACAATAATACAATTGTCTGATTTAGGATTACTGGAATTAACACGTAGACGTAAAAATCAAAGTCTTCGTGAAATATTTCATTTTTCCTCTAAAAAAAATATGATGAATCTTACTAAATGTTCTCAATTTGAATTATCTCATAAGTTTTTCTTTAGTATTTCTAATAAATACGTTAAATATAAGTATCTTACGAATAAGAATATTAAACATTTGTTTTTTAATAAGTCTTTTAGTCGTAATAATTTGCTAAAAAATAAGTCTTTTTATCTTTCTTTTTCTTTAATAGATCGGTACTTTTTTTGCCTAGGTAGTGTAACTAATTTATGTTTCTTTTATCCTAAAGCAAATTATATTGTTCCTCTGTTTATATATACAAAGTTTGCTAAATGTCAAATGCTGTATAGAACAAATTAACTATTAACTTAAATAATCTATATGTAACAAAAAAAAGCTATAGCATTTGAATTTTTGCTATAGCTTATGTTATTTACTTTGTCTTTTATCTTTTAATTGCTTTTTAAATTATCCGTTTACAGATGGTGCAACTAAAGCAAGAGGTAAAGATTCTTGAGATGCTAAGTCTAGAGGGAAGTTGTGAGCATTACGTTCGTGCATTACTTCCATACCTAAGTTAGCTCTATTTAGAATATCAGCCCAAGTATTGATTACACGGCCTTGGCTATCAACAACTGATTGATTAAAGTTAAAACCATTTAAGTTGAAAGCCATTGTGCTTACAGACATTGCAGTGAACCAAATACCTAATACTGGCCATAGTCCTAAGAAGAAGTGTAATGCACGAGAGTTATTAAAACTAGCGTATTGGAAAATTAGACGACCGAAGTAGCCGTGAGCTGCAACGATGTTATAAGTTTCTTCTTCTTGGCCAAACTTGTATCCATTATTTGCTGATTCATTTTCAGTTGTTTCACGAATTAAACTTGAAGTTACAAGAGATCCATGCATAGCACTGAATAAAGATCCTCCAAAAACACCAGCAACACCTAGTTGGTGGAAAGGATGCATTAAAATGTTGTGTTCAGCTTGGAATACAAGCATAAAGTTAAATGTACCAGAGATACCAAGTGGCATACCATCAGAGAAGCTTCCTTGACCAATTGGATATACAAGGAAAACAGCTGCTGCTGCAGCTACAGGTGCTGTGAATGCAACAGAGATCCAAGGGCGCATACCTAAACGATAGCTTAGTTCCCACTCACGTCCTATGTAGCATAATACGCCTAATAAGAAGTGTAATACAACTAATTGGTAAGGTCCACCGTTATATAACCATTCATCTAAAGAAGCAGCTTCCCAGATAGGATAGAAGTGAATACCAATTGCTGCAGAACTTGGAATTACTGCACCTGAAATAATGTTATTTCCGTACAGTAAAGAACCAGCTACGGGTTCACGGATTCCGTCGATGTCTACAGGAGGTGCAGCAACGAATGCAATGATGAATACAGATGTAGCAGTTAATAGTGTTGGAATCATTACAACACCGAACCAACCAATGTATAAGCGGTTTTCAGTGCTAGTAATCCAAGTACAAAAACGTTCCCACAGGCTTGCGCTTTCGCGTCTTTCTAAAGTAGCAGTCATATTTATTTATTTTGTATTTTTATGTTTTGTTTAGATACTTCCCAAGTTTTTTTAACTTGTTACATATATTATTACAATGTTATATATAACATGTAAAGTCTTTAAATAAAAAAAGCTTAGTTCACTAAGTTTTTTTTTGTAGTAAAATTAATAGGTATTTGCTTTTTTATTTTATATTTTTAATATAATAATTGTAGTGTTTTTACAATTTGATTATTATAAATGGTTTATGTCACATTTTAGTAAAATTAAAACAAGTATTACTGATTCAAAAGTATTAAAAAAGACTTTAAATGATTTAAGTTTTGTACATAAGAGTTTTTTTGAAGATAATAATATAGCTTCTGATAGCTCTTTGGATAGAAAAGAGATTATATTTGTTTATGACTCGTATATTTCTGAAAGTTTGTTACCTTGTTGTAGTTTTGAGTGGAATGATAATGAATACGTTATTGTAGTGGATTTGTCTTTATGGAATCTCGATATAGATTTTCATTATTTTACAGAGCGTTTGCTGCAGCAATATGCATATAATATAGTGATCGACCAAGGATATAATGAAGGTTTTCATTGCATAGATGAGAAGGTCTATGATAACGGATCAATTTCGCTAATATTACAGAAGTTTTAGTTTAAATTGTAATTGTATTGCGGACGGAGAGACTTGAACTCTCACGAGGTACCCTCACTAGAACCTAAATCTAGCGTGTCTGCCAATTTCACCACGTCCGCTCTGTATTTTAGATTGTACCCAGGAAATTTAACATACTTTTTTAAAAAAAACAAGCTACATCTTTTGTCTTGTATTTTAGAAAAATTAATGTTAAGGTACTTTCACAACTACTCCTCAGTAGCTCAGTGGTAGAGCGATCGGCTGTTAACCGATTGGTCGTAGGTTCAAGTCCTTCCTGAGGAGTTCTATTATTTGTTTTAACCGTTTTATAGGTGGGTCAAAATGACTACATTACTAGATCAGTTTCTTGATTTTTACTACAAGTTTTTTTACTACTCTCAGTATTTTTTTTCAAAATTAGTATTAGCTTCTAATAGTACAGATGATTTCAATACAATTTTAGTTTTTTTTCTTTTTGGATTTACAACTGTTTTTACTCCGTGTTTTATTTCTATAATACCTATAGGTTTATCTTATGTTAGTAATCAGAATAGTTCTTTATTTAATACTATTATATTTATCTTAGGGTTATTAACAAGCTCTTTTGTGATGCTTTTGTTAACAAATATTGCAGATCTGTATATTCTTTTTAGCAAACTTCCTCTTTTGTCGAATATTTTTCTTTTTTTAGTAGCCTTAGATTTAATTAAAATAATAAATTTATCTAAATTATATTCACTATTTACTCTTCCTGTAAAAATTTCGTTGAATCAGAGTATTTACATACAAATTTACTTTACTGGTTTAATTATAGGGTTTAGTGTTTTGCCATGTAATACTTCATTGTTTATATTGCTTAGTTTTTTAATTAAAAATACTAATAGTATATTTTCCGTTTTATTATATATTTTTATTTATACCCTTGGTTTTACATTGCCATTATTACTAGTTTTTAATTTAAATTTGTATAATCTAAATTTGCACATATTTTCACGGTTATATAATTTTTTGTATTCTTTTGGGAGTTCTCTTCTAGTGATTAATTCTGTTTCTTCTCTGTTAAAGTTATTATTATAGTTAATTATATGTATTTTAAGCTTTTTTTATGAATAATTTGAAATTTAACTATTTATCTTGGAAGTTTGTTAAAAGAATATCAAATTTGAATTTTTCAATTTTTGTACTTTTTGTGATTATTTTGTTTTGTGTCTTAGGTTCTTTGTTAGAGCAAGAGCAAGAATTTTCCTATTATGCTTTGAATTATTCTAAATATATTGCTTTTATTTGGTTTCTGGGTTTAGATCATATTTTTAGAACATTCTGGTTTGTATTTTTAATATTTATTTTTTTGATGAGTTTAATTTCTTGTACTTTTACGACTCAATTACCTAGTTTAAAAAACGCAAGACGTTGGAAATTTATAAATAAAAATAATAATTTAATGAATTCGACTTACAGTTTAGTTAATACTGATTACTCTTATATTGACGGTTTATATTCATTACTGCGTTTAGATTTTTTTGTTTTTTGTCGTAATAGTTCTATTTATGCATATAAAGGGCTTTATGGTAGGATTGCACCTATTTTTGTTCATTTTAGTATAGTAGCAATATTAATCGGCTCAGTTTATGGTTTATTCTGTAGTTTTGTTTTACAAGAAGTTGTCCCTATAGGTGAAGTTTTTCATTTAAAAAACTTTATTTATGCTGGATTTTATAGTGATGTAAAAAAAGATTTTTTTGGTTATATAGATAGTTTTTACATTGATTACTATAATAATGGTTCTGTGGATCAATTTTCTTCTAAAATTTCTATATATAAATCTAATAGTAAAATTATTTACAGTAAATTAATTGATGTAAATGGTCCATTTACATATTCTAAAATAACTTTTTATCAAACTGATTGGCAAATAAATGCTATACGTATTCGTTTAGGCGATGATTATGTGTTTCAAAAAAAACTTTTTAAAAAAAATGAGAATAATCAAACTTTTTGGATCTCTAGTTTATATTTATCAAAAAAAAGTAATTTATTTTTTATCATAAATGCTTTAAATAATGAAATCTTTTTGTGCGATTATAAAGGCTTAATACTTAAAAAAGTGAACCTAGGTCAAAAGTTTTACATAAACTCTGTTCCCTATATTGTGGAAAATATTATTTCAAGTACAGGTTTACAAATAAAATTTGATCCTGGTATATCAATAGTTTATATGGGTTTTTTTGTAATGATTATTATGACATTTATTAGTTATTTATCTTATTCGCAGGTTTGGATATATTCTAACTTAGATTTTATTGAACTTTTAGGCTTTACGAACAGGGCAATTATATTATTTAATAGAGATATGACTGTCATGAATAAAATATATAGTATATATTATAATAAATTAATAGATAAAAAAAATAAAACATATTTTCTGTTAAGATAGTAAAAAATTTTTTATGATTATTTTTCCTTCTTTTGTCCATAGACTTTCTGGATGGAATTGTATGCCTCTTAGTTTTTTATATATTTTATGTTTTATGCCCATTATTGTGCCATCTTTGGTCCAAGCAGTAATTTCTATATCTTTTGGACATGTCTTTGTTTCTATTATAAGACTATGGTATCTAGTTGCTAGAAACGATTTTTCTATTTTTTTGAAAATATCTTTTTGATTATTAAAAATTTCATCTGTTTTTCCATGTATAGGTTTGCTGAGCTTTTTAATTTTAGCTCCATTGATATAACCTATTGCTTGGTGCCCTAAACAAATACCAAGTATAGGTATATTATTGCTATATTTTTTTATAACTTTAAGACATACTCCTGAATCTTCTGGTTTTCCTGGTCCCGGTGAAATGATAATGTGTGTTGGTTGAAGTTTTTCTATTTCTCTTACATCTAATTTATCGTTTTTAATAATCTTAATTTTATAGTCAAGTTCACCTACATATTGCGCAAGATTATACGTAAAGCTATCGTAGTTATCTATAATAAGAATCATTTTTATTTGTTATTATTGTAGTTTTGGTATCCCATAATATGGCGAGCTAGCTTGTCCTTGTATTTGTTTTGTCATTATACCTGATGTGTAGCATTTTCTCCCAGAAATTACACTTAGTTTCATTGCTTCTGCCATCAGTTTTGGTTGTCCTGACTTCGCTATGGCGGTATTTAATAAGATTCCTGATGCTCCTATTTCCATAGCTGCATTTGCTTCACTTGCTTGTCCAATCCCTGCGTCAACTATAATTGGTACTTTAGTATTCTCAATAATTACTTTGATGTTATAAAAATTTTGTAAACCTTGTCCTGAACCTATTGGAGATCCTAGAGGCATTATAGTATGACATCCAATTTCTTCTAGCTGTTTAGCTAGTATAGGATCTGGATATATGTAAGGTAGAACTGTAAAGTTTCTTTTCACTAAATATTCTGCTGCCTTTAGAGTACCTATAGGGTCGGGTAATAAATATTTTGAATCAGAAATAACTTCTAACTTAACAAAATTATTTTCTAATTGTCCAAGTTTTTTATTCATTTCTATTCCTAGAGTAGCTAGCCTAACTGCTTCTTCTGCTGTTTGGCAACCTGCTGTATTAGGTAGTAGCCATAACTTATTCCAATCTAAAAAGTCTATTAAATTACTTTTACCAATTTTTTTTAGGTATTCTATTTTACGTACAGCAACTGTAATAATTGATGCTTCACTCTTCTCTATACTTTCTACGGCTTCTTTTATGTTGCGATATTTACCTGTTCCAAGCATTAGTCTTGATTGAAATCTTTTATTCCTAATGACTAATTTTTCCTCTATAGATTTATCCATATTAAAGTCTTTTTTGTATTTTGCACTTATAGTGTTCATATTGAAATTTTAATTTGTATTTAATTTGATCTTAAACTATTATAGTTTTATTTATAGAATGTAAATTTTATAATTTGTTAATTTAGCTATCAAACAACATTAGTAAAATGTTTACTTATTTTTTGTATTTTATTTTAAGTTTATTATTGCTTTTACTTCTCATTTTTTTTGTGTATCAACTGTACCTAATCTTCCTTAAGAATTATACGCAAAATACTCACGGCATAACTTTTATTGATAGATTTGCTTCTATTTTTCCTTATGGTTTACCTTTAATGGAAGGATTGCAGAATTTTGGTCAACAAGTATTGCCTGATTATCCTTTTAGTTTAATGAATCTATATAAAAAAACTTTTATGCCTCTAGTTATTTTTTATGTGACTCATCCAGCATTAGCTTTTGTCACTTTTTTTGTTTTGTATTATTTCTTTGTTAGACCTAAAAGTCCTTTGCCAAGTAGGCCTTTTATTCGTTTTAATGTTCTTCAAGCAATTCTATTGTTTTTAATTAATTCATTATTAGGTTCTGCTTTTAGAGCTTTACCTATAGAATTTAGAGTAAGTTTGTATGGTCTTATACTTTGCAATACTTTGTTTTGGTTTGTCTTATCAACGATTACTTATGCTTTCTTTAAATCCTTAGAAGGTAAGTATGCCAATATACCTGTTATTTCGCAAGCTGTAAAAATACAAATAGATACACCCTAAGTTTTTTAGTTTATATAATATATATATATGTTGAGGTTCAAATATGATATTTCTAAATAGTTATGAAACAATTTATGTTTTAAAACCGGATGTTACTGAAAGTTCAAATTTATCTTTAGTTAATTATTATAAGTCTTTATTAAAAGAAAAAGGAGCTACTGATATAATAGTTCAGCATAGAGGTAGACGTCACTTAAGTTACAATATTGCTCAATACTATGACGGCATATATGTTCAAATGAACTATAAAGCTAATGGTTTTCTAGTTTCTTTTTTAGAAAAGTCTATGCGTTTTAATGAAAATATTATTAGATATCTTACTGTGAAGCAGCATCAGTTAGATTCTATAAATATATATTAAATTAATTTAATATCTTTGATTTTTTTAATTTATTTTCCCTATATTATAGTCATTCTTTCAACTTTTGAAGATGTTTTCAAATAATATTGTTATAAAATTTTTGGAGGTTTTTATATGATTCTTGAAAGTCAAATTTTTGTCGCTCTAATATTTGCTTTAGTATCTGCAATTTTAGCTATAAGGCTTGGTATAGATTTATATTCTTAAAGCTTAGTATTTAATATTTATTGATGCTACTTATTTTAATGAATTTATTAAGTTTTGCATCTTTAAATCAAGCTCTTTTTATTGAATTTTAAATTAATCTTAATATAATATTATTCATATCAACTTTTAATCAATAATACAATATAAGATTGTGAACAAAATAAAAAATCAAACACGTCCTGTTTTTCCTTTCACTGCTATCGTTGGTCAAGAAGAAATGAAATTAGCGCTAATTCTAAATGTAATTGACCCTAAAATAGGTGGCGTTATGATTATGGGAGATCGCGGTACTGGTAAATCCACAACTATTAGAGCTATAGCTGATCTGTTACCACAAATTGAAGTAGTGAGTGAAGATTTTTTTAATTCTCATATTTCTGATTACGATCTTATGTCTGATTTTGTTAAAAATCAAATGGAAAGTGGTATTACTTTAGCAACTCACATGATAAAAGTTCCAATGGTTGATCTACCCTTAGGGGCAACAGAGGATCGTTTATGTGGTACTATAGATATAGAAAAAGCTTTAAATGAAGGTATTAAAAGTTTTGACCCGGGTTTATTAGCAAAGGCTAATAGAGGTATATTATATGTAGATGAAGTTAATTTACTTGATGATCATTTAGTGGATATATTACTTGATGCTGCGGCATCTGGTTGGAATACGGTGGAACGAGAAGGTATTTCTATTAGGCATCCTTCTCGTTTTGTTTTGGTTGGTTCTGGTAATCCTGAAGAAGGAGAATTAAGACCTCAATTGTTAGATAGATTTGGTATGCATGCAGAAATAAGAACTGTAAGAGAAGCTTCTTTAAGAGTTCAGATTGTTGAGCAAAGATCAAAATTTGATCAAAATCCTTACGATTGTATTAAAGAGTTTTATGAAAAACAAATTCAGCTCAAAGAATCTATAGTTAACGCTCAAACTAAATTAAGTGATGTTTTAATAGATTATGATTTAAAAGTTAAGATCTCTCAAATTTGCGGTGAACTGAATGTAGATGGATTGCGTGGTGATATTGTTACGAATAGAGCTTCTAGAGCTTTTGCAGCATATCAGGGTAAAGATCAAGTTGAGGTAGAGGATGTTAAAAGAGTTATAACTTTATGTTTACGTCATAGACTTCGCAAGGATCCTCTGGATACAATAGATTCTGGTATGAAGGTAGATCAAGTGGTTTCTAGTATTTTAAGTTAATGATGTATTTACTAGGCTTAGTAGGATTCGAACCTACATTAGAGACTTAGAAGGTCCCTGTCCTGATCCCTTAGACGATAAGCCCTCTTGATGTTAATTTATTTTTAGTACATTGGGCGGTACTGGACTTGAACCAGTGACCACCTGCTTGTAAGGCAGGCGCTCTACCACTGAGCTAACCGCCCTGTATTCACATTTTACTATATCTAATCTAAATGAAAAAATCAATACCTCGTAAATATAATTTTTTCGATTATTTTACTAATCAATAACAGTTGCTCCATGATAAATTTTCTATATAAAACTAAATTATCTTTAGTGATACTAGTTTCACTGTTTAATCCTATGCTTCTTTTGACTATAGATTATAGAACTTTTTTGAAGTACATAAAATATTCTAGTATTGATGTTTTATTTATTGTTTTAGTAAGTTCGTTTTTTATTAGTTTAGTGTTAAGTTTGCAAATAGTCAAAGAATTTTTGTATCTCAATGCTGTAAATCTAGTTAGTTCTATTTTAGCTATATCTTTTATAAGAGAACTTTCTCCAGTTTTAACTTCTTTAATTGTTATTGGTAAAGTTGGTTCTCTTGTGACATCTGAAATTGGTACTATGGTTGTTAATGAACAAATTGATGCCTTATTTATTTTAGGTATTGACCCAATTCGTTACGTTATTTATCCTCGTATTATTTCCCTAGTATTGACACTTCCTTGTTTAAACTTATTTGCATTAATAACTAGTTTTATTAGTTGTTCTTTTATTTGTTTTTATCTCTATGATATGAGTCCTAGCTTTTTTTTTATTAATTTATTTTATAAGCAAATATTATTTGATTTTATAAAATCTATGTTTAAAATGTTGTCTTTTGGATTGTTGATATCTATTGTAAGTTGTGTTAGCGGTATTACTACTGTAGGTGGCTCTCGTGGTGTTGGTCTATCTACAACTTCTTCTGTTGTCACATCTATGATTTTGGTTTTTATATTTAATTTTATTTTATCATATTTACTATTTGATAATGGTATAAGTTCTTTCTCTTTTTTGTGAATAAAGTTACATTTTTTTATTTTTTCTTTAAGAAGAATATTTACTATCTAATAAAATATATCTTATATGTATTACAATATTATCATATATATGACTTTATCATATATTTAATTTTATATTATCGATATATTTTTAGTTTGGAGGTATTATTCATGTCAGGAGGATCAACTGGAGAACGTCCTTTTTCTGATATTATTACAAGTATTCGTTATTGGGTTATACATAGCATAACAATTCCCGCTCTTTTTGTTGCAGGTTGGTTGTTTGTTAGTACTGGTTTAGCATATGATGTTTTTGGTACTCCAAGACCTAACGAATATTTCACTCAAGATCGTCAACAAGTTCCTTTAGTCAATGACCGTTTTAGTGCTAAACAGGAATTAGAAGACTTAACAAAAGGTATTTAATTAGGAGAAATTTGTGACTAAAAAAAGTTCTAATCAACCAATCTCGTATCCAATTTTTACTTTTAGGTGGCTTGCCATTCATGGTTTAGCTATACCTACAGTGTTTTTTTTAGGCGCTATCACGTCTATGCAATTTATTCAAAGATAGGAGGTATATTACTATGAGTGGTCCTAATCCTAATAAAGAACCAGTAGAATTAAATCGTACATCTCTATTTTGGGGTTTACTTTTAATTTTTGTTTTAGCCGTACTTTTTTCGAGTTACTTTTTTAACTAAAATAGCTTTAACCAGATTATTATATATTTTGTAGAATATTACTATTAATTTTTTAATTATTGGGAGAATTAACTTAAATGTCAAATACAGGTAGAGTACCTTTGTGGTTAGTTGCTACTGTTGGTGGTATAGCTGTCATTGTTGTACTAGGAATTTTTATATATGGTTCTTATTCAGGTATAGGATCTTCTCTTTAAAGTATTAATGAAGTTTTTTAAAAACTTAATGATAGTATCTTATTTAAACATAAACCATATATCTACTTTTAATAAAGTATAAATGGTTTATTTTGTTTATTATGCTATAGAGTCTTGTTCTATATATATAAATAATAAAGCCATACCTATGCCAGGAAAAAGTATTCCAACAAGTGGTGTTAAAATAGCAGGTAAATATGATGATGTCATAAGTTATTATCTTGTGTTTTACTTTTTTAGTATCTATATATAATAATTATATATATTTTTTTTTATTTTAATGATTATCTTAACATTTTGTTGACACCATTAATAATTTTTTACTTTTAAGTAAAGCTATTAAACTATAATTTTATTAATATTCTATATTTAAGGAATATGCTTAAATCTAATAATAAGCCACATAGCTTTGATGCTATGTTAAAGTTTTCTGAAGCGTATGCAAGAAAAACAGGAACATTTTTTTGTGTGGATCCTAGTGTTACAGCTGTTGTAATAAAAGGTTTAGCTCAACATAAAGATCAGTATGGAGCTCCTCTCTGTCCTTGTCGTCATTATGATGACAAAGTAAATGAGGTATCTAATACTTATTGGAATTGTCCTTGTGTTCCGATGCGGGAGAGAAGAGAGTGTCATTGCATGCTTTTTATACCCCAGGAAAGTGATTTTGCTAGTAATAGTCAAGTTCTTGATACTAAAAATTTAGTAAACTTATTTAACTAATTCCTATTAAATTTCTAGTTGTCTACGAAATTTTTATAACCTCTATCATGAGTCTATAAATTACTTTTATTTAGTGAAAGTAATATTATTACAGCAGGTCCAACCAGAACAATTATTCCAAGTGAAATTAATTGCCCAATAACTAACCAGTTAATCATATTTAAATTCCTTTTTTCTTTTTTTTATTGTATTTAATTAAATAATTTATTATATATAATAATTATAGTATTTCTTGTATTATTTTTTATTTTTTACCATAAATTTTAATATAATTGCTTTATTTGTATGTAGATCCATTTGTTATTCACTTTGTATATAAAGTTTTTTTTTTTAATTATCAAATTGTTCGATCTATATATTTTATTATTTAAATTTCCTATGATTTTTGCGATATCTTTATTTTCGAAGTAGGTATTGAAATTATGCATACAAAAAAGTTGTATGGTTTTTATCTGCAAAATTAAATGTTGTTTTTTTAATATATTATAATTTATAGCAATTTTTTCTTTATGTTTAATTTTTAAATACATCTTGCTAATAGATTGTTTTATGTATTCATTTTCGTAATAGTAATTTTTTAACAAGCTTAGAATATTTTTTTCTATTTTATTATTCATAAAATTTTCCATATACGGTATTAATTCGTGCCTAATTCTATTCCTTGTAACTTCATTAACATAATTTGTATTATCTGACCATATGGGTAAATAAAGCTTTTTACATAACCAATATATTTCTTTTTTAAATATATTTATTAATGGTTTGATTATTAAAATTTTTCCGTTGATTTGATTGGTTATAGTTGTACTAGTCATACCTTCTATACCGCATCCCCTATTAATATTGTTAAAAAAAGTCTCTGTTTTATCACTTGCGTTATGCCCAGTTAAAATTACTTCAAATCCATATTTTATTGCATGTTTTTGAATAATATTGTACCTTTGCTCTCTGCATTTATTTTCCGATATAGTTGCTTTTTGTATTTGATAGATAGCTATTTTTTGCTTTAAAGATTTTGTGTAGTTTATGAGATGTTTTATTTGATTATAACTATTATTTTTCCATTGGTGATCAACATAAATATATGATATCTTAAGTATTTTTTTCTCATGTTCTGTATAAATCTCGTTTATTAGTTTCATTAAAAGTACTGAATCCTGGCCTCCTGAAATAGCTACTAACAAATTCTTGATTTCATTTTTTTGCGTAACATTTCTAATGAAGTTACTCAAATTATACTTATGATTTTGATCCATTTTCTATTATTTGTGGTTGTGATAATTTCGTTATTGTGTTATTTATTTAGTATGGTGGGCTGCTAACTCAATGGTAGAGTACTCGGCTTTTAACCGATTAGTTCCGGGTTCGAGTCCCGGGTAGCCCATGCATGTTATTCATACCATAATTTTATAATTATTCTATTTTATTTATTCTAATTATTTATGGATCATATTTCTCATATTCTATATAAAAACAAAAAAAAATCTTCCTGCGCATTGATACCGTTTATTACTGCTGGTTATCCAAGTGTAAATTTTACGTTTCAAGCTCTTGACGCTCTTGATAAGCAAGGTGCTGATGTTATTGAACTAGGTATACCTTATTCTGATGCTTTAGCAGATGGTCCATTGATACAGGAAGCATCTAAGGTTGCTATTCAAAATGGTGTTAATGTTGATAAAGTTATATCTATTCTAGGTGAAGTAAGTAAAAGAATCAAAACGCCTATTATTGTATTTACTTACTATAACCCTATTTTGTTTAAAGGTATTAATATTTTTATCAAAAAAATTTCACAAGCTGGTGCTAAGGGTTTAATTATACCAGATTTACCTTTAGAAGAGGCAGATTACGTAGTACATTTATGCGAAATTAATAGCTTAGAGCTTATATTTTTCATCTCTCCTACTAGTTCTACAAATAGAATATTAAGTATAGCGAATAAATCTCCAGGTTGTTTATATCTAGTTAGTAGCACTGGTGTAACAGGTTTAAGGGATTCTGTAGATGATAATATTAATAATATTTCTAATAATATTTTATCTGGTTCAAATAAGATGATAATGTTAGGATTTGGCATTTCGTCACCATCTCAAGTAAAATCACTTCTTTATTCTAACAAAAATATTCAAGGTATAGTTGTAGGTAGCGCTATAACTAAAATTATTTCTGAGTGCTTTCAGCAAGATAGTGATATAATTTCAACTTTGTCTAAATTTTGTAGCTCTATGAAAGCTGCTACATTTGAATAATAGATTATCTTGATGAGGTTCTTATGTTCCTTGACTAATTTTCATTTTTATATACCCCCAGGGGAATTCGAATCCCCGTTACCTCCGTGAAAGGGAGATGTCCTAGGCCTCTAGACGATGGGGGCGTATATAACTTATTTAGTAAATTATAAATCATATTACTAAGGCAATGATAGCTGCAGAACAACTATAAATGATCTTTGATTAAATGTCAATTTTTTTTCTATATATCTATAATTAATCTAGAGCGCATAATTAAATATATTACAGTTTGTCTTATATATGTTATCATATTAACAAACAAGTTAAATGCCTCATTCTTATATTCAATTAAAGGATCTTGTTGTCCATAGCTACGCCATCCTATATATTCTTTTAATAAATTCATTTTCTCAATATGTTCTTGCCATGCCTGATCTATTTGCTGTAATAAGTAATATTTTTCCAGTTGTCTAACTAATCCCGGTCTTAATTGTTCTAAATATATTTCTTTTAAGTCATAGCTTATTCTAAACTGCTCATTAAGATACTCGTTCATATTAGCTAAATTCATATTTAATAAAAAATTTGTATTTATGTTTATATTTAAGAGTTTTATAATCTGTGAAATGACTAACTTCTTATTTGTACTTTTTGTTGATAAAATCAACATTTCTTTTATTGTTTGTTCACCGTATTCTATTATACAATCTCTTGTAAATGAATAATTCAGTATTCTTTTTCTTTCTTTGTATATTGCTTTTCTTTGACTATGTATTACATCATCGTATTCGAAGAGTTGTTTCCTTATATCATAAAAGTAAGCTTCAACTTTTTTCTGCGCTGAATTTAAGCTGTTTGTTAAGAGTATGGATTCTATTGGTGTATTGTCACTAATATTTAATTTATTAATTATATTTTCTATTTTATTACCTCCGAATATTCTAAATAAATTATCCTGTATACTTAAAAAAAATCTTGATGTTCCTTTATCACCTTGTCTACCTGATCTACCTCTTAATTGGTTATCTATCCTTCTAGATTCATGTCTTTCTGTTCCAATTACGTATAATCCACCTAAATTGAGTATTTCTTCTTTCTCTTTTTTGCATAATATTTGGTTTTTTATGTGTAGTTCCTGATATTTAGTACTTAAATGATTTTTCTTGTTGTATGTGAAGTTATGATTCGATGTTTTAATTCCTTTGATGATATTATTTATCTCATTTATGTTAATACTTTTGTTTTTTTGTTGTAGGTATTGTTTCATATGTTCATCAGTAATTTTTTCAGAATTGCCTCCTAATATAATATCTGTTCCTCTTCCTGCCATGTTAGTAGCAATTGTTATGGTATTTTTTCTTCCCGCTTCTGATATAATACTGGATTCTTGAATGATATTCTCCGGTCTTGCATTTAGTAAATTATGAGGAACATTTAGTTCTTTTAACATTTTTGATAGAAGTTCTGATTTATCAATACTAGTTGTTCCTACTAGTGTTGGTCTTCCTGTCTTGCTCATATCTAAACATTCATTTGCAATTGCTTCCCATTTAATATATTCATTTTTGTAAACTAGATCAGGTAAATCCTTTCTGAGACATTTCCTGTTTGTAGGCACTTGAATGACATTCATTTTATAGATGTTTGCGAATTCTGCTTCTTCTGTTTTAGCTGTACCTGTCATACCTGATATTTTTTCGTATAGTAAGAATAAATTTTGGTATGTTATTGATGCTAAAATTTTGTTTTCTGCTTCAATTTTTATTCCTTCTTTTGCTTCTATGGCTTGATGTAGTCCATCACTCCATCTCCTTCCTATCATTATTCTTCCTGTAAATTCATCAACTATTGTAACTTGTTGATCTTTTATAATATATTCTCTATTTCTCAAAAAAAGTTCTTTTGCTTTTAGAGCATTTAGTATATATTTAATCCATGGACTATTTAGATTATATAAGTTATCTATATTAAGTATTTTTTCGCATTTAAATATTCCTTTTGTTGTTAAAGAAATACTTTTCGATTTTTCGTCTATTTCGTAATCGGTTAAATTCTTTAATACTCTAGATATTTCCTCTGCATTCTGATAAAAGTTCTGCTTTATTTCTGTTACACCAGAAATTATGAGTGGAGTTCTTGCTTCATCTATTAGTATTGAATCTACTTCGTCTACAATTGCATAGTAAAACTCATTTTGCAGTATTTCGTTTTGATGTGTAACCATATTATCTTTAAGATAATCGAAGCCAAGTTCGCTGTTGGTTATATACATAATATCACTGTGATATGCGCTTTTCCTTTCTTCTTTATTACTATCTTGTGTTACTAAGCCAACTTTGATATTTAAGTATTCGAAGATCCTTCTTGCTAAATAGCAATCTCTTTCTGCTAAGTAGTCATTCACTGTTATAACATGTACACCTTTGTTCAAAAGGCTATTAAGATATGCAGGTAATAGAGCAACTAATGTTTTTCCTTCACCTGTTTTCATCTCTGCTATGTTGTTATCATTTAGTATTAATCCTCCCAAAATTTGTACGTCAAAAAGTTCTAGATTTATGCTACGATAAACAGCTTCTTTAATTGTTGCATATGCTTCGATGATAACTTCTTTGTTGTTAATTCCTACATTGGCAGCTTCTTGCTTTAATTTCTCGGTCTGTTCTTTTAATAAATAGTTTGAATACTTTTTTAATTCTTCTGTTCGTTTATTAATTTTTTTTAAGATATTTCTATATTTATTATTAATATTTACTGAAAATAGATTTATCATAATTCTTAATGACTAATATTATATTACGAGTATTATTTAATTAATTGAAAACTCTGTATGAAAAAAATTCTTGTATTATTGTTGTATAATTATTGTTACTATGTAAAATATATTTTCTTCCCCATATAGTTCCTTTAAATTGTAAAATTTTTTCAAATTCATTGCAATAAGAGTAGTATATTTCTTGAATGTCTCTTGTTATATCAATTTTACTTTCTATAAACGACAAACCTATCGGATAATTTTTTTTAATATTATTGTAAAAACTTTTTTGATTGATAATAGTCCATAATGATCTAGCAAATGTTATGTTTTTGTGTAAGGAGTTTTCTAGCCATACATATCTGATTTTTTTTTTAAACTTGCCTTGTTGTTGTAAACTTTTTATTTTAGTTATAAAATTAAATTTATGTTGTATTAATTTTGTATGTGATCCGTCATTTATATAAATAAATTTATTTCCTATTACTTCTGAGATATATATACTGTTCTTTTGAAAAATGCATATTTTCTTGATTTTTTTTATATAAAAAGTCATTTTTAAGTTTATTTTAATATTCTATTATTATTACTAATAATTAGTGAGTTACAAGTCATTTTTATAATATCTAATACGTTTAGTGCTGTATCACCTAAATTACATTTATATTTTATCATTTTTGTAGCTTATAAAGTTTCTTTTAGGTTTCCTTTATATATGAAAATATTAGGATTAGTATAGTTTATTATAATTAGTTCCTAAATATGTTTATTTAAAATTTTTAGAAGCTATTTAGTAAGTTGATATTTCTGAATTGAAGTTATGTGTGTATATTCTAGAACTTAGTATAAACTTTCTATCTTTTTCTCGAAAAAGTTTTTTTATGCATCTGTTCAAAAAGTAAGTTATTTGCGTATATTTTCCTTTCAGTTAGTCTTAGCTGTTTCAGATTATCTTTTGATATTATTTCCCAAAAAGTTTTAGTAATTTAGTACTAGAAATATAGTTGTGCTTTAAGTTAAGTTATGGACCGTATTTCGTGAAAGTTGCTACAAGCAAATATATATATCTTGTTTTTATTTATAAATCATTTAAAATTTTGTTTTACATAAAGGTTTTACTATGTATTTTATGTTGTCACGCCTAGAGTTAAAGAAAGTATCTAGTCATTATCTTTAATTTTTGATTTTGTAATTTGAGTTAGAGTATATCTTCATAAGATATATTTTGTGTATCACAGCACAGCTTTATATTGTTTGATTATAATTATACTGTTTGTTTTAATTACTCTCTTCTGTTAGTACCTAATATAATAAGCTATTTTTATTCTTAACAATCTACAATACCTATTTATATTGTAATATTTGCTACTAGTTATAAAATTTATAATATTTTTATTTTCTTGAATTTCTTCTTTGATAATTTCTAAGAAATCAGCAGCTATCAGAGGTTTAGTATCTCTTGTATGAGTTATTAAATGTATACTGACTAGTTATATTTTTATTTTGCTTATTTATAATCAGAATAATAGCTACTGGATAACTTGTATATAAGTAAACTCTATTATTTCTATTATTAGAGTATGAAGCTATTAAATTTAATTCTAGTTTTTTATTAACTATTTCATTTCATAAATTTATTACTATTTTGTTTTTAAGAAATAATTTTGTCTCAATCTTTTTTATTTTTATTAAATTTTTGTTTATGACTTTAGTATCTTTTATGGCTGTCTGTCAAACTTCTTAGTTACCCATTGGATTTTTGATTTTTTAATAGGTCTACATTCTTTCCTACTAGAATTGGTAATTCTGTTTCACGTTTACACACAATTTTGTTAATGTTTGCAATTTGTGCTACTTTAGTGGTTTTTTTATATACAATATATTCTTTATTTTTCCAATAATTACTAGCATTAAATGATGAGTGTTTCTATTGTATACATAAAATTCGACTTATGTTTTTGAGATAGTAGACTAATAATTTTTCTACTGACGATTTACTGTTATAAAATCTTATTGAATTAGAAATAGTTTAAGATGATTTGTAAACTATTTCTAATATTAATAGAAAATTTTATATTATTTATGGAATATTACTATATCGACTCTTTAGCTTAATACATTGATAGCATAGTCAAGGTAAGTATTTGCTTCATTAGCTGACTGACCTGATAAACCGTGTGTATTTTTTATATAATCTATAGCTTCTATGTACCAACTTGGAGATAGCTCAAAGCTTCTATTTATTTCTTCTAGTCCTGCTACCAAGTATTCATCCATTGGACCAGTTGCTCCTACAACAAGACAGTAAGTTGTCATTCTTAAATAATAACCAATATCTCTTGCGCATTTTGCTTTCCCTATAGCGCTAGATGCATAAGCTGGTCCAGGCATTTGAGTTACGTAAGGGAACTTTGTATATACAGCTTGTGCAGCTCCCGTGATTAATCTTTGTGAATTTGCCGTTAAAGATTTTGCAGCTTCTAAACTGTTGGCTGCTCTTTGATAGCGTCCATTAATAGATTGTAACTCTGCATTACTTAAAAATCTACCTTGACTATCAGCTGATGCTATAGCTTCCGTAATTGGTGTTTTCATTGTATTTATTTCCTTTTTTATTTTAATTGTTACAGTATTTTAGTTATTGATATTTCACTTATACTACTGCTGTAGCAGCGCGATCAAAATATATGCTTAGTTCTGAAATAAGTGAACTGCAATCTCCGCTAGTTACGCCACTTGATTCATTAACTATACTAATAGACGCTTCTTTCATCTTTTGTATTGCTACAGCTACAGATGAACCTGGAGTACCTAATGCTTGATAAGTTTCTCGAAGGCCATTTAAGCATCTATCATCAAGAACACTTGAATCACCTGCTATCATTGCGTAACTTACGTATCTTAAAATTATTTCCATATCTCTCAAGCATGCAGCCATTCTTCTATTTGTGTAAGCATTACCACCAGGTTGGATTAGTTGTGGTTGTTCTGAAAATAAAGCTCTTGCAGAGTTTGTTACAATTGCTGATGCATTCGAATTAATTTTATTTACTGTATCTAGTCTTTTGTTGCCTTCAAGGACAATACTTTCTAATGCTTCAATTTGTTTGTTGCTTAAGAATTCTCCTCTTGTGTCTGCTTGTGCTACTACTTTTGCAAATGCATCTAGCATGTTCTTTCTCCTGATATGTATTGTGTTTTTTTATACTTATGTAATGGATGTTTATGTTTTCATTCCAAATAAATACTATAATATTTGATAGTATATTTTTATTAAAAAATATTAAATTATTTTTTTCTGTTTTTTTTATATTAATCCTCTAAAATTTCTGGTTCAGTAATCTCGTCAACCATTTCAATAATTGCTTTTACTATAGGTTTGTTTAATGGATCATCTATTATATCTATATCTTCATATTTTTTTCTTTTGGCTCTACTAGCAACTTGTATTGTGATTTTATATCTGTTTTTTACTATATCTAGCAGTTCTTCAGTCTTATAAGTTATATTCTTTAAGTCAATTTTATTTTTACTATAGTTTTTTTGCATTTAAATATTATTTATCAACAGAATTAATTTTATTTGTATCTTTTTCGTTAATATATGCAATACTATAAAAATAGTATTTTAGTATTAACTTCTATTAATGATACAATCTAATTTATTTTAATATAATATATGCAAATATCCAAAAATTTTACTTATAAAATTGGTCGTTTTTTAGGTTTTCCATCATCTGTAGAAGAAAGAGATGCATGTGGAGTGGGCTTTGTTGCTCAAATTAATAATTCTTCTTCTAATCAAATTGTACGAAATGCTTTAGACGCTCTAGAGTGTATGGAGCATAGGGGAGGTTGTAGTTCTGATGGTAAATCAGGTGATGGTTCTGGTATTACTACTCAAATACCTTGGGGTTTATTATTACCTACTAGTCCTAATGATTTAAAATTTCATAAGGATTCTCTTGCTGTTGCAATGATATTTATTACTCCAGATTCTATCGAAATTATCAAAGATACATTTGATTGGGTTTTAGCACAGTATAATATACAAATTATTGATTGGAGATTAGTTCCTGTTGATTCAACCGTTTTGGGTATTGATTCTGCTAGTAATGAACCTTTGATTGTTCAGTGTTTAGTATCATGCAAAAATTTTGCTATTTCTGATTTAGATAGTGTTTTGTATATTGTTCGTAAAAAGATAGAAAAAGTTGTTAGTAATATGAGTCCTGAAATTTATAAAGATTTTTATATATGTTCTTTTTCTTCTAATACTATAACTTATAAAGGAATGGTACGTGCAGAAACTTTATCACAATATTATTTAGATTTACAAAGTCAAAATTATGTAAGTAAATTCGCTTTATACCATAGAAGATTTAGTACAAATACAATGCCTAAATGGTCATTAGCTCAACCGATGAGATGTATAGCTCATAATGGAGAAATTAATACTTTGTTAGGTAACTTAAATTGGACTAGATCTAGAGAACCTTTATTTCAACAGGGTTTTTGGAATGATTATTCGGATGATTTAGTTCCGATTACAGATTTATTTAATAGTGATTCTGCAAATCTAGATGCTGTTGTAGAGTTATTGATAAGATCAGGTAAGGATCCAGAAGAAGCTTTAATGATACTTATTCCTGAAGCATATAATAATCAACCTTTATTATCTAGTTGTCTTGAAGTACATTCTTTCTATGATTTTTATAGTAATCTACAAGAACCTTGGGATGGTCCAGCTTTAGTTGTTTTTAGTGATGGAAAAAAAGTTGGTGCAACTCTTGATAGGAATGGTTTAAGACCTGCTAGATACTCTGTTACTTCTGATGGTATAATTACACTATCTTCTGAAGCAGGTATACTTGACACTGGTTCGCAAAAAATCTTACATAAGGGTAGATTAGGACCTGGACAAATGCTCTCTGTAGATTTATTAAATAATTTAGTTTTAGAAAATGTAGTCATTAAAAAAGCTATTGCTAATAAGTTTCCTTATCAATCTTGGTTACTCAATAATAAAATTAGTATTGATTATCAGCCTTATAGAGAAAATAATGATTTTGATGATTTAACTCAAATTTCTCGTTTGCATACTGCTTATGGTTATTCAAATGAAGATGTCGAATTAGTCATAGAGCACATGGCTAGTTCTGCTAAAGAACCAACTTTTTGTATGGGTGATGATATTCCTTTAGCTGTTTTATCAAAGAAACCTCATTTAATCTATGATTACTTTAAGCAAAGATTTGCACAAGTTACAAATCCTGCGATTGATCCTTTACGTGAGAGTTTAGTTATGTCTCTTATTACTCATCTTGGTCCTAAAGGTAATTATTTAGAACCTAATGAAAATATGGCTCAGTCTATTACAATTAATTCACCTATTATTAATGAACAAGAGCTGTTACTTATAGCCGATAGTATTTTTGAAGTATGTTATATTAACACTTTTTTTGATATAACAAGTTCAACAACTAGTTTTAATGATCAGATAAAAATCATATGTAAACAGTCTGCATTAGAAGTGCAAGGTGGTAAAAGTGTAATCATTTTAACGGATCGTTCAAACTTACTCAGGGAAAATTCAATATTTATTCCACCTTTACTTATTGTAGGTGCTGTACATCATTATTTGATTTCTAAAGGGTTAAGACATAAGGTATCTTTAATAGTTGAAACTGGCCAGTGTTGGAACACGCATCACTTTGCTTGTTTAATAGGCTATGGAGCTAGTGCTGTTTGTCCTTATCTGGCTTTTTTAACTGTAAGATACTGGTGGCAAAATACAAAAACTCAAAAGTTAATGGCTAATGGTAAACTGCCCAAAATCAATATTCAAGAGTCTCAGGACAATTATAGAAAAGCTATAGAAAAAGGATTACTAAAAATTCTATCTAAGATGGGAATTTGTCTTATTTCTAGTTATCATGGTGCACAGATTTTTGAGATTTTAGGTTTAGCTAATGATATTGTTAATATAAGTTTTTTAAATACTACATCTCGAATTTCTGGTATTAATAGTGAGGATTTATTTCTTCAAACACTTGATGTTTATAAATCTTCTTTTGTTAAAGAGTTACCTAAAAAGCTACCAAATTTAGGTTATGTACAGTATAGGCCAGGTGCAGAATATCATGTTAATAACCCTGAGATGTCTAAGACTTTACATAAAGCTGTTCGTAACTCAGATTCTTTACTTTATGAAAAATATAGATCGTTATTGCAGAATAGAGATCCTGCAAATTTAAGGGATTTATTATCCTTATCTAGTAGTAAAGGTTCTATAAATATTGAAGAAGTTGATCCAGTTGAAGAAATATTAAAAAGTTTTTGTACTGGCGGTATGTCATTAGGTGCTTTATCTAGAGAAACTCACGAAACTTTGGCCATAGCAATGAATAGGATTGGTGGGAAGTCAAATTCTGGTGAAGGTGGTGAAGACCCTATTAGATTTAAAGCTATTAAAGATGTTGATGACACAGGTATTTCAAAAAGTTTTTCTTATTTAAAAGGATTAAAAAATAATGATCTCGCTAGTTCGGCTATTAAACAAATAGCTTCTGGTCGTTTTGGAGTAACACCTGAATATTTAGTAAATGCTAAACAATTAGAGATAAAAATAGCTCAAGGTGCCAAACCTGGTGAAGGAGGACAATTGCCTGGTAAAAAAGTTAGTCCTTACATTGCAACATTGAGAAATTGTAAACCTGGTGTAACATTAATTTCTCCACCACCACATCACGATATTTATTCAATAGAGGATTTAGCCCAATTAATCTTTGACTTACATCAGATTAATCCATACGCTCAAGTTTCTGTCAAATTAGTTGCTTCTGTGGGCATAGGTACTATAGCTGCAGGTGTTGCTAAAGGTAATGCAGATATTATACAAGTTTCAGGTCATGATGGTGGTACTGGTGCTTCTCCATTAAGTTCTATTAAACACGCAGGAGTACCTTGGGAATTAGGTTTAACAGAAGTTCATCAAACACTCGTAGAAAATAACTTGAGGAATAGAGTTACTCTTAGGGTTGATGGTGGATTAAGAACAGGTAAAGATATAGTTATTGCAGCTGTCATGGGTGCTCAAGAATTTGGTTTTGGTACAATTGCTATGATTGCTACAGGCTGTGTTATGGCTAGAATTTGTCATACAAACAATTGTCCTGTTGGTGTAGCAACACAAAGAGAAGATTTACGTAACAGATATCCCGGTATACCCGCGGACTTAGTAAATTTCTTTACATACATGGCAGAAGAAGTAAGGCATATACTTGCTCATTTAGGATATAGAAGCTTAAAGGATGTTATAGGTTTAACAAGTTTATTAAGTTTTGACAATCTAACGCTGTCTAAGACTAAAAATCTTGATCTTGGTATTATACTAAATTATAAAGATTCTCATAAGGTATTAAAATTCCATAACTCTGTACATTTAAATAATAATGTTTTAGATGATAAGTTACTTAGTGATGTTAATTTCTTAAATGCAATAAATTCAGAGTTGACTTTTACAAAAAATGTTGAAATTTTTAATACAGATAGAGCAGTAGGTGGAAGAATTTCTGGTGTTATAGCTAAAAAATATGGTGAAAAAAGCTTCAAAGGAAGTTTACAAATTAACTTTTCAGGTACTGCTGGTCAAAGCTTTGGATCCTTTATTTCTCATGGTATGTATCTGAGTTTAACTGGTGAAGCTAACGATTATGTAGGAAAAGGAATGAATGGTGGTGAAATTGTTATCTCTCCTTATTTAGAGTATAAAGAACAATCATCTGATTTTGTTATAATAGGTAATACTTGTTTATATGGTGCAACAGGTGGATACTTATTTGTTAATGGACAAGCTGGAGAAAGATTTGCTGTTCGTAATTCTGCTGCTGAATCTGTTATTGAAGGTGTAGGAGATCATGCTTGTGAGTATATGACAGGAGGTTTAGTTATTGTTTTAGGTTCTGCAGGACGTAACATTGCGGCTGGTATGACAGGAGGCTTAGCTTATTTCCTAGATGAAGGAAATGACTTTACATCTAAAGTAAATACTGAAATAGTTGAGGTAAAAAGAATTGTTACTAAAGAAGCAGAAGATCAAGTTTTACAATTAATAGAATTATATGAAATAAAAACTAAAAGCTTTAAAGCAAGAAAAATTTTAGATAATTGGCATTATTACGTTAGTCGCTTTTGGCAAATTGTACCTCCTTCTGAACAAAATACACCTCTAACTAGTGCTGAATTATCTGCTTATTCAAGTATTGCTAATTTATAAATAATAATATTTTCTGTAACATATTATAATGATTATAATTAAGATTATATCTTTATGTTAAAATTAAAGTTGTCTGTTGAAAACACTCTAACTTTAATATTTAAAAAGGATAGTTAAAACCATTATGGCTCATAGTGTAAAAGTTTACGATACTTGTATTGGATGTACTCAATGTGTACGTGCGTGTCCTTGCGATGTTCTTGAAATGGTTCCTTGGGATGGTTGTAAAGCTAAACAAATTGCTTCTGCTCCAAGAACAGAAGATTGTATTGGATGTAAAAGATGTGAAACAGCCTGCCCTACTGATTTTTTAAGTGTACGGGTATATTTAGGTTCTGAAACTACTCGTAGTATGGGCTTAACTTATTAATCTGTTTTAACTTTATATTCTTTGCATTTATACGATCTTGTGTATATGCAAAGAATAAGTTAATCTATTCCTATAATAGTTTTATTTTAAAATTTTTTTGTTTCTATGAATTTATATAATCATAAGCTACAGCAATCTTTTGAATTAAAGTCAGTTATAAAGGTTATTTCTGGTATAGACAATACGAATGTGAGTGAAGTCATCAAAATAGCAAAAGCTGTAAGTTTATCTAAAGCTACATATATAGATATAGCTGCTAATCCTCATTTAGTAAAAAAAGTAAAGTCATGTTCTAATTTACCTGTTTGTATATCTTCTGTAAATATAATTGACATATACAATTGTGTATTAGCTGGAGCAGATTTAGTTGAGCTTGGCAACTATGACTTTTTTTATGCTAAAGGTAACTATGTAAATGCAAAGCAAATTCTAACTCTTGTTAAAATATTAAAAAGATTGGTAGGTCGAATTGACTTATGTGTTACAGTACCTTATTATCTATCTTTAATAGATCAAGTTATACTTGCAAAAGATCTTGAATTATTAGGTGTTAATATAATTCAAAGTGAAGGAGTTTGTTTAAGTAAAAAATTTGTAAAAAATTATCAGAAAACGCTAGGTCCTAATTTAGATCAATCAAATATTGCATTTGTATCTTCTTTACTATCTACGTATTTTATATCTCATTTTGTTGATATACCTATAATATCTGCCTCTGGATGTAGGAGTATTACTAGTAAAATTTCCACGCAATATGGTGCATCCGGGATTGGTATTGGGTCTGCTATTCGTAAGCAAAAAAATATAATAGATATGGTTAAGTATATTAATCAAACATACGATTCTTTAAGTTTATATTCCGAAAATAAAAGTAGTAATTTTTCTAGAGTTTTACAATTCGTACCATATGATGAAATGAAGAAATTAACTTTAAATAAATTACAAAGCTAACAATGTTATTTAAAGTATTTTTTATATGATAGATTTAACTAAATTATGTTTTATAAATTTAAAACATTTCAAGATTCTATTAAGTGTTTTATGTTTTATACTTCTTCTATGTTTTGTGCTTTTAAATGTAAGTAAGCCACAAAAAAAAGGATATTTTATCTTTGTTCAATTTTCTAATGCTTATGGTATTAAAGAAGGTACCACTGTTAACTATCAAGGTGTAAAGGTAGGAACAGTAACACGTATTAACATTCATCTTAATAAAGTCGTTGTCTTACTTTATATTAAATCTTCTCATTTGTTAATACCTTGTAAATCTATTTTTGAAGTTAATCAAATTGGTTTGTTTAACGATATAGCGATTGATATAACACCTGTTTACTCTAAACATGTGCCTATTAAAAAAACTTTTTCACATGGGTTGAAGTATTTTGAAGATGCACGCTTTATCAAGCCTCTATCTTACATTAGAGGTTACAAAGGTATTAGTTATGATGATCTAATAAGATCAACAACTAGAATTGCTCAAAGATTTGATGATCCAAGGTTTTTTAGCTTATTTTATGTTTTATTGAAAAATGGTGTTTATATATCTGATGAAATATTAAGTTTAACAATTAGTTCATCTACAACCCTAAATCTTATTATAAAACCAACTATTCTGCAAATATTCCCATATTTATTTTAAATTGATTTATTTATCATATGATTACAAGAAAAGTATTGATTCCTAGTTTTTTAAAGCCTATTGTAGAATTTGAATTTCAAATAGAGCAACTTGAAAAAATTATTAGTTCTTCCAATTCGAATCTCCTTTTTAATAATATTCAAGAAGAAATTGATAAACTATACTTGGAGGTTAATAAAATTAAGCTTTATTTGTTTAATTCTTTAACTCCTTTGCAAAGGCTTCATTTAGTAAGACAGTCAGATCGACCAACTACCTTGGACTATATTTATAATATTATGGATAGTTGGATAGAGCTTCATGGTGATAGAGGTGGTACTGATGACTCTGCTATAGTAAGTGGTATTGCCTCATTTAATTCAATTTCAGTTGCTTTTATTGGTCATCAAAGAGGTAGAAATACTAAAGAAAATGTTTTGCGTAACTTTGGTATGGCTTCTCCTGGTGGTTATCGTAAAGCTCTAAGAATAATGAAACATGCTAATAGATTCAATTTTCCTATTTTAACATTTATCGATACTCCTGGTGCTTGGGCTGGTATCAAGGCAGAAGAATTAGGACAAGGAGAAGCTATAGCTGTAAATTTAAGAGAAATGTTTTCTTTTGATGTACCTATCATTTGTACTGTTATTGGGGAAGGAGGTTCTGGTGGTGCTTTAGGAATAGGTGTAGGTGATTCTGTACTGATGTTAAAGTATGCCGTTTATACTGTTGCTACTCCCGAGGCTTGTGCTGCTATTTTATGGAAAGATAGTGATAAATCTCCTATAGCTGCAGAATCTTTGAAAATTACCTCTTCTGATTTAAAGCTACTAGGTATTATTGATCAAGTTATTGAAGAACCTATCGGAGGCGCGCAATCTAACCCTAATATGGTTTTCGCTAATCTGAGGTTAAAATTAGTTTCGGAATTATCTAAGTTAATAAATTTATCTATTAAAGATAGGAAAGAAAAACGTTACGCTAAATTTCGTAAGATAGGTAAATTTTATGAGTATAATTTACCTAATATTAATATGTGATATCATCTCTATAGTAATTTTATAAATATTGTATAGATCGTAAGCCCAAAATTGTACCAGCACCTATAATATGTCCAAGGCTTGTTGTTGCAAGTAATTCTGGTAACCCAAGTCCTTCTAGTCCTAATACAGGTATTGATGGTCCTAATCCTCTTATTTTTATTGCGTATCTTCCAATACCTATGCTAAAAAGATTGCAAATTATCATAATAATTGCAATTTTTGCTGACCATATACTTTCCATATCTATCATCCTAAATATTGATTTTTCTTTTTCTGTTTTTCTCAGTTATCTAGTAATTATAATGTAACCAGTTCAGTTTTCTTTCTTCTATAAGATATATTAAGTGAAAAGCCATCCGTAACTATGTAAGCCTTTACCCAAAAAATTAACCCCTAAATAACAAATCCAAATAACAATAAATCCTATAGATGCTATAATAGCTGGTTTTTTACCTTGTAATTTACTATTAATTCTTGAATGTAGATATATCGCAAATGTAATCCAGGTTATTAAGGCCCATGTTTCTTTTGGATCCCAACTCCAATATGTGCCCCATGCATCATTAGCCCATACTGCGCCAGAAATAATACCTATTGTTAGTAGAGGAAATCCAAAGCCTATAGTTCTATAGCTCATATTATCTATAAATTGCATAAGCTTAATGTTACTAACATTACTGTGATCGTTACTTGCAGAATATTTTAATAGTATTTTTTTTTCATTATTAATAGAATTACCCTCTATTCTAATTGTCTGATTTCCTGAAATAATAAGTAGTAAAAAAGATAGTAAAGAACCAATCATTAAAGTGCTATAACTGAGAATCATAACTGTTACGTGCATCATCAACCAATTAGATTTTAATGCTGGTACTAGTGGAGAAGCTAACTTGAGTTCGGGTGGTAAAGACATATTTGCAAAGCCTACTGTAAAAAGCACAATAGGTATAGTTATTGAACCAATAAATTTATTTTCTACTTTACGTTCTATAAAAATTTGTACAAATGTTATACACCAACCTAAAAAAAGTAACGATTCATATAAATTACTGAGTGGAAAATATTTATTATTTATCCATCTTATTACTAGAGAAAGAGCTATTGCTAAATTGATTAATAGAGTTAGAAAATGACAGAAGTATGTAAAATTGTTTTTTGTGTTTATAGTTAAATTCCACCAGTAACTTATTAATGTCAAAATTAATAGTCCAAATGATGTGTTAATTAGAGTATTTTCTATTCCAGAAATGTTCATCTTATATTTGTATAAAACTTTATATGCACTATAAAATATATTATAGAATATAAATTGTAATTAAAAGTAATATTTGTAGTAAAAAAAGAGTTTTAGATGATCTTTAATCTAAAACCTTTTTTTAGTGTTTAGCTTAAAGAATTAATTAAGTAATCTAAAGCTGAACAAAATTCAACACCTGCTTGTGCACTCATGTCTCTAGGTATACATAGTCTATCTCTTGTGAAAACAAATGCAGCAACATATGCAGCACTAGGAAGATTTAGAATTCTGTAAACTTCACGTGCTCCTGCAATTCCCCATTCATCAAGGGGACCTGTGCCTCCAACGACTAAAGTATAGTTGATAAGACGCATGTAATGATCAATATCTCTATAACATTTGTTAATTTTTTCTTGGTTCTCACCAGCTTCACCTGCATTTTTCAAGTACCCATATTTGCTAAAGCAAGCGTCTCCTGCTTCTTTTACAACAGCTTCATGATTTGATCCTAATTTCTCTGCTGCTTCTAGTCTTGCTGCTGCGCGTTGAATATTACCTTGTACCGATTGTAAGTCAGAAGTTGATGGGTATCTTCCTGCAGCATCTGCAGCACTGATTGTAGTAGTAATAACTGATTTCATTTTTTATCTCCTCAGTTTAGTTTTTAAATATAATATTTTTTTAATTTTTATATTAGCTAATTGCACCAACAACTCTATCACAATAGCTAGCAACTTCTGAAGCTAAAGCTGAACAATCGCCTTCAAGTACTTCCACTTTTCTTTGAGAAGCAGTGTTATTAACAAAAGCAATTGCTGCTGCTTTCATAATACATACCGCTCTAACAGTAGAATTAGTAGGTACTCCTAGTGCTATATAAGTTTCTTTTAAACCATTTAAGCAGCGATCTTCTAATACAGAAGCGTCTCCAGCTAGTAGTGCGTATGATACATAACGTAAAATAATTTCACCATCTCTTAAGCAAGCAGCCATACGACGATTTGTGTAGCAATTTCCACCTGGAGTGATTAACCCTGGATTTTCACAGATCATTCCAGAAACAGCATCAGATACAATACAACTTGAATTGGAAACAATATAATTTACTGCATCAAGTCTTTTGTTACCATCGCTTATGAATGTTTTTAAAGCTTGTAAGTCACTACCACTAACATAAGCTGCTTTTGAATCTGAATTTACTACAACTCTAGAAAATGCATCAAGCATTTAACTCTCCTTAATTTATTATTTTCTATTATATTCCCTAAAAGAGAAAATTGATGTTTCAGCTATTTATTTTTTAGCTGGTCTATTGGCATCACAATAAAATATAAAAGATATGTGTATTAAATACAGAACAAATTAATATTAATTAATATTTAATTCATTGACTTTTTTATGTAATATTTAACGACATTATCTTTAATCATCATTTTTTTTAGTGTTTTTATTAAGTATTTTTTTACTTTATTCACTTTTAATCTATGGATTTTACTTATATAAAGTGTTATTTTAAACTCTTGCTCTAAATTTAATTGATTCATTTTAATAAGCCAATACAATGTACCGTAATATTTTTATTTTTATAAAGCCTAAATCTTTTGACATAAATTTATCATGTTGAACTAAATTTCAGTATAATATTGTTATAAAATTTTTTTCAAGAATTATTATACTGAACAGAAATTTTTTAATTTACATTTATATTTCAAAACATATCTATTTGCAATATAAATATAAAATGTTACTTTTATTAGTTTAGACTTAAAATGGAGATTAATTTATGTCTATTCCTCTTTTACAATATTCTTTATCTACTCATAATCATAGAGTAAGTAGCTTTGAAGATGTAGCTGCAGAAGAACAGCCAAGATTATATACAACAGAAAATTTATCTTCTTCTACAGAGATTGATGAAATTATCTGGGCTTGCTATCGTCAAATTTTTAGTGAGCATCAAACTTTATCTATCACACGTCAAGTTTTTCTAGAATCTCAACTACGATTTAATCAAATTACTATTAAAGATTTTATTAAAGGTTTGTTGCTATCTTCTCAATTTAGATATTTAAATTACGACGTGAATAATAACTATCGTTTTGTTGAGATATGTGTTCAACGAATTTTAGGCAGAGATGTATATAATAAACGAGAAAAATTAGCATTTTCTATAGTTATAGCTGAAAAAGGATTAGAAAAATTCATTGATACTTTGTTAAATAGTGATGAGTACTCAGATAACTTTGGTGAAAATATTGTGCCATATCAAAGAAGACGAATTATTTTTCAAAGGAATAAAGGTGAAGTTCCTTTTAATTTAAAAACTCCTCGCCTAAATTATAACTTTTTATCTAAACAGTTTATGCCAGTTATTTCTTGGTCAGGTACCATTCGTCGTTTCAGACCTCAGGAACAGCAACCGAAGGCAGGTGATCCTGCACTTTTTCTAAGTATGTTGAATGACATATCTTTTATTTAGTATATAAAATAGTAGTAAAAAATTGAATAACTATTTATTCAATTTAATTAAGTATCCTACTTAATTCTGAATGGTTAACTTCCTAGCTTAAAAGCATCTACAAATAAACCATATATTATACCTATTTTAATATTGTTTATTAATTGAATGGCAATGTACTTATTAATATTTGTATCTTTGTAGATCTTTTTATTTATAATTTCATTAAAAGTTACTATGATTGATCCGCTCATAATATTCCATTCACCAGTTTGGGCTGGTATAGTTGACAGTATATTTGCAAAAAAAAAACCAAGCATAAAACTCAAAATACTTATATTAAGAAACATGAAATTGTACTTGAGTTTTTTTTTTAAAAAATTTCGTATATTGTTTAACTTAGTCAAAATTTTTTCTATTACTAATTTTATTTATATATTTTGCTCACTTAAGCTCGAACTAATATAATCAAATGGCAAACTAAATATCTTTTGATTATTTACATCTATATTCTGATTTTCTGCTTCATTGACAATTATATCTTTTAGAATCTCTACTGTTCTGATAATAGGACCAAGAGGAACACTTAGTGATCCATATGTTTCTTTTAATCCATCTAGTAATCTTTCACTTAAAATATCATTATTGCCAGCTATTAAAGAGTAGCTAGCATAACGTAAATAATAATCTATATCTCTTAAACATGTTGCGTACCTTCTAGTTGTGTATGAATTGCCTCCTGGTCTTAGTAATTCTGGTTGTTCGAAATAAAGTCTGCTTGCAGCTTCTTTAACAATTCTTGATGAATTGCTTGTGATTATTTCAGTTATTTTTATTCTATCTGTTGCTGTATGAAAATATTCTTCTATTTCAAGAATGCCTATCCTATCTAAGTACTTGCCTGTAGTATCGTATCTGTTTAAAATATTGCTTATAGCATCTTGCATCTTATCTTTCTCCGAAACTTTTTACACAATATCGTTATTTATAATATAATTAAATTATAGTGTCAAAAAGTACTTTTTTCTTATTTTTATGGATAATGGTTATTTTACTTTACGGATTGTAAATAATAATTTTATTGAAGTGTACTATTTTTTTCGCATACACAATTATTCTGGTAATTTTGCCTATCCTATATGTTTTTTTATCAATACTAAGAATTTCACTGCAATTATCTTATTATTTTCTCTATCTATAAGATTTTCTAAATCATCTACTGAAAATAAAATGTATTTGGGAAAAGAAATTTTTAAAGCTTTGATTACTTTGAAGTTAAAACAAAGATATGTACAAGATTAATTTTTATTTATTTTACTAAGAGATTATTGAAATAAAAATTAAAATATCTTTTACTATCCTATATTATTTATCTCTATATTGACAATAAATTCAGGAAAAATTAAAAGGCATGTAACTCAGAGGATAGAGTACCAAATTCCGACTTTGGTTGTCGAAGGTTCAAATCCTTCCTTGCCTATTCTTATTGTATTTGTATTGATATTCATGTACTATAATTATATGAATTAGATAAGGGACTGAAAGGATCTCTACATGTTTAATACATTAAATGCTTTTAATATGTTTATTCTGTACATATAATTTTTCATTAATTGCAAAACATAATATTATAGCTTTTTCTAGAGATTTAGTTCATGCATAAATCTCTGGATATTAAATTAAAATAGAAATGAAAAAATTTATGTTTTTTTATAACTGCCCTAATTTAACATACTGTTTTGTTAGCAAAGTATTTATCTAAGAGGATTTAAATCCAAAAGTATTATTATATTTTAGTTAGCATTTAATCTACTAATAAGCATGGACGTGGGTTCGAATCCCACCAGTTCCATTGAAAAAAAAATTGTATAAATTTAATAATACTAAAACTTTTATATAGTTAGTTAATATTGTATATTATTATATATTTAATATATTCTAATTATTAGTTACAGTTAATTTTAATGATTTTATCTAATGCTATTCTCTTGTTTGTTTTTCAAAAAGATCAATATCTAGATCGTCACATTATTCTACGTAATTTTCATATAAGTAGTAACTTGTTTTCATATAGAATGAGTAACAAGTATTTGTCAAAAGAATCACAAACATATAGTTTGGATAATTTTCCTAGTAAATTTATTTATCGTAATTTATGGCAAAAATTAGTAAATGATTACATACAAGAAACAGTTTTTTTGTCTACCTATGACAAAAAAACTATTAATTATGATTCTAAATTAAGGAGTATGGGTTTATCTGTTTACGATACAAACCAACATAGAAAGTTTTTAAACCAATTTGGTAAATATATTGTTAATAAAAAAATAAATGTTCTATTTAGTAATGACAATTATAATGTAAAAAATAGTAATAATTTATATCTAAAATATAAATGGATAAAGTCTGTGAATTTTAACTTTTTTGATTGGACAAAGGGTATATTATCTCTTTTTAATAGTTATAAGTTGTCTTTTAATACTACCTCTTTACCCATATTTATTTTAGTTAATGCAAATGATGAGTTAATTATGTCCGAGTCCGTAAATCAGATGTATAACTCTCCAAATACTAATATCTTTTATAAAAACTTTATTGCATCTAGTGAAAATTATATTTATACTTGTTTGATGTTTGTAAATTACCGTGATGCTTTAGAATATAAAAATTTTATTGAATATAGAAATTTAAAATCAACACAGTTAACACAAATTTCTATTATACCTTCTAGTCTTGATTTGTATCATAGGCTTTTGATGTATTGTTCTAAGAAAGTTGACTTTAGATTAGTTCCTGACCTGACAGAAATAAGTAATTTGATAGGAAAATATAGAAAATATAAAAACATATCCTTTGGGCCTGATCAAAAATATAGTTGCTATTTTTTTCAAGGTCAGCCTCTATACCAAATTCAGTTAAAAGGAATCAAAAATTCTGACTTATTTAAAAATAAAAAACAATATTTTAATGAAAATACTTTGTTTCTTAATTACAGTACAGCATTAAATTTTTGGAGAAAATTTACCAATGAGAACTCAAATATGAATTTACCTCGGTCTCCTAGAATTCTAGTATCTAACTTGGAGTCTTTTATTAAAATTGAAGAACATGATAACAAGTTATCTAATTGTATATTTCTTCCTTCATATGAAAATTATGTATTTGCAAAAAAATATGTAATTTTTAATTTAAACAATAGATATCACCTAAAATATTGGTTACTAAAGCAAAGTGCTAATTTTAAATCTATATGTTTTAGAATTATATGGTCATTAACAAGTCGTCAACCTAATAATTGGTAGTTAATATTTTCTTTATTGACAATACTATATCCTTAATTATTATATGTTTTTGAAGCTTACACTTGAAAAGAGTGTTATTTTCTTGAATAATACTCAACAACCAATAATTCGTTTAATTGTATACCTACCCAATCCCTTTCTATTACACCATTAACTTTTGCAGTTAAAGTATTTTTGTCTACTTCTAAATGATTAGGTATATTTACTAGGACCGGACTTTCCAAATATTTCTTAACTAATCCTTGAGATGAATTTTTATTTTTGATTCTTATTATATCTCCTGGTTTACATTGATAACTACATACTGAAGTATTTATATTATTTACCAGTATATGTTTATGATTAACTAATTGTCTTGCAGCAGGTATTGTCGGCGCTAAACCTAATCTAAATATAGTATTATCTAGTCTCATTTCTAACATTTGCAGTAAAATTATACCTGTTGAACCTTGAACTTTTTTAGCTGCTTTGATATTTTTCAAAAGTTGTTTTTCATTTAATCCGTAATTGTATCTAATTTTTTGTTTTTCCTCTAAGCGTAGAGCATATTCCGATGGTTTACGTACTTGCTGACCGTGTTCCCCAGCAGGAAATGTTTTTTTACTTTGTTTCCTAGTTAGTCCTGGTAAATCTCCTAATCTTCTCGATATTCTTAGTCTTGGTCCTCTATATCTTGACATTTATTAATACTCCCAGATATTTATTACTATATGTTTTGCAGATTCTACTACATTTTTTGTTGAAATACTGTTATTTTTTATGCGGATTTAAGATCATGATGATATTTCTTCCATCTTTTGTTGGTTTTTGTTGTAAAAGAGATACTTCTCTGAGGTCCGTAGCCATTTTATTCAATAATTCTATAGCTAGATTGGCATGTTGTATTTCTCTTCCTTTTAGTGTGATTGTAGCTTTAACTTTATCTCCAGAACCCAGAAATCTTGATGCTTGATTTAATCTTACTTTGTAATCGTGATCTTCTATTTTGTAACGCATTTTTACTTCTTTTAGTGAAATATTATGTTGTTTTCTCTTAACTTCTTTTGCCTTTTTCTCCTGACTAAATTTATATTTACCATAATCTATAATTTTGCAGACTGGAGGATTAGATTTATCACTTATTACAACTAGATCTAATCCTTCTTCTTCCGCTAATTTTAATGCATCACTCGATGAATATATTCCTAACTGTTTTCCTGAAAAACCAATTAATCTAATTTCAGGATATACAATCGATTCATTTACTAAAAATTCATTATCGTATTTTTTTTTCAAGTATTTTTTAGTTTAACCTTTATTATTCAACTTTAATATCTTGAGTATATTTTAAACTATTGGTAAATTCATGTAAAATATTATAAGATTGAATATATATTTATTAATTTTTTTATTGGAGTGTATTAATGAAGCATACTTTATCTGTTCTTGTTCAAGATGAATCAGGTGTTTTATCGAGAATTTCCGGATTATTTGCTAGAAGAGGGTTCAATATAGATAGTTTAGCAGTCGGTCCTGCAGAAGAACAAGGTATTTCAAGAATTACCATGAGTGTTAGAGGTGATAATAGAACTATAGAACAACTTATTAAGCAATTATATAAATTAATTAATATACTTGATGTCCAAAATATAACAAGTCTTCCTTGTATTGAGAGGGAATTAGTCTTATTCAAAATTTTTACATCTAATCAATCAAGATCTTATTTATTAGAAATAGCTAATATTTTTAGAGCTAAAATTGTTGATATCTCATTTCAATCTTTAACATTAGAAGTAACAGGAGATCCGGGTAAAATTTTTGCAATTCAGCAACTTTTATCACAGTATAAGGTTTTACAAATTGCGAGAACAGGAAAAATCGCTCTTGTAAGAGATTCTAATGTTAACACTGAATTATTGAAAAGTTCATTTAGTTATGAAAATATATCTTTATAGTATAATTGTTTTTTATTTTATGCGAAAATTATTTAAGCCAGTATCCTGGTTCTTCTACAAAAGACGAACATTCTTTTAAATCCCAATCTAATATAGTGCTTGTTTTATAGTACTTAATATTTATTTTTATTATCGTTTTATTTGGGTAAAAATATGCTGTTTTCTTTGCTTCACTTAATTTGTAATGTTGTTCTCTGATAAAACTGTATGTACGGCAATTCTTAATATGTCTGCAATTTATACATATACACATATAATTGTTTACTTTTTTAGTATTTTTAATTTTTATTCTATGTAATTCAGTAAATTATGGGGATGGAGGGACTTGAACCCTCACGATCAATAAAAGATCAACAGATTTTAAGTCTGTTGTGTCTACCATTCCACCACATCCCCTTTTGTATTTATCTTTATAAAATATATTATGAATATAATTCTAGGCGGCACCCAGATTTGAACTGGGGATAAAGGATTTGCAATCCTCTGCCTTACCACTTGGCCATGCCGCCAGATTTTATTTCTAATTATACCCAACTAATTTATATGATTTTATTATCACTTGTCAACAGTAAAAAACAAATTGTATTCTATGATTGAGTAAATAACCTACTTTTTAAAATGTCTTCTGATTCTATTGTTGTTAAATCTGCTTTAGTTAAAATCTTATCGCCACTAGAAAAAATTCTATTTGCTTGTCTCATTCTAGCTCTATCTATAGCATTCCTGATACTTCTAGCATTAGCAAAGTGTGGTTGCTTCATTCTACGGTCTGCATATTCTAGTAAAACTTGGTCTGCATCATTAGCAAATTTATATTGTTGTTCTTCCAGCATTAGTTTAGCTATTTCTAATAACTCTTCTGCAGTATAATCAGGAAAATCAACATGATTAGTTACCCTAGATGATAATCCAGGATTAGATTGATAAAATTTATCCATTTTATCTTTATAACCTGCAAAAATGACAACTAAATCATCTCTTTGATTTTCCATTACTTGCAATAATATTTCTATAGCTTCAGCACCATAGTCTCTTTCGTTATCTGGTTTATATAAATAATAAGCTTCATCAATAAAGAGTACACCTCCCATGGCCTGTTTTAAGACCTCTTTTGTTTTAGGAGCTGTGTGTCCTATGTATTGTCCTACTAAGTCGTCTCTTGTTACAGTCAGCAAGTGCCCTTTTCTGATGTAGTTTAGTCTATGTAAAATATCAGCCATTTTCATTGCTACAGTTGTTTTACCTGTTCCAGGACTACCGGTAAAAGACATATGCAGACCAGGACTTCCTGAAACTAAATTTAACTGATTTCTTAAACGATCAATTAGTAGTAATGCAGCTATTTCTTTGATTCTTGTTTTAACTGGTTTTAGTCCTATTAGTTCTTGCTCTAATTCATCTATAATCTCTTGTATCTTTGTCTTGTCGTACTCTTCTTTTAAATTTAATAAAGTATCTTCTGTTTTATTTGTAGTCATATTTTATTGTGTGGTTAATAAAAAAATACAATAATTAACTATTATATTTTTTTATATATTTTATAATTATCCTATCGTCTTAATTAATATCTAGAACCTTCTGGTTTGCTAGTAGCATAACTACGGAAACAGTATTTTTGGTTTCTACTAACATCTTCAGTTCTAACTAGTTCAAAGCCAGGTTCAACAGATGGTCTCTTAACAATAAAAGAAAGAACGCAACTTTCTACACCTCTTGTATTATCAAAAGCATTTACTTTTACGTAATAGTTAGAACACTGTTGACGGCAGCTATTAATTTCATACATTATTGTCGCAGCATCTTTAACGTCAAACAATGGTAAGCCCCATAGTTCCCAATAGTTATTTCTTGGATGTGGATCATCTGTGTACTCAATATTGATAGCCCAACTTTGAGAAATTGCATATTGAAGTTGACTTGTAATCTGTTCGTCAGTTAGGTCAGGTAAAAAGGAAAAAGTCCCTTGTGTTAATCTCACGTTTTTATACTCCTTATAATTATCTTTTTAGCAGATTTTATGTGCTTGCTTTAATAAGAACATTTAATGTATGTTCTAAATCTTAGTCTTTCTGGATTTAAACATTAGCTGTTGGAGTTTCTACAAAGTCAGCTGTATCTGTAGAAGTATAATTGAATGTAATATCTTTCCATAAGTCTAAAGCTGTTTGTAGTGGACCACATGTTTTAGCTGCGTCACGTAAAATCTGAGGTCCTTGTGCTACGTAATCACGTCCTTCGTTGCGTGCAATTACCATAGATTCTAGAGCAACACGATTTGCTGTTGCACCGGCTTGAATACCATCTGGATGACCAATAGTACCTCCTCCAAATTGTAGTACCACATCGTTACCTAAGTAATCTAATAATTGGTGCATTTGACCACAATGTATTCCACCTGAAGCTACTGGAGTTACTTTACGTAAAGATGCCCAATCCTGTTCAAAGAATATACCTTGTGGAAGATTAACACTTAAATATGGTTCTAGTAAAGTGTTATAGAAACCACGGATCATTAAAGGATCACCTTCTAATTTACCTACTACTGTACCAGCATGTATATGATCTACACCTGCCATTCTCATCCATTTGCAAATAACTCTAAAATTCATACCGTGAATTTTCTGACGAGAATAAGTCGAATTACCAGCACGGTGTAAATGTAAAATCATATCATTTTTGCGTGCCCAGATAGCCATTGTTTGAATCGCAGTGTAACCTATTACTAAGTCAATCATAATGATAACTGTTCCTAAGTCTTTAGCGAATTCAGCTCTTTCGTACATATCTTCCATTGTAGCTGCTGTTATATTCATATAGTGACCTTTTACTTCACCAGTAGCAGCTATAGAACGATTTACCGCTTCCATAGAATATAGAAATCTTTCTTTCCAACGCATAAAAGGTTGTGAATTGATATTCTCGTCATCTTTTAGAAAATCTAAACCACCTTTAAGGCCTTCATAAACTACGCGTCCGTAATTTTTACCTGAAAGACCTAACTTAGGTTTTACAGTTGCTCCTAAGAATGGACGCCCAAATTTGTCCATGCGTTCACGCTCTACTACAAGTCCAGTAGCAGGTCCTTGGAAAGTTTTTAGATATGCTACCGGAAGACGCATATCTTCTAGTCTTAAAGCTTTTACTGCTTTAAAACCAAATACGTTACCAATAATCGATGCTGTTAAATTTGCAATAGACCCTTCTTCGAATAAGTCAATATCATATGCAATATAAGCAAAGTATTGATCTGAAGTATTAGGAACAGCATCAACTTTATAAGCTTTAGCTCTATATAAATCACATGCTGTTAATAAATCAGTCCAAACAACAGTCCAAGTAGCTGTTGAAGATTCACCTGCAACTGCTGCAGATGCTTCTACTGGATCTACACCTGGTTGAGGTGTAACTCTGAATAGTGCTAATACATCTGTATCTTTAACTACATAGTTTGGATCCCAATAACCCATTTTTGCGTAAGGAATTACACCAGATTCATAACGTTCATTTTTAATTCTTGTCCGTTGTTCTACAGAGTTAGACATTTGCTCCTCCTTGAATTTAAGGCAGTATCATAATATATAAAGTTAATCATTTCAGCAATAGTATACTTTTTTTCTATTGTATTTGATTATCTTTAAATATAAATCTATCATTATATGGCTATTAAATATTTGAAGTTCTGTTTATTTGTGTTATAAGAATTATTAATATTTTAAATACTTATTGACATTATTTTACTATAAGTAGTTAATTTATTTTTTTTATGCTACGATTAAGTTATTAAGTGATTAATATTGGAGAAACAAATTTTGTCTATAATAAAAGTTATGGATTCAAATTTTGAATCAGAAGTTATTAAATGTAATAAAATCGTCTTAGTAGATTTTGGAGCTCCTTGGTGTGGGCCTTGTAGAATGATAGCACCTGTTATAAATGAAATAGCTCATGAGTATAAAAATGTAATAAAAGTAGTAAAAATTAACACAGATTTAAGTCCAAGTGTGGCTTCTGAGTATGGTATTAGAAGTATACCTACCTTGATGCTTTTTAAGAATGGAGTAAGAATTGATACAGTAATTGGTGCTGTACCTAGATCAACTTTAGTTAATACGTTAAATAAATATTTGTAATTAATTTATCTAATAACATAAATAAAATAAACATATATGTCTAAAATTTGTCAAATTTCAGGTAAAAGATCTAATAATGGATATCAAATATCACATTCGCATATAAGAACAAAAAAAATACAGAATGTTAATCTACAAAAGAAAAAAATTTGGTCATTCAAAATGAATTCATGGATTAAGATAAAATTATCAACAAAATCATTAAAGTCAGTTTATAAGAATATTTAATTGTCTAAAAAAATAATTTTATTATAGTGACAATTTAAATAAAATGTGTTATTATGCGTACATTGTTAAAAAATACTTCGTGTGCTGCTTAAGGCATAAAGTATGATTGAAAAAACTACAAATATATAAATATAATAACTGTTAAGGATAAAGACTGATGACTACAGATATAAAATACATGTATTATAAAAAAAATAACGATTTAAATGATTATTACTTCTTAGATAGTAATCAAAACAATGATGAATCTATGGATTTATCCACTGGATGGTCTTATGTTTGTCTAGACGACACAATAGACTACTATGCGGATAACTTGAATAAAAATAACTAAATAGTAATTGTTGAATTACAAAAATTACTGAAATAGGATGTGAAAAATATCTTATCAATATAAGAGATAAAATACCTATATTAGTTTTTATTTAAATAAACTTTGTTTTAAATAAGGTTTATTATATCCCCTAATTACATAAATGTCTAAAATGACACTTTCATGCTAGTATAGCTCAATTGGTAGAGCAGCTGATTTGTAATCAGCAGGTTATGGGTTCAAGTCCCTTTACTAGCTTAAAAAAATTCTTAAATTAACTTATTCAATCATTGTTCAGGATAAACCTAAGTTTTGTAAAGTAGGTACATTTGCTAAAAGTAAATAAGCAAAACCAGCTCCTCCCACTGCACCTACTAAAAAACCTGCTGTAAATTGACTCCAACCTGTTGATGTTTGTAGAACATCCTTTGTATCGTCAAAATTTTTATTAAATGAAACAGATCCATACATTGATAAACATGTAGTTAAAATTACTATTAAACCTACTGCAGAAAGAAAACCAGATAAAAGTGCTATATCTGTATTTCTTAATGGACCTAATTTGTCAAAGGGACCAATTAAAAAATAGCCGTGAGCCATACCTATTTCAAGACCTCTCAGTAGTGGAGATAGTCCTCTCCTATATGCAGGTAAATTACTTAAAAAATTTTTTGTGAAACTTGACGTGCTAATAGGTGTTGATAAATTTCCTACAAATGGATCATTATTATAGGGTTGAATAAAATTTGTCATTGTTTTAATAACTTAATGTTAATTTTTTTATTATTTTAAACTATTCTCTATAGACCTATACTAACAAAAAAAATAACTTGAATCTTAAATATTAACAAATTTATAATAAAAATGACAAAATGTTATATATCATATATATTAACATAATTTTTTTAGGAGAAATAGAACACATGTCAATAATTATAAGTTATATTCTTTTCATTTCATTATTTACAAGCCTAGCTTTAGGGTTATATTTTAGTTTACAGTTTGTGAAATTAATTTAGAGCTTTTTACATAAAATATTGATAGTTTTTTATACTATCAATATTTTTCTTACCAATTATCAATAATTTAAAATTTTTACTACATGAAAATAAAAAAATATAATATTAAGGGCTCCCGTAGGTTCAGTAATTATTGGTGGGCATCTATAGTATTAGCTGCTGGTTTGTGCTTTTTTGGTGTTGGCATATCAAGTTATTTGAATTATAAATTTAATTTTCAGCAGGTGATTGAAGATTTAAGTTTTATACCACAAGGTGCTGTTATGACATTCTACGGAATGACTGCAATATGGATTAGTTTATTTATTTGGTATACGATATTTTTTAATGTTGGTAGTGGATATAATGAATTCAATCGAGATATAGGAATTGTTACAATATTCAGACTTGGATTTCCTGGAAAGAATCGTATATTAAAACTTCAATACAAAGTAAAAGATATTGCGTCTGTTAGAATCAGTATAGAAGACGGTTTATCACCTAAAAGAGAAATTTACCTTAAAATGAAAGATAAGCGACAAATACCTCTGACAAAAGTTGGTACACCTATTTCAATATATAGAATTGAAGAGCAAGCAAAAGATATAGCTACATTTTTAAATATAAAAATTGAAGGTAACTAAATAATAAATGACTGAATTAATATTAGTAAATACATAGTCTTGTAAAAATTAGTCAAACATGTTATATTATTAGTATTAGCATTTTGGATCTACAGAATGTTGAAATATTAATATTTACTGTTTATGATATATCATACAAATATACAACAATCGCGGGTATAGTTTAGTGGCAAAACCTTAGCCTTCCAAGCTAATGATGCGGGTTCGATTCCCGCTACCCGCTTAATTCTCTATATCGTTGTTCGTGTTTATTGCATCTGGCTGGAGTCGAACCAGCGGTGTCCCTATGGGATGGCGGATTATTAGAGTAGATTTTTTTGTGTAAAATCCCTCCTACAAAACCGTACTTGAAGCTTTCGCTTCATACGGCTACCATTTACTACAAAGTAAAACATATAAAATTAATTTAAGTAACTAAATCTTAAACTGAATAATATGACCGTAGATAAAAAGCTTCGATATTATATAAGTAAATATTTTTATTTAAAATAATGTTAGCTTTATATTTCAGGTATCTACTCAATAAATGAGTATTTTTTTTCACTAGATGGTATAGCTTGTGATTTACAATTAAACCTATTAATTGAGTTGTCTTTCTATTTATTAATTGATGCGTTAAACTGAAAAACTTTATATACCAGTAAACTATTTGATTTGATAGAGTCGTTGAATTTATTTTTATAAAAAGTTTACTAATTAATATGTCTCTTATGTAATATTTGATAGGAGCATAAATATACTTCAAAAGAATTAATTGTTGTTTTAAATAAATTTTTTCTTCTTTAGATTCTTGATGAATATTTTTTTTAGATTTACAAAAGTCATACCAATGAAAGTCAGTTAAAACTATACTGTTTATTATTATTTTTAATAAATCATTTTTGTATAAACTAAATTTACTGTATGAGTATTTACTCATATTTTTATTTAGCTTTTTGTTATAGTAGTAATAACAGTCTATATATTCAGTACGGTCTAAAAAAAATATTACATTTTTTTTTATATAGTTAGAACAAATTAGCTTTTTATTAAGATATTTATTACTTAGACAATTGAAATACTTATTTTTGTCGTTTAAAAAATCAAGTTTTAGGTTTTCAATTTTATAATCTATAATTCTTGCATTATATGTAGGACTTATACAATTAAATAAAATATCTTGTTTAGTAACCTGATATACTCTTCTCAATAATTTTTCATCACCAAACGATTCTTTTGTCTTATTCAGTAACTTTTTTCTAGAAACATAATAAAAAGAAGAAAATTTAGTATTTAATCTATTGAATACGAAAATTTGGAATTCCGTAGAGTTAATAAGGTAATTTTGTAATTTGTATACATAAATCAAATTGTGTTTTTTAGTTTCTAAAAATATTTGCTTCATTATCATAGATACACGTAGTTTAATTTTGCGCCACGAGTATCGAAAATGAGAAAGATTAGCAATTAGTATATGAAATTTTAATTCATATTTTTTCATATTAATGAGTCTTTATTTTTGATTTACTGTTTTTATAATTTGTAGTAAATACAATACGTTTGCATCTAAATTATCGTTAGTATAAATAAAATAGTATATAGCTTCTTATTGTTTCTCTGTAGATCATTATTTCTATGCCATTAGTCTTTATTTATTGTAATAAAGTATCATTATCTACTTACTTCGTTCCGTACTCTCTTTATGATTGACTTAAACTCCTTTCTATATACTGATAACCTCTATAAATAATCATACTTATGTTAACTCATAATAACTAAGCTTAAGGGTTAAAGCTCTCTTCAAATAGTATAATTTTTCTATCAACTTGAAAAGAGTTTCATAATCAGTATTTACGACGAAGGTTCGTTTTACTAGTCATATCAATCACGTAAATGATCTGCTTTATTATATTTTATTTTAGGCTTAAATATTATATAATTGACCAATTTACTATACCCATGATTATGGGCAGTTGGATTAAACCAATATAAAAAGTACAGTTAATTAAATTGAATACAACTTAATCTTCAGTTAGCTAGATTAAGATTTCTTTTAAAATCTAGCACCTGAAAACGAATCACACATGAGTCCGCTGCCTTCGGCCTCTCGGCCACAGATGCTTTTTTATAGTTCCATTATAATAAAAGTCATAAAAAAAGTAAATATGTTTTACTCATTCATATTATGATAAGTTGCTACAGCTGAAGGAGAAATTTTATTTAAGTATCTAAAAATCCAGTATTTAAAAATAGTATCTAATATAACAGGAAAAGTCGAAATAAAAATGAAGATAAAGTCTCTACTTTCAGGTAAACCAAAATGTCTTAAAATTGCCTCGATAACAATTTCCCAACCATGAGGAGAATGAAAACCAACAAAAATATCAGTAAATAAAATGATTAAAAAGGCTTTAGCTGTATCACTTAAACCATAAATAGATTCATTAATAAAAGATTTAAGAATAGAAAATTGTCTCTTATTTATTATTAAAATTGATATAAATATAACTATTGATGCAAAATCAGCAACTATATTCTTAATGGCATCCGCACTTTCTTTAGAGTATTCTAGAGCTATTTCCAGCGCTCTGCTTGACATTTTTTTTTGTATACTTTCTGTTGATAAATTATTTAATTTACCTATTAATATCTCAAAATGTAGTTTTTCCTCAAATCTTTGTAAATCTGAAAAAGCTCTTTCCTCTTGAGAAGGATTTAAAAAAATACCTGTACTGCTTTTGTTCCATAATTGATTAACAAGTGGATCTAAAATTAATAGTTTAGATACTTGATTTATTAAAATAGGCGTTATAAATAAAAAAATTATGTATTTTACAGATGTAGAAGTTTGATATTTGGCAGCTTTAAAATCTTCAACAGCTTCAACTTCAGCATTAGGATTTAATTCTTGCTTAAAACGATTAAAAAGCTTATTCATAGATCTTGGAACTATTCCTGTTTTTTCAAAGCCATACTGATTAACTTTCTTGAGATTCCAATATTTCATGATTTGTATATCTTTTAATTACAAATAAGTTTATATTTTGACATTAAATCTATTTGAAATAATAACTTATAATTTTAATATTTAAGTAAGAGTAAAATATAATTTAAATAAAAATTCTATGTATAACAGAAAAATAAACAATCACTATTTACTAATCAAATATTTAACTGGTAAGTGGACTATACAAACAACAAGATTCTTATTTATCAATAAAACTATATTAGAAAACAAGAGTTCAGATAATTTTAATAATAATAAGAAGTTTATATTTTCAAATAAAAATCATTGTGATCTACATTTGATAATAAAAAATGATATATGCCAATCAAAGCAACAAATAAAAAAAATTTATTTCAATTATATATATAAAGAAAAAAATAACAAAGTATTTTTTCAATTAAAAAATATTGCTAGCAATTTATTTAAGGTTACAAAATGTAATTTAAATTTATTTGTTAGACAACACGAATATTTTTATATTGTTAATATGAACATTATAATCATAATCACAATAGTCCAAAATTTAAAAAATCAATATTTAGCAATAAAAGTATCATCTTGCATAAGATTGAAATAATATTATATTAGCCATTGTATAATAACTGAAAATAATTATAGTAACTCATTTTTGTTACTATAACTATAATTTGTAATTTTTACTCTAAATCTTTTCTATTTGGGTTCCGAGAAGGATCATTGGATAAAAAACCAAAGAAAAATAGTGATATAAAAAATATCACTGTAGTATATACAAAAATCTTTAAAGTTAGCATTAAGAATCACCTCGTAAAATAAAAAATATGTTATAGATACTATACACTATATAATATATAAAAAATTATATTTTACAAATTAAGTTTGGTTTATATTAATTTAATAGATCAAAACTATAAAAAATTAATAATTTACACAAATCTAGAAATCTGAATCATTATTGTAATCTTTATTATTACTCAATACTTCATCATTCATTTCTCTAACTTTTTTCATGATACGCTCAAAATATTCTTTTAAATATAATTCTAATGGTTCTATTTCATCAAAATTCAACTTCAATATGTATAAAATCTCTTTCATATCAGCGTTAGCGTAATAACCTCTTGATAAAACATTAGTAAATTCTAGCCTATCCGAAATATTACTACTCCATTGAAAAATCTTAATTATATTTTGAATTAAGTTTAATATGTATAAAGGTACTTGTTTAATATTAGCACGACGACCTGAGGTAAGTTCACATATTTGAATAACATCCGAAGATTTCCAGTTCTTATTTCCAGCTATAGGTAAATATTTATTATTAAATTGGGAAATAGATAAGCTTTTTATAGCTATAGATGAAACATCTTGTGTGCTGACATAAGATATTATAGAAGATTCACTAGTAATCCAAACTGGCTTTCTATCTAAAATAGGTAAAGCATATTGAGGTATTAAGCCTTGAAAAAATCCAGGTATACAAAATATTGTGAAATTTAGACCTGATTTCTTAATACGGTTTTCAATCATTACTTTTGATCGTAAAAATTTTACTTCTTTATATAAAGACGCATTAAATATAGAAAAGAATACAAAACGTCTAACTTTTGCTTTAATTGCTGATTCAATAAGAATGTATTTTGCGTTTAAATCAACTATATTAACATTATAAAAATCATTTATCCTAAGAGTTGAACAATCTACTAATGCAGTAACACCTAATAAGGATAAAGGAATTGTTTCTGGTATACTTAAATCTCCATATATTAATTCTGCTCCCCATTCCTTTAAAAAAGCAGCTTTACGAAAATTCCTGACTAAACATTTTACATTAAAACCTTCATTTAAAGCTTTTCTAACAATTTGCCTACCTAATGTACCAGTACTACCAAGAACGAGTAAAGTCATATTAATCTATCCTTTGATGATAAGTATTAATTACTTTAGTATATTAACTAAATATTCATAGACTATCAATGGTAACTTCTTTAGTGGGTAAGGAGGGACTCGAACCCTCAAAATGATATTATCATATTTTGAATATGACGCGTTTACCGGATTTCGCCACTTACCCTAAGTTAAGTCTATATTAAAATTTATATTTATAATATAGAATTTTATTCCACAATAACATAAAATGTTAAATTACGAAACTATTAAATCTTTATCACCTTTTATATTACTAACCATTTTGCCTTATAACTATAAGATAACCATATTAATAATATCTATATTAAGTTTAATAAAGAATAATAGGAAGTTATATTTTTTAGTACTACTGAAAAATCTTTATCAAAATACACTATTTTGTTTGTATACTATCCTTTTATCTAATTTGAATAATGAAAAATACCTTAATAAAGTAAAGATGACAGAAAAAGTTATGTATTTTCCTTTTTTTATTAGTTTATTAAGTAATAAAGAATATTATTGGAAGTTAACTATTCATTGTTTAATAATAACAACACCTGAATATGTAATAATGATTGCTGCTATTCAGTGTATAAATTTACTGATTACATATACAATTATATACATTAGCAATAACGAAAAAGTTTTTTGTATATTTCTAAGTTTTCTGTATACACCTGTAAAATCAAAGCGCCATGTTATTAGAAATATAAATTCATTATCTCTCTATATTAGTTATCAAATTATAGAAAAGCTCAAACTTAAAATCTTACAGATATATGTAGGCATTTCATCTAAAAATAATTTTTTAGATATTAAAACAGTCATATATAATAAAAAAAATATTCCATATTTTATTAATAAAATTTTAATAGACAAAGAAATACTAGTTATTAATATTTGGAATCGATACTATCAGAATAATAAAAATCAAAAATTTTACACTTCATAATTTGAATAATGCTATAGTATACTATAAATATTAAAAATCTATAAAGTAACTAACAGTATGTATGATAACATTGATACAGACAAAACCAACTCTTACTTAGATAACTTAATCAATGAACCCTATAAATATGGATTTCATACTCAAATTGAATCAGAATATTTTCCAAAAGGCTTAAGTGCTAAAATTATTAAGTTAATTTCAAAAATAAAACAAGAACCATATTACTTAACAAATTTTAGATTAAATGCATATGAAAAATGGATACATATGAGAGAACCACAGTGGAGTAATATAATATATAATTCTATAAACTATAACAAAATTTTATACTACTCTATACCAAAAAATAAGAAGAAGCTTCAGAGCCTTGACCAGGTTGATCCAGAAATTTTGGAAACTTTTAACAAGCTTGGTATTTCATTAGATGAGCAAAAAAGAATTAGTAATGTGGCTGTAGATGCTGTGTTCGATAGTGTATCAATTACTACAACTTTTAAACAAGAACTAGCAAGTTATGGTGTAATATTTTGTTCTATTACAGAGGCAATTAAATTGTATCCCAACTTAATTAAAAAGTATTTAAGTTCTGTTATTCCAGATGGAGATAATTTCTATTCATCACTAAATTCAGCAACTTTCAGTGACGGATCATTTTGTTACATTCCTCCAAATACAAAATGTCCACTGGAGTTATCAACTTATTTTCGAATTAATAATAAAGATTCCGGACAATTTGAACGCACACTAATTATAGCTGATAAAAATAGTTATGTGAGTTATTTGGAAGGTTGTACGGCACCACAATTTGATAATAATCAGCTACACGCAGCAGTTGTTGAATTAATTGCTTTAGATAATGCAACTATAAAATATTCTACAGTTCAAAATTGGTACGCAGGAGATTCAGAAGGCAGAGGAGGTATATATAATTTTGTTACTAAAAGAGGTATATGTGCAGGAAAAAATGCAAAAATATTTTGGACACAAGTAGAAACAGGTTCATCTGTAACATGGAAGTATCCTAGTTGTGTTCTTTTAGGGCCTTATTCTATAGGTGAATTCTCCTCCATTGCTTTAACTAATAATTTTCAACAAGCTGACACTGGAAGTAAAATGATACACATTGGCAATAATACAAGAAGTAAAATTATATCTAAAGGAATATCTGCAGGTAAATCAATTAATAATTATCGCGGCTTAGTTAAAATTAGCCCACGAGCGTGTCACTCTAGAAATTATTCTCAATGTGATTCTTTAATTTTAAGTGACAAGTCACAAGCTAACACATTTCCATACATTCAAGTAAAAAACCCACAATGTAAAGTTGAGCATGAAGCATCTACTTCAAGAATAGGTGAAGAACAAATTTTTTATTTTATGCAAAGAGGTATCAGTGCTGAAGAAGCAGTAAGCTTAATGATTAATGGTTTCTGTAAAGATATTTTAAATGAATTACCAATGGAATTTGCAATGGAAGCAGATCGTTTACTAAATTTAAAATTAGAAGGAACTATTGGATAAATGAACAAGAAACAAGAGTTGTTAAATATCAGTAATTTGCAAGTTAGTGTCAATCAGAAAGAAATCATAAAAGGGCTAAACTTATCTATAAATAAAGGAGAAGTTCATGCTATTATGGGTAAAAATGGCTCAGGTAAGAGTACACTGGCTAAAGTTATATCAGGTCACCCATTATATAAAATAACAGGAGGAACAATTTATTTCAAAAATGAAGATATTACTAATCAAGAACCAGATATTAGATCTCATAAGGGTATATTCTTAGGTTTTCAATATCCTGTAGAAGTACCAGGAGTTAGTAATATTGATTTTTTAAGATTAGCTTACAATTCAAAAAGAAAACAGATGAGTTTAAATGAAGTAGATCCACTAACATTTTTCAATATCGTTAGTCAAAGCATTGAAGACATTAATATGGATATGACATTTTTAGATAGAAATTTAAATGAGGGTTTTTCTGGAGGAGAAAAAAAGAAAAATGAGATACTACAAATGTCATTACTCAATAGTGATTTATGTATTTTGGATGAAATAGATTCTGGCTTAGATGTTGACGCCTTGAAAGATATTGCAGAAACCGTAAATAAACTACGTAGCTCGCAAAATACAATTATATTAATTACACATTATCAAAAGCTCATAGAATATATGCAACCTGATTATGTACATATAATGGATAATGGTATTATAAAAATCAGTGGAGCACGAGATTTGGCTTTAACTATAGATGATAAAGGTTACGAATATATTTTATAATATATTGAAATATTAAATTTATAAAAATTAAACTCTAAAAGATTAGGGTTTAGAAAATCCTAATCTTATTACAATAATTAAATATATCTAAAATATATTAACTAAACAGAAAAAGTTTGTTGAATATCTTGTATAGATTGTTTTAATAGTTCTTCTGACTCAGGAGTTAATTTTTTAGTATTACGAATACTTTCTGCAAACTCAGGTTTAGAGTTATGCAAATCTTGTCGTAAAGCAGAAGAAAAATCATTAACCTTAGAGAGCTCAATATTATCTAAATAACCATTTACTCCTGCATATATAATAGCAATTTGATCTTCTACTACTAAAGGAGAATTTTGTGCTTGTTTCAGTATTTCCCTTAATCTTTGACCACGAGCCAGCTGATTCTGAGTTGCTTTATCTAGATCAGATGCAAATTGTGAAAAAGCTTCTAGTTCAGCAAACTGTGCTAACTCTAGCTTTAATTTGCCTGCAACCTGTTTCATTGCTTTTATCTGTGCAGCAGATCCTACACGAGATACCGAAATACCTACATTAATAGCCGGTCTAATACCAGAATTAAATAAGTCACCTGATAAGAATATTTGTCCATCAGTTATTGAAATCACATTTGTAGGAATGTATGCAGATACATCACCTGCTTGTGTTTCAATAATAGGTAATGCAGTCATGCTTCCTGATCCTAATTCATTGCTTAACTTTGCAGCCCTTTCTAGAAGTCGTGAATGCAAATAAAAAACATCTCCAGGATAAGCTTCTCTACCCGGCGGACGACGTAAAAGTAAAGACATTTGACGATAGGCCTGGGCTTGTTTAGTTAAATCATCGTAAATAACTAAAGTTGCTTTACCTTTATACATGAAATATTCTGCAAGTGTAGCACCTGTATAAGGAGCTATATATTGTAACGTAGCAGGATCATCTGCATTGGCAGCTACAATAATAGTGTATTCTAATGCTCCTTTTTCTTCTAAAGTAGATACAACTTGTGCAACAGAAGAAGCTTTTTGACCAATAGCAACATATACACAAACTACATCTTGACCTTTTTGATTTATTATAGTATCAAGGGCAACAGATGTTTTACCTGTTTGTCTATCACCAATAATTAATTCTCGTTGACCTCTACCGATCGGTATCATAGCATCTATAGCCGTTATACCTGTTTGTAAAGGCTCGCAAACAGATTGACGTCCAATTATACCTGGAGCGTAAGACTCTATTAATCTAGTATCATTAGTTCCAGGAGTTCCTTTATCGTCAATAGGTTTCGCTAGAGGATCTACAACTCTACCTAAGAAACCATCACCTACCGGTATTTGTGCTATCTGTCCAGTTGATTTTACTGAACTTCCCTCAAGAATGTTACGACCATCTCCCATTAAAACAACACCAACATTATCACTTTCTAAATTTAATGCAATACCGACAGTTTGATCTTGATCTTCAAATTGTAGCAATTCTCCTGCCATTACTTCGTCTAAACCATAAACACGTGCTATACCATCACTAACTTGAAGTACAGTTCCAACATTTGTAATTTGTAACTCTTGGTCATATTTATCAATTTGTTGTCTAATTATATTACTAATTTCGTCCGGTCTAATATTTAACATATGTATTTGTCACTTTAAATTTTTATTTGTAAAAAGTATAGTTAAGAAATAACTACTTTGAGTTTAAGTATGAAGATATTTTATTCAATTTACCCACTAAACTAGCATCTATTACCTTAGAACCTATTTTTATAATGAAACCACCTATTAAACTAGGGTCTTTTTTGGATATCAATTTAATTTCATTACTTTTGGTTGCTAATTTAATCTTATTTATCAAATCGTTTTGTTGATCTTCACTAAAATCAACTACTGAATATAATTCAACAATAGTAACAGATTCTAGTAAATACGTGATTTCTAAATATTTTTCAATAATAGATTTTAAGAAAGATATTCTACGTCTATCGACCAGAACAAGTAAAAAATTCATTATAAAAGAATTAATTTGTCCATCAAACAACTTCTTTAGTACACTTTTTTTATTGATGTTACTATTTAAAGGATTTACTAAAAAAATTTGTAAGTCTTTAGACTTTAGTAAAACTGATAAAATAGAAGATAAATCTATTTTATACTGATCCAAACATTCTACTTTTTGAGCTTTAGCTATTAAAGCTTCAGCATAAGGTGTTGCAACTTTTTCTCCAAAATTTTGAGTACTCATAAATTTATTTTACCTTCTAGCTGAATAATACTTTGATTTATAATTTTACTCTGAATAGTAGGAGTCATTTTTACTTTTAAATCAGAGCTTACTTTTTGTATAGCTAAAGCTGTAATTTGCTGTTGTATCTGTAATCTTACTTGATTTTCAGCAAATCTAACACTGTTTTTACTAGACTCAGTCAACTTTTCTATATCAAATTTACCTTGCTCTAAAATTGATTCTCTCACCTTTTTAGCTGTAGCCTCTGCTTCATTGATAATTTGATTAATTATGACTTGCGTTTGAGCTAATTGTTTTTCGGCCTCATTTAATCTAATTTTAGCTTGCTCTAACTTTTCCTCAGATTCACGAATAGCAAAAAGTACCTTATTTTGTCTATCATTTAGGATTGAACCTAAAAAATTTTTTAGTACATATACTAAACCAGTCAATAATAGCAGTATATTTAATACATTAGCTTCTAAAAAATTGGTATTGAAACCAATTCCTAAATATAAAATACTTTGTGCAATAATTTCAAAAATTTTCATGTTTTTAACTATATAAAAAGTATAATTACGATACAAAATAATAAACTTAGTAGTTTATTTAATTAATTATCTAATAACTTATTTTGTATTTTCTCACTTAAAATATCTACCTGAAGCTCTAAGCTTTTTAGCGCTTGCTGCTTTTGCGTACTCAATTGTTCATAAGCATTAACAAGTAATATTTCAGCATTTTGCTGTGCTTCTTTAATTTTTTCTGAAACTACCGACTGAGCATCATCTTGGGCACTTTTTATAATCTTCTGAGCACTTTTTCTTGATTCTGCTAGCTCTAATTCATATGTTTTAGTCAATTCATCTGCTTTCAAAAGAGAAGCAGATGCACTTGTTAAACTATTTCGTATATATTCTTGCCTATCATCAAGAATGTTAATAACTGGTTTATAGTACAAAAGATTAAGAATTAAAGTTAATCCAAGAAATTGTAGTGCCATCAGAGGAAGTGTTGCATTAAAATCAAATAGGCCTCCTTTAGAACTTTCTTCAGCAATTTCACTTATTATTAATAACATGATTATTCCTTACAAATACTTTATTAGAATAATATAAAAGATTTTTTTGATACATATTTTAAAAACACTTAGTTTATTAATAGTTTCTACTAATAAACTAAGTGTTTTTATAAAACTAACCAGTATAAGGATTAGCAAATAACAATGATAAAGCAACTACAAGTCCATAAATAGTTAAAGATTCCATGAATGCTAAACTTAATAAAAGAGTACCTCTAATTTTTCCTTCAACTTCTGGTTGTCTTGCAATTCCCTCTACAGCATTAGCCGCGGCACTTCCTTGACCTATACCAGGTCCAATCGCAGCTAAACCTACAGCTAAACCTGCAGCTATGACAGAAGCTGCTGATATAATAGAATCCATTGTAAATTACTTTTATTTAAAAATATAGAAAATTAACATGTTTCATTTAAATTTAAATAAATATTCTAGAAATGTAAATGTAATTATATTTCCTTAAAATGTTTATTTAATGATCACCGTGTCCTTCTAAAGCCTCACCAATATAAGCCGCTGATAGCGTAGAAAAAATAAGAGCCTGTATAGAACTAGCAAATAATCCTAATATCATAACAGGTAGAGGAATGAAAATAGGCACTAACAATGTAAAAACTGCAACGACTAATTCATCAGCAAGTATATTACCAAATAATCTGAAACTTAAAGATAACGGTTTAGTGAAATCTTCAAGTATATTAATAGGCAAAAGTACAGGTGTCGGTTCAATATAACGTAGAAAATAGGATAAGCCATTTTTACTTAAACCAGCATAAAAATATGCAAAAGATGTTAATAATGACAAAGCTACAGTAGTATTTATATCATTTGTAGGTGCTGCTAACTCACCTTCAGGAAGTATAATTAACTTCCAAGGAATCAAAGCACCTGCCCAATTACTTCCCAAAATAAATAAGAAAATAGTTGAAATGTAAGGAACCCAAACACGATATTCATGTTCTCCAATTTGATTTCTTGCAATATCTTGTAAAAACTCTAAAATGAATTCCATAAAGTTTTGAAATTTGTCAGGAATTCTATTTAAGTTTCTTGTGCCTAAAAAAGCTATTGATAGTAGTACTGCTATCACTATCCAGGAGACTATAAATACCTGACCATGTAAATTATAATTACCTAAAGTCCAGTATAAGTGTTTACCAACTTCTACCGAAGATAAAGTAAAGGAAGTCAATAAATTGAAATTATTATCTTGAAACATATTGTTTTTTTATTATTCTGCGATAAAAAATATAACCTCTTGAGTCTATAAAGCCTCGCATATAAAGTTAGTTATAATTTTTCTAATATTTTAATATAATAATATCATTATAATAGATAATATTTTTACATAATATTCTGTTAATAGCTATTTTGTATTAATCATATTGGAAACTTCATCAACAAAACTATTATTTTTTGCTTCTATACCTTCACCAAGTAAAAATCTTTGAAAACGTCTTACCTTTATATTTTCACCTAAAAGAGAAATATGTTGCTTAATAAGCTCATCTACTGTTACAGCTTGTTCTTTTATAAAATTTTGATCTACTAATGAAAGTTCTTTTAATCTTTTCTCGACTCTACCTTTAGCTATTTTAGCCTTAATTTCGTCTGATTTATTTGCTAAATCTTCTTTTTGCAACTCTAAATTTTGTTCATATAAAACGATATGTTCAGGAATATCGGCTTGAGATACGTATCTAACAGACTGACAAGCAGCAATTTGCATTGCAATATCTTTAGCTAATTGCTGAAATTTAGGTTGTCTGGCAACAAAGTCTGTCTCACAATTGATTTCTAGTAAGACTCCTAATCTAGAACCAGCATGAATATAGCTTTCTATTAATCCTTCTGCAGCTAATCTACTAGATTTTTTATCTGCTGTAGCTAATCCTTTTTTTCTTAAAAATTCAACTGCTATATCTACATCTCCACCAGAAGCTTCTAAAGCTTTTTTACAGTCTGTCATACCTGCACCGGTTTTATTCCTCAAATCTTTAATATTCTCCAAAGAAATTTTGTTTTGCATAAGCAATATAATATAATAAAAAAATAAAAATATGTAAATTAACAAAATTAATAATGCAACATGAAAATAAACGTAAAAACTTCTTAGAGTTACGTAGCTCTTCCTTCTAATATTGCATCAGAAATTTTTGACAAAATTAATTTAATGGATCTTATAGCGTCATCATTAGAAGGAATAGGAACATCAACTATTTCAGGGTCACAATTAGTGTCTAGCATACATATCGTGGGAACACCTAATTTCACACACTCTTGTATAGCGGTAATTTCTTTCTTTTGATCAACTATTATAACTAGATCAGGTACATTTTTCATATTTTTTATTCCATGTAAATGTTTACGCAATCTATCTAATTCTTTGCGAATCATGGAAGCTTCCTTTTTAGGAAGACCATCAATTAAACCATCTTGATCTTGCTGTTCCAATTCATTCAGTCTTTCAACTCTAGATTTAATTGTAACCCAATTTGTTAACATTCCTCCTAACCATCTTTGATTAACATAGAATGAATTAGATCTAATAGCTTCTTTTGCTATAATACCAGCTGCTTGACGTTTTGTTCCTAAAAAAAGAAAAGTTTTACCTTCTCTTGAACACTGCTTAATAAAAGAACAAGCATCGTTCAATAGGTAGGCAGTCTGGACAAGATCTATTATATGTATTCCATTGCGTTCAGTATAAATGTAAGGAAACATCTTAGGATTCCATCTTCTTGATTGGTGTCCAAAATGTACACCTGCTTCTAACAAATCTTCCAAAGATACTATAGACATAAAAAATATAATTATAATAACTTAATAAAAACACAAAAATATCGTTTTGGAACAAATAATAACATAATAATTATACTTTATACAGGTCGTATATGCTTAAAAATATAATACAACTAGCAAAAATAGAGTAGCATATCTGGTTCAATAACTTTTAACATTTGCAGTTCTATCATCTATAACAATATCATTTGAATATTTATTGTTGGCTGATAGATTAAGGTTATTGTTTATTGTATCCTGATGTTTAAAATCACTTACCTCTTTATGCAAATTAGTATTTATTTTATTAAAATCGTAAGTACTAAAACCTGTACCTGCCGGAATTAGTCGACCAATTATTACATTTTCTTTTAAACCTCTTAGTTGATCAATCTTGCCATTTATAGCTGCTTCAGTTAAAACTTTAGTTGTTTCTTGAAAACTTGCAGCAGAAATAAAGCTTTCTGTATTTAATGAAGCTTTAGTAATACCAAGTAATACTGGATAATACGAAGCTTCTTTTCTACTGTTCATTGTTAAATCTTGATTAACTATTTCTACTTTTCTTAAATCAATTAATTCACCGGGTAAATAATCAGTATCTCCCCCATTTTCAATTTTTACTTTAGAAGTCATTTGTTTAACTATAACTTCAATGTGTTTATCAGAAATATAAACACCCTGTGATTGATAAACTAACTGTATTTGTTTAATAAGAAAAAGTTGCACTTCAAGTATACTTAACCTGCAAGCATTGTAAATACTTAAACCTTGAAACAAATAAGATCTAAATTTATTTTCTAAAATATAATGAGGATTAAAAAGTGTTCCAACTTTCTTTCTTGCTTCTAAAATTTCTTCTATTCTAGGTAAACCCTGAACAATATCACCAGTTTTAAAACGATCAAATATTAAAGTTGCTATGTTCTCACCTTTACGTATAAGACTGGAATCTGAAACGTGTATTACTGAACTAAGATAAACCAAATAAGGTTGACCAATACGAACGTTAATTTCTTCTTTACCTATTGACAAGATATAACCAGAAACATTGGAGATAGTGTCATTATCAACTTGATCTCCTATACAAATATAGCTATTAGGCTTAACTTTTAAAGATTTATAATTTTTAATTTTAAATTTTAAAACATTTGAATCTGTAATTAGCATAATTCTAAAATTGTTAGTATTCGTTTCTTCTATATGAGCGACTTTCCCATTAATATCAGAAAATATATCAGTTTGACAAATAATAGACTTAGATTTAACATAATTACCATCTTCTACTAAGATAGAAGTTTTAGAGTATAAAGCATAGTTTTTATCAAACAATGATTCTTTAAAAGATAAAAAATCAGCTGTAATAAATTTCATAAAAAAATGTGACTCACTAGAAATAGAATTAGCAGATTGCAGCTGCATATAGCATTTCATATTAGATAAATCTTTTTTCATTTCAGCAACTAAATGTGTAAAAACTAGATTAACACCAGAAACAGATTTAATTCTTTCACCATCTCTAAAGAATGTTCTACGCACTAACTTTAAGCTAACGAAATCAGTAGCAAATGAATTTTTAGAAAAATTTAAGTTAAAATCTTTACTAGGTAGCGAGTATATAATCACTGGCCTGAGTAAAATAAAGTCTTTATCATTTATTTGAATATATTCCCAATAAACTAATTTATCCGTAGTTATATAACCTAATAAAATTTCTCCTGGTCTCAAAAAACCTCTATACTTATCTAATTTTATATTACATATTTCAAGCTTCAGTAATTTTCCAGGTTTTATTACAATTTCTCTAATTATTCCATCTTTTTCACTAATTTCTAAAAACCCTGAATTATTAGCAAAAATATTTTGTATAATTTCTGTACCTACATCTATAAAACTTAAATTTTGAGCTAATAGTAAAGAAACATCTTTATTTACAACATGAGTCTCTTCAGGAATCCATAATATATAACCAGGAGTATCAATATTATAAACATCATGATCTGTTAACTTTGTCATAGATAAATCAAGATATTTGATAATACCTCCTGTTTTAGTTTTATATGCACTAGACACTAAATCTGCAATAATTTGTTGATTGATTATTCTTTTGTTTGGATAACATTTCAATAGAAATTTTTCATTATTTTCAGTTTGTATAAAATATCTTTTATAATCATTAATAAATTCATGAAATACCTTAAGATTAGTATAAACTTTAGAAGATGTTATTAATAAAATTTTAGGTGAAGCAATTTTACTATGAATAACATGAATTTTACCTTCTACATCATTGAGTAAATTTGTACGAGCTAACAGATCGCCTTTCTTAATTAATTGATTTTTTGAAACCATTAAATTAGATAATTTAGGCAAACTATATACTTCTCCTGATAGTATCCAAATTATAGAGCTATTCTTAGAAATTTGAGTATCACTTGAAATATGAACACTACCAGAAAAATCAGCAACCACAGACTTTTGTGCTTTTTCGGTCGATAGCTTGTTATCAATTGGATGTTCAGCTATGATTTGACCTTGTTTTACATTTTCTTCATCTTTAAGTAGAAGAAGAGAATTTTTTAGTAAAAAGATTTTTTTATTTTTTCCACTAGGTGACATAATATATATAAAAGAGTCACCATTTAACAAGTGTACCGTATCACCATACCTATTACGTGAAAGAGTAAAATTTATACTATCTGCATAAGAGATAATTCCATCTATATCAGCAATAATATTACGAGATAACTCACCTGTAAAAACACCTCCTGTATGAAAAGTTCGCATAGTTAGTTGAGTACCCGGTTCTCCTATGGATTGAGCAGCAATAATTCCGACAGCTTCACCAAGATCAGCCATTTTACCATGAGCTAAATTCCAACCGTAACATAGCTGACAAATAGAACGATCGGATTCACAAGTCAGTGGAGACCTAATTAGAACATTAAATAATCCTAAGTCTGTAATATGTTTTAGAGTATTGGTATCAATAGGTTCTCCTGACTTAGCAATAGTTTTACCAAATTTAATATCAATTATGTCTTCAGCTAAAACACGACCTAGAAGAGACTGACTTAAAGATATTAATGATTTTTCATTATCTATCATTTCTTCAATAATAATGCCTTTTGAAGTTTTACAGTCATATTCACGAACTATAACGTCCTGTGCTACATCGACTAATCTACGGGTTAAATAACCTGAATCAGCTGTTCTAAGTGAAGTGTCAACTAAACCTTTTCTAGCACCATAAGAGGAAATAAAATAATCAGTAATAGTTAATCCTTCACGAAAATTGTGAAAAATTGGTAGATCAATTATTTGACCTTGTGGATCAGACATTAATCCTCTCATTCCAACTAATTGTTTAACTTGTGAAATATTTGCTCTAGCACCAGAAAATGCCATCATATAAATTGAATTTAGAGGATCTGTATACTTAAAATAATTAATAACTTCCTGTTTCAAGGTTTCACTAGCATAATTCCAAGTATCAATGATTTTCTGAAATTTTTCAACAGCCGTAATTTCTCCTCTACTGTAACGTTGTTCAGTGAAACGAATAGATTTAAAAGTAGATTCTAATAACTCACGCTTACTAGGAGGTATACGTAAGTCTTCTAGGCTTAGAGATATACCACCTTTAGTAGCATAATAAAAACCCAAATCCTTTAGACTATCAGCCATATTAGATGCTCTAGCTATACCATAATTTCTAAAAGCCCATGTAATTAAATATTTAAGTTCAGATTTGTCAATTACTTTATTAAAAAAATGAACTTTTGAGAAATTTTTTTTTATTGTTATTTTATCCATATCTAAATACTAAAGTTTATAATTAAACAACTAAAGAGTTTTTAATAACATTATTAAATAAAATACGCCCGACAGTTGTTCTAATATATTGAACAACTTTTTTATTTTTATCATCCAATTTAACTATTAAATTATCATAGTACAAAAATAGATAACCATTACTTTCTATAGCTTTAGTGCTATGTAATAATGGACTAGTCTCTAATTCATCTAATAGACCATTAAATCTTACCCATATAAAAGCATGTAGATCTATTTGATTAGTATGATATGCAATCATCGCATCATTTAAACCAGAGAAAAATTGGTTTTTTCCCTTTAAAGCAGAAGGATTACTTGTTGTTAGATAATAACAACCTAGAACCATATCTTGACTTGGCATTAAAATAGGTGAGCCTGTAGCAGGTGACAAAAAATTATGTGGAGCTAACATCAATAACCTAGCTTCAGCTTGAGCTTCTAAAGATAAAGGTATATGAACAGCCATTTGATCACCATCAAAATCAGCATTAAATGCTGGGCATACTAATGGATGTAATTTAATTGCCCTACCATCAACTAAAATTGGCTCAAATGCTTGTATACCAAGACGATGCAAAGTAGGTGCACGATTTAATAAAACAGGATGCCCATAAATGACTTCTTCTAAAACATCCCAAACTATGGGATCATTTTTTTGTATCAATTTTTTAGCAGCTTTGATATTATTTACTAATCCTTGAAGAATTAGTCTATGTATTACAAAGGGTTGAAACAATTCTAAAGCCATTTCTCGCGGTAAGCCACATTGATATAGTTTCAATTTAGGACCGACAACTATAACAGATCTACCTGAATAATCAACTCTTTTACCTAATAGATTTTGACGAAATCGACCTTGTTTTCCTTCTATAATGTCAGATAAAGACTTAAGGGGTCTATTGTTAGAGCCAACGACTGTTCTTCCCCGTCTACCATTATCCATCAAAGAATCTACAGCTTCTTGCAGCATTCGCTTCTCATTTCTTATTATAATTTCAGGAGCTAAGATAGCTTTTAAACGCGACAAACGATTATTACGATTAATAATTCTTCTATAAAACTCATTTAAATCAGCTGTTGCAAATCTACCTCCATCTAGCTGGACCATAGGACGTAAATCTGGAGGAATTACAGGTATAACAAAGAATATCATCCATGATAAATTAGCACCAGTAGCAACAAAATTTTCTAGTAATCTCAATCTTTTCATTTTTTTATTAAATTTTACAGAAGATTTTTTCTGTATAGAAGGAGGTTTTAAAGATTCTTGCCTTAATATTGAAACTGTATTCAATAAATTTATGTCCTTAAGTAATCTGTAAATTGCTTCAGCACCTATACCAACTTCAATATCACAAGAATTACTATGAGAATTATATAAATCATCTTCTAAAGATCTCCACTCATAACCTTCTAATAGTTGTTTATATTGCAACTTAGAACTATTACCAGGATTGATCACGACATATGAATGAAAATATACAATTTTTTCGACATCTTTGACAGCTAAGTCTAAAGCTAGCGCAATATAACTTGTACTACCTTTAAGATACCAAACATGTGTTACAGGAGCAGCAAGTTCTATGTACGCCATGCGGTTTCTTCTTACTTTTGACTCAGTAATTTCGACACCACATCTTTCACAAACAATGCCTTTATATCGAAATCTTTTGTACTTACCACAATGACACTCCCAATCTTTTACAGGACCGAATATACGTTCACAAAATAAACCATCCATTTCAGGCTTTAAAGTCCTATAATTAATTGTTTCAGGTTTTGTTACTTCACCTACTACTTGTCCATTTGGTAATGTTCTTTCACCCCAAGAGCGTATTTTATCTGGTGAAGCAAGACTGATTTTAATATAGTCAAAGTAATTTTCAATTTGAGCCATTCATTAATTTCCTTAATATAAAAAAACATCCTTAACTAAAATAGAATCTTTATCAAATTGAGAATCATAATTACAATTAATATTACTAGCATTTTTATTAAAATCTATTTTATGTATTGAGATATCTAAACCTAGAGATTGCAACTCTCTTACCAAGACCTTGAATGATTCTGGTGTACCAGGTTTAGGTATTGGCTTTCCTTTTACAATGGCATTTAAGGCTTCATTGCGACCTCGCATATCATCAGATTTTACTGTTAGAAGTTCTTGCAGTGTATAAGCAGCGCCAAAAGCTTCTAGTGCCCATACTTCCATTTCTCCTAATCTCTGACCGCCATGTTGTGCACGTCCACCTAAAGGCTGCTGCGTTACTAAAGAATAAGGTCCTGTAGAGCGTGCATGAATTTTGTCATCTACCAGATGTACTAGTTTTAGCATATACGCCTTACCTACCGTTATTGGGTTATCAAACAATTCACCTGTTCTACCATCGCATAAAAGAATTTTTCCTGGATATTGACTGTTAAACAACCAAGAATTCTTACTAAGTAAACTAGCTTGTTTTAATTTATTATTTACAATTGCTCTCGAAGCTTCTTGACCATACATTTCATCAAAAGGAACAATTTTAAATCTTTTATTTAAATAATGTCCTGCTAAACCAAGTAAACACTCAAATAATTGGCCAACATTCATTCGAGATGGAACACCTAAAGGATTTAAAATAATATCAACTGGTGTTCCATCTGGTAAAAAAGGCATATCTTGACGTGGTAAAATTCTGGATATAATACCTTTATTCCCATGTCTACCAGCCATTTTATCTCCGACCTGAATTTTACGTTTTTGAGCAACGTAAACTCTTATAATCATATTAGTACCTGGTGGCAAATCATCGCCGTTTTGTCTTTTAAAGATTTTTACATTTACTACTCTACCTTTAGCAGCATTAGGTAACCTTAATGATGTATCTTTCACATCTCTTGCTTTTTCTCCAAATATTGCTCTTAGTAATTTACCTTCAGGTAATTGATCAGATTCACCTTTAGGTGTTATTTTACCTACTAAGATATCTCCTGAGTCAACCCAAGAACCTATTACTATAATTCCATTTTTATCCAATAAAGATGTAGAAGAATCACTAACATTAGGTAAACAACGAGTAATTTCTTCTGTTCCTAATTTTGTTTGACGACATTCAATTTCGTATCTTTCGATATGTATAGAAGTATATAGATCATCGTAAACTAATCTTTCACTAATAAGAAAAGCATCTTCATAATTATATCCTTCCCAAGGCATGTAAGCAATAAATATATTTTGACCTAAAGCTATTTCTCCAATATCCGTAGATGCACCATCCGCAATAACTTGACCTTTAAGTACTTTTTCTCCAGGCCAGATAATAGGTCTCTGGTTAACACAGGTATCTTGATTAGAACGGTAAAATTTTTTTAAACGATAATGTATAATTTTACCACTGTAATCTTGAATACCTATTTTAGTACCGGATACGTAACTAACTATACCATCAGTTTTAGTAAGTATTATAACTCCTGAGTCTCTAGCAATTTTTGACTCTAGACCAGTTCCAACAATAGGTTTTTCAGGATTTAACAAAGGGACAGCTTGTCTCTGCATATTAGATCCCATCAAAGCTCTATTAGCGTCATCATGCTCAATAAAAGGAATTAAAGATGCTGCAGCAGATATGACTTGTATAGGTGACACAGTTATATAATCAACATGTTTATTAGAAGTAGTAGTGAACTCTTGTCGATATCTGACTGGAATGTTCAAATTTTTTATATAAACATTATTTAACAGAATTATATCTGCAGGAGCAATTTTTAAATCATCTTCCTGATCAGCAGTAATATAATATATCGATTCTGATTTTAAAACCTGGGAATTATTTACTGAATAACAAGGAGTTTCTATAAAACCATATTTATTTACTTTAGCATATATACTTAGAGAACCTATTAAGCCTGCATTAGGTCCTTCAGGAGTCTCAATAGGACATATTCGTCCATAATGACTTGGATGCAAGTCTCTAACAGCAAAACCAGCACGATCTTTATTTAATCCTCCAGGACCTAATGCACTAATTCTTCTTTTGTGAGTTAATTCAGAAAGAGGATTAGTTTGATCCATGAACTGGGATAACTGACTAGAACCAAAGAATTCACGTATAGAAGCTACTAAAGGCTTTGGATTTACTAAATTTGATAAGCTTAACGAGTCTAAATCACATATCATCATGCGTTCGCGAATAATCCTTTCAAGTCGACTTATACCTACACGTATCTGATTTTGCAGTAACTCACCAACTGACCTAATTCTCCTATTGCCTAAATGATCAATATCATCAAAAGTACCAATATTTTGTTCTTTGATATTAATTAAATAATCAATAGAAACAATAATATCTTCTGGCGATAAAACACGAAAATTTTTAGGAATTTTTAGATTAAGCTTTTGGTTAATTTTGTGTCTACCTACATCACCTAAATCATATCGACGTGGATCAAAAAAGCGAGAATATAACATTTGCTTTGCTATAGTTAAAGTAGAAGGCTCATTAGGTCTGATTTTACTATAAACTATTAACACAGCCTCTTCATCTGTTATGTCTTCTACAAAATTTTTACCAACTTCTCTAAAAAGCTCTTTTTGTTCGTAGATAAGAGAACCATTTAGTATAAATTGATATTTATTTAAACGATGAGTAATTTCCTGCTTAGTTAGACCAATCGCTCTCAAAAAAACATAAGCATTGACTTTATGAGTTTTGTCGATTTTTACCCATATTTGATCTTTAGAATCTATTTCAAATTTTAACCAAGAACCACGATTAGATATAAGACTAGCACTATAAATATATTTGTTATTTTTATCTAGTTCTTTTTTATAGTAAATTCCAGGACTTCTAACAATTTGATTAATTATGACTCTTTCAGTACCGGAAATTACGAATGTACCTCTGTTTGTCATCAAAGGTACATCACCTATAAAAACTTGTCTTTTTCTATATTTTTTTTGTTTTTCAACTGAAAATAAAGAATTACTATCAATAAGATTTTTTTGCTTTTTAATAAATTCTGTATCTTTTCTAGTTAACTTGGAAGGGACATAGATTTGCACACTGTATGTTTTATCTCTACTTTTGGCTTTACGAACACTATAGCGTGGAAATTTCAATTTATAGTTTTGACCAAAAAATTTTAGCTCTAATTTACCCGTAGGATCAGAAATTATAGGAAAAGAATCTAAAACTTCTACAAGACCTTTATCTAAAAAAAGCCTAAAACTTTTTATTTGTATTTCAGCTAAATCAGGTATTATAGATACAGAAATTTTTTTTTTTATCATAAAAACTCCAAAAACATCATAAAACAAAAGATAATAATAAAATAATTATAGAAATTCAGAGGTTAATTTATAATATAAAATTACAGTAATTTATTATGTGTATACAATTCTCAAACTATGACTGAAGTAGCTTTGCTAGTCTAGATTTTTTTCGTGAAGCACTATTTTTATGGAGTACATTTTTATTAACAGCTTTATCTATAACTTTGTAAACAACAGATAAAGTATTGGCACAACTGTCTAAATTATTTTGGTTTTGATTTAAGGGACTTTTTTTCAAACTAGCTAAATAATTTTTCATAGCCTTTTTGATAGCTGATTTATATTTTTTATTATTATTACGATTTCTTATTGTTACTTTAATGTTTTTAATATGAGATTTAGTTTGAGGCATACTGAAAAAATATAATTAAGTTTTTGTTTAAATAAAAAAGTTTTAATTCAAATTATTATACATTATACGAAAAATATATACAATTACTGTTTACAACTTGATAAAATATACAGCTCATGTAATAATAAAACTATATAAATATGAAAGATTCAACTTTAGTTATAAGTTATATGGGTAAAAACAAAGGATCAAGAATTGTAATAACATTACAATGTGATTGTAAAAACAAGCCTTTAACAGATCAAAGAAAAAAGGGTATAGCACGTTATACAAGTTGTAAAAATAGAAGAAACACTCCTAATAGATTAGAAATAAAAAAATTCTGTAAATACTGCAATAAACATGAAATATTTAAAGAAATAAAGTAAATCATAATAATGCATAAAAATAATAAAGCCAATCATATATCTAAGGATTTCATAGATTATAAAGATATTGATCTACTAAGAAAATTTGTTAATGAACAAGGTAAAATAATTTCCCGTCGCTCCACAGGACTAAATACAAAACAACAAAAAAGAATTACTAAATCTATAAAAAGAGCAAGAATACTCTCTTTACTACCATTTTTAAAAAGAGACTAAATGCATATATAAACTTAAATACTTTTATAATACCTTCTCTTTTGCAACAACATTATAAGCTTCTATTAAGTCAGATTGTTGCCAATCATAAAAATCTGACATTAAACCACACTCACTTGGTGACACAACCTCTTGAACATCATTCTTCATATATTTTAAGGAAGTTACATATCCTTTGTAAACAAGAATTTTTTTACGATATATATATAAATATGAATTTAAGCTAATCTTACCACTAGTAACAGTACAGCCAGCGACAAAACCTTTATTAGTTTTGAAAATAGTCTGAACAATAGCATGACCAGTTAATATGTTATCATACTCAGGATCTACAAGATTAAGCATTGAATTCTGTACGTATTCCAATAAATCATAAATAATATTAAATACTCGGAGGTTAATATTATATTTTTTTATTAAAACATCGATTTGCGGCAAAGTTTTAACGTTGAAAGCTACAATATATGCATTTGTCGTAAAAGCAAGCTCAATATCACTATTTGTAATATTTCCAGAACTAGCAGAAATAATGCTAATTTGTACTTTTACTTGAGATATACTGGATAGCAAATTTATAATAGCCTCTAAAGAACCTTGTGTATCACATTTAATAATTAGTTTAAAATCTTTAGATGAAACTCTATTATTCAATGAAACTCTTTTATTTAATTGACTCAAAAAATTACTTTTATCTTCACTATGAAGGTAATTAACAGAATGCTGTTTAGCTTTTTTTTCGTTACTAAAAATATTAAAAGTAGACCCAACCCTTGGCATCTCAGAAAAACATAAAACATTAACTATTGAAGAAGGACCACATTTATCTATTCTAGAGCCGATGTGATTAGTAATGCTTTTTACTCGACCAACCAAGTCATCTGCAACTATAACATCTCCTAATTTCAAAGTACCATTTTTGACAATTAATGTAGCTATAGAACCTTTTTTCACGTCTAAAAATGCATCTATAATTATCCCAGAAGCAAAGTCTTTATGATTAGCAAGAATTTTTTTTGATATAGCAAGCTCACAAATCTTTGACAATAATTGATTAATATTATATCCAGTTAATGCACTGACTTCTATCAAAGGAAAACTACCTCCCCATTGTTCACAAAGTAAATTTTGGTCTGCTAAGTCTTGTTTAATTTTGTCTAAGTTTTTTGAGTTTTTATCAAACTTTGTAACAACTATTATACATGATAACGACATTATTTTTATATATTTAATACACTCTAAGGTCTGTGGTTTTAAACCATCATCAAGTGCTACAATTAGTAATACAATATCTGTAATTTTAGCTCCTCTTAAACGCATTAATTCAAAAGATTCATGACCAGGTGTATCTATAAAAACTAGATTATGTTGTGTAGCTTTATATTCATGAATGATCTCATAGCCAGTTATGGATTGGGTAATGCCTCCTTGTTCATTAACAGCTAAGTTTTTTTTAATGATGGAACTTAGCAATGTAGTTTTTCCGTGGTCCACATGACCTAGAACGGTAATAATGGGTGGTCTTGAAGTCAACATTGAAGAGTTTTGATCTAAACTCATATATCTATCAGAAAGAATATTGGATGAATTAGAACTATTGACTATGAAACCATAGTGTTTTACTACATCAGAACATATATTAAAATCTAAAGTATCATTTATAGTAACAGAAACACTTTTTTTCAAAAAAAGATAAGTAATAATTTCTGCAGTAGGTATTTGTATCTTGGATGACAATTCTTGTATAGACAGAGCATGATCTAAACAAATTTCTTTAGAGAAAATTAATTGATTTGATTGATCATCATAAAAATCAACGTGAGAAACACTATGTTCAGAAATGCTCAAGTTATCACTTGAAGTCCTGAATTTGTTTTTTTTACTTTTTTGGTTTATCTTACGTGATTTTAATCCAGACCTAACAGAAATATCAGCAGCAAAAAGATCTTCTTTTGCACTAACAACCTTTTTAACTACTTCATTGCTATTTTCACGCTTAGCTTTACTTACTTTGATCTTATTTTTTTTAGATTTACTATTTGCTTGATCATAACTAGTCAAAAAAACTCTATTTTTTTTGTCAAATTTAGTTAAATTAACATTTTTATTATCTGAAACATCTTTAACAATGTCATTAACATTAAGTAACATATTGGAATTAACTGAGGTCTTTATAACTTTTGGACTATCTAAAAATAAAATATCACTATAATATTCTAAATGTAATAATAGAATACTACTTTTTTTGGATATACAGGCAAATTGAAGGAAAAGAAAATCTAAATATTTCATAGCTAATATATTAATAATTTATAAAACTTGAAATATCGTAAAATATTACAATTATATTAGCAATTGAAATAAATAATAAATATATTAAGTAAGTTAATACATGCCTAGACCACAAAAAAATGATAACTTTATTGATAAAACTTTTACTATATTAGCTGACATTATCTTGAAAGTACTACCAACAAGTCAAGAAGAGAAAAAAGCTTTCTATTATTACAGAGATGGCATGTCAGCACAATCAGAAGGTGAATATGCAGAAGCACTAGAAAATTACTACGAAGCACTTCAATTAGAAGAAGATCCATACGACAGATCTTATATTCTATATAATATTGCATTAATATACGGTAGTAATGGTGAACACACGAAAGCTTTAGAATATTATCATCAAGCACTAGAACTAAACAATAAATTACCACAAGCATTAAATAATATAGCAGTTATATACCATTACCAAGGACTTAAAGCTGTCGAAAATAAGAGAGAGAAGATCTCAAAGAGAATGTTCGCTAAAGCAGCAGAATATTGGAAAGAAGCAATTGAACTGGCTCCTAATAACTATATAGAAGCTCAAAATTGGTTAAAAACAACAGGACGTGAATACAATTTAGAAGAAAAATATTAACAAATACATGATTCATAGTATATAATTTGATTAAATAGAAAGAAACAGTGTTTATTAAAATAATACTAATCATATTATACAAAAGATAATTATATGATTCAATCATTAAATCAAGGATCAATAACACAAATTATTGGCCCAGTGTTAGATATAGAATTCCCAAATGGAAAGTTACCCAAAGTATTTAATGCATTAAAAATAGAGGGACCAGATAGTACTATCACCTGTGAAGTTCAACAACTATTGGGAGATAATAAAGTAAGAGCAGTTGCAATGAGCTCAACAGAAGGATTAAAGAGGGGTTCAGAAGTAATAGACACAGAACAACCAATAACAGTACCGGTAGGAATACCTACACTTGGTAGAATTTTTAATGTACTTGGTGAACCAGTAGATGAGTTAGGAGAAGTAAAATCCGATGAATCATTACCTATACATAGATCTGCACCTTCATTTACACAGCTTGAAACAAAACCTTCTATCTTTGAAACAGGTATTAAGGTAGTAGATCTACTAGCTCCATATAGAAGAGGTGGTAAAATAGGTCTATTTGGAGGAGCTGGAGTAGGTAAAACAGTTTTAATTATGGAATTAATTAATAACATAGCAAAAGCTCACGGCGGTGTATCAGTTTTTGGTGGAGTAGGTGAAAGAACAAGAGAGGGTAATGATTTATACGAAGAAATGAAGGAATCTAAAGTAATAAATGCAGATAACTTAACCGAATCCAAAGTTGCACTTGTTTATGGACAAATGAATGAACCACCAGGAGCAAGGATGAGAGTTGGATTAACTGCTTTAACAATGGCAGAATATTTTAGGGACATAAATAAACAAGACGTTTTATTGTTTATAGACAATATTTTCAGATTTGTGCAAGCAGGATCAGAAGTATCAGCATTATTAGGACGTATGCCTTCTGCAGTTGGTTATCAACCAACTTTGGCAACTGAAATGGGAGCTTTACAAGAGAGAATTACTTCAACTACTGATGGATCTATAACATCAATTCAAGCAGTATATGTACCAGCAGATGATTTAACTGATCCAGCACCTGCAACAACATTTGCACATTTAGATGCAACAACTGTTCTTTCAAGAGGACTAGCAGCTAAAGGGATATATCCGGCTGTAGATCCTTTAGGATCTACATCAACAATGTTACAGCCAGATATCGTAGGGCTAGAACATTATTCAACTGCACAACAAATAAAATCAACATTACAAAGATATAAAGAACTACAAGATATTATAGCTATTTTAGGGTTAGATGAATTATCTGAAGATGATCGTTTAACTGTAGCTAGAGCAAGAAAAATTGAAAGATTTTTATCACAACCTTTTTTTGTAGCAGAGGTATTTACAGGATCTCCTGGGAAATATGTCTCACTAGAAGATTCAATAAAAGGTTTTCAAATGATTTTAAAAGGGGAACTAGATGATTTACCTGAACAATCTTTTTATCTCGTAGGTAATATAGAAGAAGCTATATCAAAAGCAGACACTTTAAAATAACATTTATTATATGACACTAAAAATACGTGTAATTGCACCAGACAAAATAGTATGGGATGCAGAAGCAGAAGAAATTATTTTACCTAGCAGTACTGGACAACTAGGTATATTATCAGGACATATACCATTACTTACAGCATTAGACATAGGTGTAATGCGGGTTAGAATAAATAAAGAATGGAAACCCATAATACTTTTAGGTGGATTTGCAGAAATAAAGAATGATGATATAACTATCTTAGTTAATGGCGCAGAAGAAGTAAATGAACTTAATCTAGAAGAAGCAAAAGTGAAACTAGAAGATGCTACAAAAATTCTAGAAAATGCCACAACAAGTAAAGAAAAAATAGAAGCAACTCAGAACTTGAGAAAAGTAAAAGCTAGATTACAAGCAGCAATAATTAATACTAATTAGAGAATAACCTGGCGTTATCAAACTCCAGGTTTTTTACAAATAGTTTATAAATTAACTTAGACCAGAACAGATATAATCAAAGTATAGACCCATCTCTTTACCAGCATCACTACCTACTAAAGAAGAAGTTACTTCTTTCATAGCTTGTATAGCCTGTATAGTTGCTCCTATAGGAACTCCTAAAGAATTATATGTTTCCTTAAGACCATTTAATACTCTTTCATCTAATATAGAAGGATCTCCTGCTAGCATCCCATAGGTTGAATATCTTAAATAATAGTCTAAATCCCTAATACAAGCAGCGTACCTTCTAGTAGTATACATATTACCACCCGGACGTGTTATATCTGAATACAATAAAGCTTTTGCCACTGATTCTTTAATAATTGTTGCGGCATTTGCTGCAATAGTAGCAGCAGCTCTCACTCTTAATTCACCTGTTTGAAAATAACCCTTTAACTTATCTAAAGAGCTATCATCTAAGTATTTCCCTTGAACATCTGCTGTATTAATTACAGAAGTAATTGCATCTTGCATAAAATAAAGTACCTTATATGATATAAATAATATATTTACAAAATTAAATAAAAAATATCCTAACTTATTGCATAGCACCTAATGTATAATCAAAGTAAAACCCTGCTTCTGCAGAATCTTCTCCTGAAAGAAGTGAACAAGCAACGTTTTTCATACAGCGAACACCCTCAGCAACACCAGAAATAGGTGTTCCCAATGAATTATACATTTCTTTAACACCAACTAAACCAATTTCTTCAATAGGAGTAACATCTCCAGCTACAATACCATACGTAACTAACCTCAAATAGTAATCTAAATCTCTTAAACAAGTTGCTGTCATCTCTTCCCCATATGCATTACCACCAGGAGAGACCACATCAGTTCTCTTCTGAAATAATTGTTGTCCACCCTGCTTAACAATAAGCTCACGATTATCTGTTAAAATTTGTGCTATTCTTAAACGTCTTTGACCAGATAATACAAAGCTTTTGATCCTATCTAGTTCTCCTGGACTAAGATATCTAGCTTCTGCGTCAGCGTTAACAATAGACTTAGTAACAATACTCACTATTTAAAATCCTTATATTTATAATTAATGAAATACACAACGTATCATACAAAACAATCAAAATTCTATACACTATTACGCAAGTTTTGGAGACTTTTTAAGTATACAACACTAGCATAATAAAAAAGATGCTTAAATATAAAAAATAGTTAATTTACTCAATATATTTTAAGAAAAAGTACTAAAAGAAGAAAGTTTTAATAATACAAAAGTACTAAATCATAAAAACAGAACATAACCTTAATAAAAACTAGGGACAATTACAGTATAATTTTGCTTTGTTAAAGTATTATAAAGCTTTTCTGTATTAGGAAAGTTCGCAGCAGGTAATGTTGGGAATCGACGATAAGGTACAATATTATTACCGAATATCTCATCATATTCTTTGCTAAATATCAAAGTATTGATAAAAGACTTAATACCTTTAGAAGCTAAAATTTGGTTATAATAGCGAATCTCTGCTTGACTATTAGGTGCTCTACCTAAAAAATGTTTTGTACCTAGTTCTATAACTTTAATATTTGGATAAGGATTATAAAATTCTTTGAGATAAAGACTGGAAAAACCTAAACTTTGAATTAAATCTTTAACATTAAAATCTGAATTAAGGAAAGAATTTTCTAATCTTATAATTTCTTTACTAATACTTAATGTATTGATATCTCTTTCAAAAACTTGTCGACAAGCAGCTCTTAAAACTTGTAACTTTTCAGAGTAGCTAGATGAAGCACTAATACTAAATATTTTTGACTGATCTCTTTTTTTAGTAACACCTTGTAATAATCTCTGATTTATAAAATTCATATTAAAACTTGAGTTAGAATTCAAGACGCTATAAGAAGAAACAATTTCTTTAACACGATAATTAAACCTACTAGTGATATCAGATATACTCCTAGAAACAACAGCAGAAGGTACAATGTAACGTTCATATGGTACTATAAAATCACCAAATGACTCTAAATATTCTGAACTATTTAACATTGAATCAATCATACTATAATAGCCTTTAGAATACACAATATTAAAATACTTATCTATCTCTTGTCTAGTATAAGTAGGACGACCTATTAATCTAATATGTATATATTCTATAGACTTACAGATATAAAAATTATTCCAATATAAAGATCTAAAAAGTGATGATTTCACTAATAAGCGAATAAATTCACGTACAGATATAGATTGGCTTTCAAACTGTTTTTCATATTTAAGAATAGACAACATTTCTTCTAAGTAAACAAAACGTCCAAAAACCCTCAAATAAACAGCATTGATTATTTGCTTTATAGTATAAGACTTATTTTTAGTACTAAAAATAACTGGTGATTTAATGGAAGGCTGTGAATTTCTTAAATTAGGGCTACTGATTTGATTATATATACCAGGACCATATCTAACCAGTATTCTTCTTGTATCACGTGTAAAAAAAGAAGACTTCATTTTTAAGCCAACAGAATTTTTAGGAAAAATTGATCCAAATTGTATAGATAATGGATCATTTGTTAATCCATAAGGATGTTGATTAGGTAATTTAGATTTATATTCAGCAAAAAGAGTTAAAAAATCTGGTATCTTTTTAAAAGGAGTACTATAATTAAATAACCTTAACTGTGGACCCCAATTTCTTGACTCTTGTGCTTCTTCACCTAAATTACGTAAGTACGGAACAGTTTCTTCACCAAAATAGTCAGAGTACTCTTGTGAATTAATTAAACTATCGATTAAACCATTAATACCAACTAAAGAAATGATGGAAAAATATTTTTGAAATTCTTCTAATGAACTTAAACCTCGCCCTAAAAAATGCCTTAATGCTAATTCTACTACTCGAGTATTAACAAATGCTTGATTAAATTGTTTTTTATAAATAGTAGACTTTCCTAAGGCTCTAATAAACTCTTTAACTGATAACTGAGAAGTTACAAGTTGAGATTCTAAATCTTTAAATTTTAAACTATAGGCTTTAGAAATATCTCTTTGGAAAACTTGTCTATAACATGCCTTTATTACTAATTGTTTTTCATCATTAGATAATCCACTTTTCATAACAAATTTTTGTGTAATAACACCAGCTTGACTATAAACCTGAGGCAATCTTAAGCCTTGAAGATCTTTTGAAGTTCTTTTCCGGATTTTATCACCTTGTCGTGATCCTTCAAACTCAATAATTAAAATATTGAAGTACCCTGCAACTATCTCTTGATTGATCAAATTATCACTAAAAAGACTTAAACATGTATTGCGCATTTGACGTAAAGCAACTACCGCAGCAGCACTAGAGCATGCATTATCAATTAATTCTCTCAAACCTCTAACATTTACAGATAAAATATTTGTATCACCAGCTACAATAGCGTAGGTTAAATATCTTAGAAACCAATCTAAATCACGTAATGATTTTTTCATGCGTTGAGAACCATATTTAACAACACTAATAGGCTTAAAGCCACTAGGTAAAGACTCATTATTATTAAATATTGAAGAAGATATATTATCAAAAAAATTAGATGATGTATCACCGGAAAGTTTTTGAGACATTGATAAATCTGTATTCAAATCATTATTTAAAAATGAAGCCTGGGGCCTTTCTAAATAAGAAGTAGGAGAACCACCAACAAAAATTTTATTCGCTGCTTGAGCAATTAAAAAATCAGAATTGATAGAGATTAATTTAGCTATTTCAAGACGTTGACAACCAGAACGAAAAAATGAGGTTAGTTGTTCTAACTCATTTAGTTGCAAAAATCTGTCTTGCTGTTCTGCTTGCAAAATACTTGACAAAGCAGCTGTTTTATATAACCTAGGTTTTACTAACGTACCACCACCACTAGCCTTAACAATCATAAAAAAAGCATATCTCCTAAATGAAAAAATTTTAATAGCAATTTAATGGCTTTAACATAAGCAGAAAAATTACTTGAACATAATATTATAATATAATTGAAATTAAAAACTAGCTTGAATAGAGAAAAATTTTTTAATACTTAAAAAAATGAATCAAAACGAAAACAATGAGAAATACATGACCTTAATTGAACATATTAACGAACTAAGAAATAGAATATTAGCAGTATTCTTAGTATTCATTTTTTCATTATCTATTTGTTTGCTTTATGTTAAAGATATATCAATTATTTTGGAAAAGCCTGCAATAAACATAAAGTTTTTACAACTAGCACCAGGTGAATATTTATTTGTCTCAGTAAAAATAGCCATATACTTAGCGATAATCATAAGTAGTCCTTTTGCTTTATATCAAATACTTAAATTTATATCACCAGGGTTAACAAAACAAGAAAGTAAATATATACTATCAACATCCATCTCATCACTAATACTATTTTTCATAGGTTTATTATTTTGTTATAAACTTTTAATTCCTATAACATTAAATTTTCTTATTAACTATGGTGCAGAAATAATAGAACCTGTTTGGTCATTCGATGAATATTTTAGCTTTATATCTTTAACATTATTTACCACTGGCTTTTGCTTTCAACTACCAATTGTACAAATAATACTTGGTATAACAAATATCGTAAAATGGCAAAAAATGTTAGAAAATTGGCAATACGTTATTTTCATATCAACAGTTGTAAGTGCTATTATAACACCTTCAACAGATCCTGTTACACAAATTTTTATGACTATCACCATATTAATACTATATTTTAGTGGTATTTTTATCCTGAAAACAATACAATCATCTAAAAACTAAATATTAAACTTTATATTTACACTTTTATTTTCAAGAATGAATATAGAATGTTATTATAAATTAAAAATAATACTTATTAAACTTGATATGAAAAACAAATTTAAACTTACAATTCATAAAGCATTTGCGATACTAATAGCTATACTTAGTATTAATAGCTTAATGGTACATGAAAGCATAAGCTTTCCAATTTACGCACAACAAGGATATGAAGATCCTAGAGAGGCAACAGGAAGAATTGTGTGTGCCAACTGCCATCTTGCACAAAAGCAAGTAGATATAGAAATACCTAAATCAGTACTACCTAATAGTATTTTTGAAGCAAAAGTTTCTATCCCTTATAATCCAGAAGTAAAACAATTACTAGGTAATGGTACAGAAGGCAATTTAAATACAGGAGCTGTACTAATATTACCTGAAGGTTTTAAGCTAGCACCTAAAAACCTACTAAGTGAAGAACTAAAAAATAAAACAAAGAATTTTTATATACAGAATTATAGTACATCAAAAAGCAATATTCTGGTAGTTGGACCAATTGGTGGAAAAAATAATCAAGACATTACTTTCCCTATACTATCTCCAGACCCGAGCAAAGATAAAAATACTTTCTTCTTAAAGTACCCAATATATGTTGGAGGAAATAGAGGAAGAGGACAAATATATCCAACAGGTGAAAAATCAAATAACAATTTAATTACATCAAGCGTAAGTGGTATATTAACAAAAGTTAATGAAAATTCTAAGGGCGGTTTCTTACTAGAAATAGAAAAAACAGATGGTGACATTGTGGTAGAGGAAATACCAAAAGGATTAAGTCTAGTTGTAAAAGAAGGTAACAAAATTAGTGTTGGTCAAAATTTAACAAATGATCCAAACGCGGGAGGTTTTGGACAAAATGAAACAGAGATCGTACTACAAAATCCTGAAAGAATTAAAAGTATGATTATATTTTTTGTAAGTGTAACACTAGCACAAATTTTCTTTGTCTTGAAAAAGAAACAGTGGGAAAGAGTACAAGCAGCAGAAATGAATTATTAGAAAAAAGTTCACTTTCTAGTTCTAGTTAACTTTTTTCATAATAATAGTTTTCTAGGAACTAAGACACGATATTCTTTACAGTCTCAATAATTTGTTGAGACTGGATAACTGTAGCTTTTTCTAGACTGCCGTTGTAAGGAGTTGGAATATCTTGAGAAGATAAACGAGTAATCGGAGAATCTAAAAGGTCAAAATAATTATCATTAATTTGAGCAATAATCTCAGCAGCTATTCCACCTGTTTTCATGCACTCTTCAACAATAACCAGGTTATGCGTTTTTTTAACAGAATTTGCGATAGATTTAATATCTATCGGCTTTAAAGAAATCAAATCTATGACTTCAGGATCATAACCATCTTTTTCAAGAATATCAACTGCTTGCATCACATGATAACGCATACGTGAATATGTTACAATTGTTATCTGACTACCAGATCTAACTAGTTCAGCTTTATCTAAAGGAGTTACATAATCATCAGAAGGAATATCTCCTTGCAAATTATATAATAGTACATGTTCAAATAAAATAACTGGATTGTTATCACGTATAGCAGACTTTAATAGACCTTTTGCATTGCGAGGGGTTGAGCAAGCAACAATTTTTAAACCAGGTATAGCTTGAAAATAAGCTTCTAGTCTTTGAGAATGTTCAGCTCCTAGTTGCTTACCAACTCCACCAGGTCCTCTGATAACCAAAGGTATTTGGTAGTTTCCTCCAGAGGTATAAGGCAACATGCCGGCATTATTAGAAATTTGGTTAAAAGCTAAAAGTAAAAAACTCATATTCATACCTTCAACTATAGGTCGTAAACCTGTCATTGCAGCTCCTATAGCCATACCCATAAAGCTATTTTCAGCAATTGGTGTATCTAAAACACGAATATCACCATATTTTATATGGAGATCTTTAGTAACTTTATAAGATCCACCATAATGTCCAACATCTTCTCCTAAAACAAAAACTGATTTATTCTTTTCCATTTCTTCATCAATTGCTTCACGTAAAGCATCAAATAGAAAGATTTTTTTCATAATTTAATTAATTTTTTTAAATATATATTTAATTTGGAAATAAAGACTATTCAGTATCAGTAAACAAATATTTTTTTAAATCTTTTATGTTTGGCTCAGGGCTAGATAAAGCGAAATTAACAGAATCTTCTATATTTTTTTTAACCTTAACTTCAACAGTTTTTAAAACATCTGAGTCTGTAAGTGAATTTTTAAGTATATAATTTTTTAAATTTCTTATTGGATCACGTACCAACCAAGCATTTTTTTCTTGACGCGATCTCAATTCATCTGGATCAGCTAAAGAATGGCCTCTAAAACGATAAGTTAATGCTTCAATTAAAGTAGGACCATCACCTGATCTAGCTCTATCGATTGCTTTTTGCGCAATTTTTCTTACAGCTAGAACGTCCATTCCATCAACCTCATAACCAGGTAAACCAAAAACTTTAGCTTTTTGATATATCTCAGGTGAAGAAGTAGAACGATGATGAGCCATACCAATTGCCCATTGATTATTCTCAACAACAAAAATAACAGGTAATTTCCACAATACAGACATATTTAAACATTCAAAAAACTGACCATTATTCGTAGTACCATCTCCAAAAAAACAGACTGTTACATTTAATTCTTTTAAAGTACTAAAAATTTGCTTTCTATATACACTTTGAAAAGCAGAACCAAGAGCTACAGGAATACCTTCACCAATGAAAGCAAAACCACCTAAAAAATTGTAATCTGAAGAGAATATGTGCATTGAACCACCACGTCCTTTACTACAACCAGTTTCTTTACCAAAGAGCTCTGACATAACATACTTAGGTTCAACACCTTTACTTATAGCATGAACATGATCTCTATAGGTGCTACAAACATAATCTTCTTTTTTTAATAGTTTAATAATACCAGTTGAAACAGCTTCTTGACCATTGTATAAGTGTACAAAACCAAACATCTTACCGCGATAGTACATTTGAGCACACATATCTTCAAAAGTACGTCCAAGCAGCATATCTTCATAAAGAGATAATAAAATATCTAAAGAAACAGAATTTTCACTGTCAAAATTTTTGGATAGACAGGTTATAGGTAAGGCTGTCATATATTGTTTTTTACACATAAATTTATAAATATCTCCTAAAAAAATAATCTCAAAACATATTTAACAGACATAGAAAACTCAATAAATTATATCATAATTTATATAATAAAATATTTAATATATTTTTATAGTAGTAATATAATATATAATTTACATTACTATAACTATCTAAAATATAAAATTAAAAATGAATCAAAAATTCAAAATATCTCTTAATCTAATTCAGAGTGAAATAGATCAACTGAATAGCAATCTCTATAGCATGATTTCTGCAGATAACCCTATTTTATATTCAGCTGCGGAACAACTATTTAATGCAGGAGGTAAAAGAATTAGACCAATTATTATATTGAGCATAGCAAAAGTTAAATCTCAAAATAATAATATATCCATAGAACAAAAAAGACTAGCAGAAATTACAGAAATAATACATACAGCAAGCTTAGTACATGACGATATAATTGATAACTGTGATACAAGGAGAGGCTCAAATACTGTACACAATATATTTAATAATAAAATTGCTGTTCTAGCAGGAGACTTCTTATTTGCACAATCATCATGGTACCTAGCAAACCTAAATAATCTAGAAGTTGTAAAAATAATATCTAAAATTATTATAGATTTTGCAGAAGGTGAAATAAAACAAGGCACTAAATCTTTTAACACATATTTTTCAATAGAAGAATACATAGAAAAGTCATTTTATAAAACAGCGTCGTTATTAGCATGTAGCTGCAAAGCAGCAATACTTTTAGATCAGAACGTTAAAGATCAATGTAATGACTTTTACCTATATGGAAAACATCTAGGTTTAGCTTTTCAAATAATTGACGATATATTAGATACAACAACTACATCAGAAGAAATAGGAAAACCAGCAGGTCTTGATTTAAAAAATGGCAATTTAACAGCTCCATTAATATTTGCATTAAAAAGAAAGAAAAAACTTTACAAATTAATAGAAAAAGAATTTCAATTTAATAAAAATACAGAAGAGGCTATACATTTAATCAAGCAAACTAACTCAATTCAAAAAGCCAAAGACCTCGCAACAGAACATGTTCAGTTAGCTATACATATTATAGAAAAAAAACACTTCAGCGAGAATGGTAATAAAAGCTTATTAAAGATATGTTATTATGTGCTTCACAGATTTAATTGAAATTGTTGGGTCTATTGGTACTTTACATAATTAATTAAGTAATTAAATGCAATTTTATCAATTAGAACTAATTGAGATAATACCTTACGATTAACTGCAATATTCTTTTTTTTCAATAAGCATATAAATTCACTATAGTTCAAATCAAAAACTCTAACAGCAGCATTAATGCGTATAATCCATAACCGACGATAATTGCGTTTTTTTTGTTTTCTACCTACATATGAGTACCTTAGAGCTTTAAAGACCTGTTGTTTAGCAGTTCTAAATAATTTAGATTGAGAACCTCGAAAGCCTTTAGCAAGCTTTAGTATTTTTTTTCTTCTCTTACGTGCAACATTTCCTCTTTTTATCCTTGTCATAAGTTATCCTTTAGAACTAAATTTTATATAAGGTAAACTATCTCTGAAGTTATGTATATCACTAAAGCTTACTTTTTGTGTTTTTCTAAGTTTTCGTTTACGGTTACTACTTTTTTTTTGAAGCAAATGACTTTTACAAGAACTACGTTTTAATAATTTAGATGTTGAAGTCATTTTAAAACGTTTATTAATTGATTTACTAGTTTTTAATTTATACATAGAAAATAATAATATATTTAGTATCAAGATAATCTTTTACGAAAATTATTGATAGAGGAAATTAGTAACATAATCATAATTTTAATAATATTGGAATTCAACTCTTGAAACATTTTCATGTTTAAGTTGAATGCAATGTTAGCCTCCGAAATAATTTGATCGACTTGTTTTTTAGTTAGCGGAATATTATCTAATGACTGCTTATAAGAAATTTTAAAATTATTTTCATTTTCAATTGATTCAAAGTTATAAAAAGCTACACCTAAATCATCTGGTAATTGCATAGCGTTTTGCGCTATTTTTTTCAAAATTTGACCACCAGACAAATCACCTATGTATCTTGTATAGGAGTGAGCAATTAAAAGTTCGGGATCAGTGTAACTAATTTGCCTAATTCTATTCATATATAGCTGTGTAGCGGGAGAAGGGTTAATTTGATTCAACCAATCATTACCGTAATAATACATTAAATCTTCTATTAAACTCTGTTTCCTATAGAGTTCTGGAAAATATATTGCACTAACAGCAAAATTATCTTTATGCTGTTCAATCTGTTCTTCCATAACATCATAAATAAAGTATAGATTAGCAACTAGTTTTCTATAAGAACCTTTATCAACTAAACCACCTAAAAAAGACTTTACAAAACTAACATTCTCAGCCATGCTATGTGACTTAGTTGTTCCTTCACGAAGCTTTTGAGCTAAATTAGTAGACATTTTTTACATCTCTCCATTACATTAAGTTTTTATTATCAACTTCATTAAAAGATTACAAATTTGATATCAACATACTAATTAAAGTTCTAGTAATTTACAATAAATTTATTTAAAAGAGAAAAGTTATTTTATTAATCTAAATCGACTTAAAATATTCTTTAGAAGTATTAAGATCACTTTTTATCGTAGGATCACCAGGCTGCCAATTAGCAGGACATACTTCATCAGGATTATTTTGAACGTATTGTATTGCTTTTAACAAACGTAAGGTTTCATGAACATTTCTACCAACATCTAAATTATTAACAGTACAATGTTGTATTAAACCTTTCTGATCAATAATAAAAAGTCCACGTAATGCTTTACCTTCATGATTTAAAATACTATAGGATAAACTAATTTGTTTATTTAAGTCTGAGACTAAGGGATAAGATAAATCACCAACACCTCCAGAGTCACGATCTAATTGCATCCAAGCTAAGTGACAATATTCACTATCAACAGAAATACCCAGAATTTCCGTATTTAGATCTTGAAATTGATTATATGAATCACTAAAAGCAATAAGCTCTGTCGGACACACAAAAGTAAAATCTAAAGGATAAAATAAAAGAATAACATACTTACCTAGATAATCAGATAAATTAACCTCTTTGAACTCTTGTTGATACACACTTATAGCAGAGAAAGTGGGTGCTTTATCTCCTACTTGTAAATAATTATTAATTGACATACTATGATTTTATTATACTAAATTACTCCTATATAAAATCTACTATAATACTATATTATAAATATAAAATTTTGTTCTATTAGATAGTATTAAGAATAAATAATATAAATAGCGGGGAATGGATTTGAACCATCGACCTTCGGGTTATGAGCCCGACGAGCTACCAAACTGCTCTACCCCGCGACACCCTCACTATACAACATATGTGTATAGTTATACAAAAAAAAACTTTAATAATAGTAGAAAAATAAAGTTAAGCATAACAAAACATATGGTATACTTAGCACGAACAACAGAAGGCATAACTTGGTATAAACCAACAAGCCTATCTTGCATAAGATAATCAGAAGTTTTAATCCAAATTTGTCCATCATACCAACCAGATTCTTCATAAAAAACTGTTGCACTTAATAACCTTTTTAGCACATATGATAATCCTAAGTATATTCTTACTAACAATAAAAAAATAATACTATTGACTATCATTAAATCTAACCACAAAACTTCATAAGGAATGTATAAGGAAGTAAAAATGACAGAGAATAAAACTAATAAAAAGCCCAAAGAAATGGAAATGTAAAATAGTACAGAAAGAAAAGATTGCGTAGAAGATGTAGACCAAGAAAATAGCCAAGAGCGTTTTAAAAAAAGATATTCATTAAGGGGCTGTTGATCAAATGGGACAGGACAAATAGTTTTTTGAGTAAACATAATAGCTTAAGTAAATTTATATAGATTTAAAATCTAACTAAAAAATAAACATAGTAATGTAAAAACAAAGAAAAAAAATACGGCACAAGCAATCAGTTTCTGAATATCAGCCTGACTAGAACGAAAACTAAATGATTTACTCTCGTTACTACCTAAACTTAGTGTATTTGATTTAGGATTACTAATTAAAACAAAAACAATAACACAAAAACTAGATAAGTACCAAAAAAATTTAATTATCATGTTTAATAAGAATATATAAAAAATTAGTTTTAAAAATTAATACTATGAAACAAAAAAGTTATCATAATAATAATTAAAGAAGTATATAAATCAAATAGTCTTAATCGCCCTGTATTCTAAGAAGTAAAAATCCTAAGATTAAACCAATAAGTATCATTAAAGGACTTACCAAAGATGCTGTTACGATTTCTGATGCCATATAAAATAATATCCTGATTATAAATAAAGTATTTTATTAAAAACAAAAAAGTCAATTAAAAGCCATTTCTACCCCAGACAACTAAGGCTATAGAAAAAGTGAAAATAGCTAGTAGAGAACCCCATCCCAAACTGATAATATCTAACATAAAAAACCTCAAATTAAATTATTGAACATTTACTTAATATACTATCTCAAAAAAGATAATATATTATATATTTAATTCATATAATAATTGTAAATTTTTTACAATTACATATAAATATAATTAAACTTAGAGTTAGTATAAGAATAATAAGAAATATATAATAAAACACTAAATTCCACATAATTGAAACATGCAAAGCACTATAGGACAAAATAAAAAAATACAGGAAACACTATTAACACCCAGGTTTTATACAACAGATTTTGAAGAAATGTCTAACTTAGATATTTCATTAAATGAAGAAGAATTTAAAGCTCTTCTGAAAGAATTTAGATATGACTATAACAAAAAACATTTTATAAGAGATAGTGAATTCAATAAATCTTGGCAAATGTTAGATAATAAAACAAAGTTACTTTTTATAGAATTTCTTGAAAGATCATGCACAGCAGAATTTTCAGGTTTTTTATTATATAAAGAACTATCAAGAAGGTTAAGTCAAACAAATCCCATACTTGCAGAATGCTTTTTACTAATGTCAAGAGATGAAGCTAGACATGCTGGTTTCCTAAATAAGGCTATAGGAGACTTTAATATATCTTTAGACTTAGGATTTTTAACAAAAAGTAGAAAATATACATTTTTTTCTCCTAAGTTTATCTTCTACGCTACTTATCTATCTGAGAAAATAGGTTATTGGAGATATATAACTATATATAGACATTTAGAAAAATATCCTGAACATAGAGTATATCCTATATTTAAATTTTTTGAAAACTGGTGTCAAGACGAAAATAGACACGGAGATTTTTTTGCAGCATTACTAAAATCCCAACCAAAATTTCTAAATAACAATCAATCGAAATTATGGTGCAGATTTTTTTTAGTAAGTGTTTTTGCAACAATGTACTTAAATGATTTTCAAAGATCAGATTTTTATAAATCTATTGGTTTGGATGCAAGGCAATATGATATGCAAGTAATACGTAAAACAAATGAAAGTGCATCAAGAGTATTTCCAGTCGCCTTAAATGTCGATCATCCTAACTTTTTTAGATACTTAGACATATGTGCAACTGAAAATAAGAAGCTACTTGAAATTGATAAAAGTCAAACTGTAAAGATCATAACAATACTAAAAAAAGTACCAATCTATCAGGCAATTTGCTTAAATCTTTTAAAAATCAGCTTAATACGACCAATTGAATCAAATAAACTATTAAAGACAATAAAGTAATTGTAAAGCTTTATTTTTTTTTATAAAAAAACTTCGTATATTTAATAGTATATAGTTATACATAATATAGTTAGGAGAATAATTTAATCATGAATAACTCAATTAACTTTAAAATACCTTCACCAACTTTTGGCGGGAGTACAGGAGGATGGTTAAGATCAGCCGAAATAGAAGAGAAATATGCAATTACCTGGAATAGTAAGAAAAAAGAGATATTCGAAATGCCAACAGGTGGCTCGGCAATTATGGCAGAAGGAGATAACTTATTATATTTAGCTAAAAAAGAGCAATGTCTTGCTTTGTCGGGTCAATTAAAAAGTAAATTTAAAATTAGTAATTTTAAAATATACAGAATTTTTCCAAATGGTGAAGTACAGTACTTACATCCAAAAGATGGTGTGTTTCCAGAAAAAGTTAACGAAGGTAGAATAGGAGTTGGCAACATAGATCATAGTATAGGAAAAAATACTAATCCAATAAACAAAAAATTTAGTGGTGAGGGTACGTACGAATAGAATAAATAAAAAAGATTGTAGTTGCAATCTTTTTTTGATATTATTCTTCTGCGAACTAAATTAAGGAGAGGTGGTAGAGTTGGTTTATTGCGTCTGATTTGAAATCAGATGAACCGTAAGGTTCCGTGGGTTCGAATCCCACCCTCTCCGATTAAAATATAATAGAAAAGTTAAAAATAGTTAATTTGAACTCACAGCTTGTTCAATAAATTTAACTGCTTGGTTCAAAGTAGCTATCTTTTCTGCATCTTCATCTGGTATTTCGATATCAAATTCTTCCTCAATAGCCATAACTAATTCTACTGTATCTAATGAATCAGCTCCCAGATCATTAGCAAAATTTGCTTCTAACGTCACTAATTTTTTTTCAACTCCTAACTGTTGTGCAACTATATTTCTCACAGTCTCAAAAATTTTGCAATCTTTTTCTTTAGCAGACATAAATTCACCTTAAAATTATAATAATATATACTTCAATCAATACCTGTATCTATAGACGTTAAAACTTCGTATTATTTACTTTCAACTTGGATAGATAACTAATTTAGGCAAATTATTACTAGCAGAAATAGAATATTCCAAATTATATAAATTTATTAATTTAACTTGTATGTTTCTCACTTTATCTTCTCTAGATAACAATTCTACAGACTCTTTAAGGTCAATAACAACTTTTTCTATTGCATACCTAGTTTCCATTATAGCATTTAACTCTACAACTCCTTGATATTTACATAAACGATACCATGTACGAAGAAAAATTAATTGATTAGCATTAATTTGATTCAAAGCTTTATTAATACTAGAAATAGTATGCCCTTGAATAGTATAAATAATAATTCGCTTCATCTTAGCAACCTGACGTATTTTTGTACTATATTTTATATTAGATTTTAGTCCAAGTATATAATCAGCTTTAAAAATGTTTCTAGTTATTATTAGAGATAAATTCATTTTTTTTATACAAGACTCAACTTGCTGCATATTGATACCATACACGTATAATTTAGATCGTAAAAAATTAGACTTACTTTTGAAGTTTTTACTAGAAAAACGAAATTTACTTCTATCGGTACGTGAATTTTTAATAAAATTTATTTCCTTTGTCGAAAGTGAATTATGTTGGATGCTACCAACTTTACCTGAGTAATAAACTGAACTCTGTTCATATAAATTTAAATCTGAATTTTTAGATACTTCAGAATGAATAGAAATTGAACCATCTGAATTAATTTGGCGACGTTGTATGGAAGATAAAGTACCTTTTAATGTAGCGTCAACAGTTTTATCAAGATTTTCATGCATAATCCAACTACTACGTTCATGAATTTCTATTGCAGCATGAAACGCTGGAACATTTTTTCGTTCCAGAATACTTTTTTGAGTACCACGTCTTTTCGCCTCATCATCTCCTAAAGTAACACACTCTATACCTCCAATCAAATCAGAAAGAATCGGATTTTTAATCAAATTGTATAAATAATTACCGTGTGCAGTTCCTACTAGTTGAACACCTCTTTCAGCAATAGTACAAACGGCAGCAGCTTCCAACTCAGTACCTATTTCATCTATAATAATTACTTCAGGCATATGGTTCTCTACTGCTTCTATCATGACTTGATGTTGTAGCTCAGGTCTTGCAACTTGCATTCTTCTAGCACGACCTATAGCTGGATGAGGTATATCTCCATCGCCTGCTATTTCGTTAGAAGTATCGATAATAACAACTCTTTTTTGCATTTCATCAGATAAAACTCTAGTTATTTCACGTATAGCAGTCGTTTTACCGACACCAGGTTTTCCTAATAATAATATAGACTTTTTAGCATATAACATATCTCTAATAATACTTATAGTACCAAATACAGCACGACCAACACGAAAAGTTAAACCAATTACATTACCTTTGCGATTCTTTATAGAACTTATCCTATGTAAAGTACATTCTATACCAGATCTATTATCACCGCTAAATTGTGGTATTTTTTTTATACAAAAATCCAAATCACTCCATGAAACATTGTTAATAGATAGATATTGTGGTCCACTAGGAAAACGGGCTTCTGGTCTTCTACCTAAGTCCATTACAACTTCTATTAAAGACTTTTTCTGTGGATGCTCATTTAGAGGAAATTTAACAAAATCAGGCAAGATGTGAAGAAGCTTATCTAAATCATCAGCTATCAACATATTATATATTAATTAAAAATATAAATTTATTTTAGATGTTATTATATATTAAAAAAGTAAGAAAAAATTTTTAATTAACATATAGTAGAGTAGTATAGTACCTGACAAATAGAAAAAATTGTAAAAGCAAAAAATTTACTAAATAATGAGAATCAAATTAATTCCTAATAAAATTAAAAAAATATTTAAGATTCACGAAATGACAAAATTGAGAAAAATTGGTTACAAATATATCTCAAAAATGAATAAAATTCAAATGATAGAATTACACGATAAAAATAGACTGTGGATTTTAATACAAGAAGTGTAAAACGCCGAATATATAAAAATAAATAAATAAAGATTTTTTATAATGAAAACAGCTTATAGAATAAAAGAATTCATTAAATTTATAAAAACAAGTAATATTAAAAGTATAAAGTTAAGAACAAAAAATATAAATCTACTAGTCAACAAAACCAGTTATAAAAATCCAAAAACTTCTCTTATTACAAAGCAGAAAAACAAGAGAAATAGGAGAAAGAATCATATTCTTACTAATTCAGACAAAGAAGTAAAAATAAACCAAATCATTGAAGACAAAAGTAATCAACAAAAGTCACCTGGACTATATTCTACTATAGTATCACCAATGGTAGGCACATTTTATAGATCGCCTGCTCCAAACGAACATGCTTTTATAGAAGTAGGCGATACTGTAAAAATAAAACAAATTGTTTGTATTGTTGAAGCAATGAAATTAATGAATGAGATAGAATCAGAAGTAAAAGGAGAAGTAGTAGAAATTTTAGTAAAAGACGGAGATATTGTAGACTGTGGCCAAGCACTAGTTAAAGTAAAAATGAAATAGCTATTAGATTTTAACGAATGTTAACATATGTAGCTAAACTTCGAAACTATAAATTATAATACTGGAGCAGAATAATAAAAACTCGCTGCTAACAAAGTACTGTACAGAAATATAATAAGCGAAAAGTTTTATTAATTGTCTCAGATCAAAAATAAATTAAAAGAGAGGAGAATCTCAATGACAACTAGCTCAAAAGAGCAAGAGACAAAAAAAGTAAAAGTAACTGTAGATAAGAACCCAGTTACAACATCTTTTGAAAAATGGGCAAAACCTGGGCACTTTTCAAGAACGCTAGCAAAAGGTCCAAGCACGACTACTTGGATATGGAATCTACACGCCGACGCACACGATTTTGATAGTCATACAAATTCTTTAGAAGATATATCTAGAAAAATATTCAGTGCGCATTTTGGACAACTTGCTATAATCTTTTTATGGCTAAGCGGCATGTATTTTCATGGAGCTAAATTCTCGAATTATATAGCATGGTTAAGTAATCCAACTCTTGTAAAACCAAGTGCACAAGTTGTATGGCCTATAGTAGGACAAGAAATATTGAATGGTGACGTAGGGGGAGGATTTCAGGGTGTGCAAATAACATCTGGTTTTTTCCAATTATGGAGATCATCTGGCATAACAACTGAATTCGAGTTATACGTAACCGCTATTGGTGGACTTTTTATGTCTATACTAATGGTATTTGCTGGTTGGTTTCACTACCATAAAGCTGCACCAAAATTAGAGTGGTTCCAAAATGTTGAATCTATGCTTAATCACCATTTGTCAGGACTTCTGGGGTTAGGGTGTTTAGGTTGGGCTGGTCATCAAATTCATATTGCACTTCCTATAAACAAACTTTTAGATTCAGGTGTATCACCTCAAGAGATACCTTTACCGCATGAATTCATGGTCAATAGAAACCTAATGAGCGAACTTTTTCCAAGTTTCTCAAAAGGAATACTACCTTTTTTTACTTTAAACTGGAATGAATACTCTGACTTTCTAACCTTTAAAGGCGGACTAAATCCCGTTAACGGTGGCTTATGGCTAAGCGATATAGCTCATCATCACCTAGCCCTGTCCGTACTATTTATAGTTGCAGGACATATGTATAGAACAAATTGGGGAATCGGTCATAGCATAAAAGAAATTCTTGAAGCACATAAAGGACCATTTACAGGAGAAGGTCATAAAGGCATTTATGAGATTTTAACAACATCATGGCACGCTCAATTAGCAATTAATTTAGCAATGATGGGTTCTTTAAGTATAATTGTAGCACATCATATGTATGCTATGCCACCCTATCCGTATATAGCAACAGATTATGCAACACAATTATCTCTTTTTACACATCATATGTGGATTGGCGGATTCTGTGTGGTAGGTGCGGGAGCACACGCATCAATTTTTATGGTTAGAGATTACAACCCAGCAAAAAATTACAACAATGTTCTAGACAGAGTTATAAGACATAGAGATGCAATTATTTCACATCTTAACTGGTTATGCATATTTCTAGGTTTTCACTCTTTTGGATTATACATACATAATGATACAATGAGAGCACTAGGTAGATCACAAGATATGTTTTCAGATACAGCAATACAACTACAACCTATATTTGCACAATGGATACAAAATATACATACACTTGCACCAAGTAACACTAGTCCAAACTTACTAGCAACAACAAGTTATGTATTTGGAGGTGATACTGTATCAATAGCTAATAAAATAGCAATTGCGCCAATAAAATTAGGAACAGCAGATTTTATGGTACACCACATTCACGCATTTACGATACATGTGACTGTTTTAATCTTAGTAAAAGGATTTCTTTTTGCAAGAAATTCTAGACTAATACCAGATAAATCAAATCTAGGTTTTAGATTTCCTTGTGACGGACCTGGAAGAGGAGGAACTTGCCAAGTATCAGGATGGGATCATGTATTCCTAGGACTATTCTGGATGTACAATTCTTTGTCTATCGTTATATTCCACTTTAGTTGGAAAATGCAATCTGATGTATGGGGCAGTGTATCCAATAACGGCACTATATCACACATTACAGGAGGAAACTTTAGTCAAAGCGCAATAACTATAAATGGATGGTTAAGAGATTTTCTTTGGGCACAAGCATCTCAAGTTATTCAATCCTATGGGTCATCCCTATCAGCTTACGGGTTGATTTTCTTAGGAGCACATTTCATATGGGCATTTAGTTTAATGTTTTTATTCAGTGGAAGAGGATACTGGCAAGAACTTATAGAATCAATTGTATGGGCACATAACAAAGTTAAAGTAGCACCGTCTATACAACCAAGAGCATTAAGTATTACACAGGGAAGAGCTGTAGGATTAGCTCATTATTTATTAGGTGGCATAGGAACAACTTGGGCATTTTTCCTAGCCAGAATAATATCAGTAGGATAAGGACAAATAATATGGCAACAAAATTTCCGAAATTTAGCCAATCGTTAGCACAAGATCCTACGACAAGAAGGATCTGGTACGGTATAGCTACAGCACATGACTTCGAAAGTCATGATGGTATGACTGAAGAAAATCTATATCAAAAGATATTTGCTTCACATTTTGGACACATAGCAATAATCTTCTTGTGGACATCTGGCAACCTATTTCATGTCGCATGGCAAGGTAATTTCGAACAATGGGTTCTAGAACCACTGAAAACAAAACCAATAGCACATGCAATATGGGATCCACATTTTGGTCAAGCAGCAATTAAAGCATTTAGTAAAAATTCTGAATATCCAGTAGACATTGCTTTTTCTGGACTATATCACTGGTGGTATACAATTGGTATGAGAACAAATAGCGATCTTTATAATGGATCACTATTTCTATTAGTATTATCAGCTATTATGTTATTTGCAGGATGGCTACACTTACAACCCAAATTTAAACCAGGATTATCTTGGTTTAAAAATAATGAGTCTAGGTTAAATCATCATTTATCCGGTTTATTTGGAGTAAGTTCTATAGCATGGACAGGACACCTCGTACACGTTGCTATTCCTGAATCAAGAGGTCAACACATCAGATGGGACAACTTTACACAAGTACTACCACATCCAAAAGGCTTAACACCCTTTTTTACCGGTCAATGGTTTGAATATGCTAACCAACCAGATACTTTAAAACATATTTTTGGAACGACTGAAGGCTCTGGAACTGCAATACTAACATTTTTGGGAGGTTTTCATCCACAAAGCCAATCTCTATGGCTAACAGATATGGCACATCATCACTTAGCAATAGGAGTAATTTTTATTATTGCAGGGCATATGTACAAAACTAATTGGGGAATTGGACATAATCTAAGAGACATATTAGAAGCTCACAAACCACCAAGTGGCAAATTAGGTAATGGACATAGCGGATTATACGAAACTATCACTGAATCTTTACACATGCAGTTAGGTCTAGCACTAGCAGGATTAGGTGTAACTACTTCATTAGTAGCACAACATATGTATGCACTACCTCCATATGCATTTATGTCTAAAAGCTTTACAACGCAAGCTGCACTGTATACACATCACCAATACATAGCAGGCTTCTTAATGGTTGGTGCATTTGCACATGGAGCAATCTTCTTTGTTAGGGACTACGACCCAGAACAAAACAAAAATAATGTTTTGAGCAGAATGCTTGAACATAAAGAGGCAATTATATCTCATTTAAGCTGGGTTTCTCTATTTCTTGGCTTTCATACACTAGGACTATATATACATAACGATACAATGTTAGCGTTTGGGACACCAGAAAAACAAATATTGATTGAACCATTATTTGCACAATGGATTCAAGCAAGTTCTGGTAAAGCATTATATGGTTTTAACGTACTATTATCTGAATCAGATAATATTGCAAGTAAGGCTAGCAGCAGCATATGGCTTCCAGGGTGGTTAGAGGCCATTAACAATAACAAAAACTCATTATTTTTAACTATAGGACCAGGAGATTTTTTAGTTCACCATGCAATAGCTTTAGGTTTACACACTACAACATTAATTTTAGTCAAAGGAGCACTTGATGCAAGAGGATCTAAATTAATGCCAGATAAAAAAGATTTTGGGTATAGCTTTCCATGCGATGGGCCTGGTAGAGGTGGAACTTGTGATATATCAGCATGGGACGCATTCTACTTATCTGTCTTCTGGATGTTAAACACAATTGGATGGGTAACATTTTACTGGCACTGGAAACACATAACAATATGGCAAGGGAACACTAATCAATTCAATGAATCTTCTACTTATCTGATGGGATGGCTAAGAGATTATTTATGGCTAAATTCATCACCATTAATTAATGGGTATAATCCATATGGGATGAACAATTTATCTGTATGGTCATGGATGTTCTTATTCGGCCATTTAGTTTGGGCAACAGGTTTTATGTTTTTAATATCTTGGAGAGGATATTGGCAAGAATTAATAGAAACACTAGCTTGGGCACATGAAAGAACACCATTAGCAAACCTAATTAGATGGAAAGATAAACCAGTTGCTTTATCTATTGTGCAAGCAAGACTAGTAGGTTTAGCTCACTTCTCAGTGGGTTATATTTTAACATACGCAGCATTTGTAATTGCATCAACAAGTTCTAAATTAAATTAATGTCTAAATATTAAAAAAATTAAATATAAACACGAAAAGCACCATACTTCATATCGTTATATTATATATAGTATGTTGCTTTTTTTATTATTGAAATTTTAGTATTTATCAGATAAAATATTTCATGACATAATACTAATACAACAGGAAAAAATTATGGCAAAGAAAAGCATGATTCAAAGAGAAATAAAGAGATCTAAACTTTATCAAAAATACAGAGATAAAAAAGAATCTATAAAAAAATTATTAAAGATAAGTGATAATTTTGAAGAAAATATTAAGCTACAAAAACAACTACAGACTATACCTAGAAATAGTCTAAAATGTAGACATAGGAATAGATGTTGGAAAACTGGAAGAAGTAGGGGATTCTATAGAGATTTTGGTTTATCTAGACATGTTTTAAGGGAAATGGCACATGAGTGCCTTTTACCCGGAGTTAAAAAATCTAGTTGGTAATTCAAAACAAACAATAAAGTAGTTCTCAAATAGAAAATAATAATAAAGAACTGCAAAATATGTAAAATTAAGACTTGAGGCTGTTAGATTAAATCAACTACATACCTAACTGATTACCTCTACGATACTGTAAGTATGCTGCGACTAATAAACCAGACAACGTAATCGGAATTAAGCCAAGAACTATTCCTGACAAAAGAGGTTCTACCATAAAATAATAAAAAATAATATTAATACAAATACATTACCTGAATCCAATAGCTGCTTGCCATACGAATGCCAAAAGCAAGAAAAAAACAGGTATTACAGGAAGAATATCAACTAAAGGACGAAACAAAATATATGCGTCCGGTAATTTCGTCAAAAGTATTGTTGTAAACATAATGCCTCTTAAAAAAGATTGATTTTTATATAAAAGATTACAATAAATATGTGTATTCTCAACATTAATATAGAAATATGCAATATATGTACACAATTAAACAAACATAATGCACACGTAATTGTATGATTAATTAATAATATTATACATCAATAAATTATAATATATATTTAAAGAATGTGATAAATTATAAATACTAAGGAGAAAATGATGAATCTTGTTATTCAACTATTAGTTTCATTACTAGTAATTCTATCGATAATACTTGTAGTAGGAGTTCCTGTAACGCTAGCATCACCTGGACAATGGGAAAAGTCGAAAAACTTGGTTTATACAAGTATTGGAATATGGGTTGGACTAGTAATAGTAACTGGAGTAATTAATTCATTTATAATATAAAAAACATAAATCGTAGAATAGATAACTGACCTATTCTACGTTAGTAAGCTGAATTACATTTATATAGTTGACAAACACTATATTTTTTGGTAACAGTTTTATACAAAATAACAAGACAAATGATTTAAAATAAAAAATATGCGGGTATAGCTCAGCGGTAGAGCGTAACCTTGCCAAGGTTAATGTCGCGCGTTCGAATCGCGTTACCCGCTTAAAAAAAACAATTAGGCCTCTGTAGAATTCGTATCTATAACCGTATCTTTATTTTCAGGAGTACTATCTTCTTTTTGATCATAAACCTTTTTACCTAGTTCCATCATAGACTGCTGTAAATCATTTTGCAAAGCACTTATACTTTCATAATTTTCATTAGCAACAGCTTCTTTCAAAGAAGCAATTTTTTGCTCTATATCTTGTTTGACAGAGTTGTCAATTTTATCTCCCAACTCTTTTAACTGCTTCTCTGCTTGATAACAACTACTATCCGCATTATTCTTTAAGTCTATTTGCTCACGCTTTTGCTTATCTAAGTCTGCATTTTCTTGAGCTTCTTTTACCAGTTGTTCAACCTCATCTTTAGGTAAAGTAGAAGCCCCAGTAATTGTAATGGACTGCTCCTTACCAGTTCCCTTGTCTTTTGCTGTTACAGATAAAATACCGTTAGCATCTATATCAAAAGTTACTTCAATTTGAGGAACACCCCTAGGTGCAGACATTATGCCATCTAGACGAAAAGTTCCTAAACTTTTATTATCTTTTGTAAACTCTCTTTCTCCTTGCAATACATGAATCTCAACATTAGGCTGATTATCAACAGCAGTAGAAAAAACTTCTGATTTTTTAGTAGGTACTGTTGTATTACGAGAAATAATTTTAGTCATAACTCCACCTAAAGTTTCAACTCCCAAGGATAACGGAGTTACATCTAGTAATAGTATATCTTTAACTTCACCAGCTAAAACACCAGCTTGTACTGCTGCACCTATGGCAACGACTTCGTCAGGATTAACACTATGATTTGCTTCTTTACCTATATACTCCTTAACTACGTTTTGTATAGCTGGAATTCGAGTTGAACCACCAACTAAAACAACTTCATCAATATCTGAAGCATTAAGTTGAGCATCTTTCAAAGCATTATCAACAGGTATTTTACAACGTGATATTAAATCTGAGCATAACTCTTCAAATTTCAAGCGAGTTATACTTTTTTCTAGATGCTTTGGACCAGTATCAGTAGATGTGATAAATGGTAAATTAATATCTGTCTGTAGTAAACTAGATAATTCCATTTTAGCTTTTTCTGAAGCTTCTGTTAAACGCTGTAAGGACTGCCTATCTTTACTTAAGTCTATACCTTCATCATTTTTAAATTCAGAAACCAACCAATCAACAATTTTGTGGTCAAAATCATCTCCACCTAAATTAGTATCACCAGATGTAGATAAAACCTCAAAAACTCCATCTCCTACTTCTAGAACCGATACATCAAATGTACCTCCTCCTAAATCGAAAACTAATATAGTTTCATTATTTTTTTTATCCAGACCATAAGATAAAGAAGCAGCTGTTGGTTCATTAATGATTCTTAAAACATCTAAACCTGCTATTTGACCTGCATCTTTGGTAGCTTGTCTTTGAGAGTCATTAAAATAAGCTGGTACAGTAATTACTGCTTTTGTCACAGACTGACCTAAATATGTACCTGCATCTTCTACTAATTTACGTAATACCTGTGCAGAAATTTCTTCTGGAGCAAAAGATTTACTAAGTGCAGGACATTCTAATTTTATATTAACTTGATTATCAGTCTTTACTGTGTAGGATAATTGATAAGTATCATTTTTTACTTCATCATATTTTCTACCAATAAATCTTTTTACTGAATAAAAAGTATTTTCTGGATTCATAACGGCTTGTCGCTTAGCTATATTTCCAACTAATTTATCTTGCTTCTTAGTATAAGCAACGACTGAAGGTGTTGTACGTAAACCTTCTTTACTGGAAATAACAACTGGCTTACCACCTTCCATTACAGCAATTACAGAATTTGTTGTACCTAAATCAATTCCTACTACTTTAGTCATTGAATAACTCCTGATATTTAATTTTTAATGTTATGGCTGAATTATCTATTAAATGTAAATAACAGTAAAGTAATGTTTACCGAACAAAAATTAATTTTTAGAATATAAACTTGAAAATTAATTAAAATTACAAGATAATGTATAAAATAAAAAATAAATAAACTAGAAGGATAATGTCAATGTCAATTAATATGGTAGGTGAAAAAATTGGTATGACACAAATATTTAGTGAGAATGGTTTAGCTATACCAGTGACTCTTTTAAAAGTAGGACCATGCACTGTTACACAAATACATGAGCATAATGAAAACAAAATAATTCAAATTGGTTACAAATTAGTTAATCCCAATAAATTAACAAAGCCTATGGTAGGACATTTTAAAAAGAATAACTTACCTTGCTTTAGATACTTAACTGAATATAAGTGTAAAAACAAAAAAAAAATAAATATAGGTCAAATCATAAAGATAGATGAAATCGATAAACATCAACTAATAAATATATCAGCTGTTAGCATAGGTAAAGGCTTCAGCGGATATCAGAAAAGACATAAGTTTAGCAGAGGACCAATGTCACATGGTTCAAAAAATCATCGTGAACCCGGTTCAATTGGAGCTGGTACAACACCCGGTAGAGTATTTCCGGGTAAAAAAATGGCAGGTAGGATGGGATATAAGAGAGTAAATATAAAAAATCTAGAAATCATAGAGATAAATAATACAAATAACGTATTAGCTATTAAAGGATCTGTACCTGGAAAACCAGGAAATATAGTATATATCAATCAGCAATAAAATGAATAACAAGATTAGTTTGGAATACGAAATTAAAAATAATGAAAAGGGAAAAGCTTTTATTAACATCTTAGTCAATAATGATAAAAAGACAAGTACATATCTAATACATAGAGCATTGAAACAACAACTAACAAATAAAAGAATTAGAAATGCTCATACAAAAACTAGAAGTGAAGTAAAAGGTGGGGGAAGAAAACCATGGAAGCAGAAAGGAACTGGACGCGCACGCGCTGGCTCTAATAGGTCACCACTTTGGAGAGGGGGAGGAATAATATTTGGTCCAAGAAAGAAAATATATAGATCAAAAATTAACAAAAAGGAGAAAAGAATTGCGATTAATACATTAATATACAATAAATTTCCACATACAACTGTAATAGAAAACTTTATGCAGAATTGTAAAAGACCCCATACAAAAAAAGCTATTCAAGAAATTAATAAATTAGGGATTAAAATATCAAAAGGCAGAAAAATACTAGTAGCTGTAGAGAAAAATAATGAAATAATGTATAAATCATTACGAAATATAAAAAATATAGAACTTCTCGAGATACAAAATATAAATATTTTATCTTTATTAAAAGCTGATAAAATAATTATAACGGATCGAGCCCTACAAAAGCTGAATTATCAAACATAACAACAATAAGCTTACAATATAATGCAAGAAATAGAGCCAGGTATCATAAAATATCCAATAATTACTGATAAAACAACAAAAAGTATAGAAAACAACATATACTATTTCCGTGTTACAAAGCAAAGTAACAAAAAAGATATAAAGAAAGTAATAGAAAAAGTATTTAATGTAAAAGTAAAAAGAATAAATACACTTAAGGATCCCATAAAAACAAAAACTATAGGGCGTTTTAAAGGTAAAAAGACAACCTACAAAAGAGCAGTTATAGAACTTTACAAAGAATATAATATTAATTTATTTAATGAAGAAGATAATACATAGAATAACGAGATATTAAAATGGCTATTCGTTTATACAAATCATATACTCCAGGTACACGCAATAGAACAGTTTCTACATTTAGTGAAATTACAACACAAAAACCCGAAAAAAGATTAATAAAAAAAAATCATTCACCTAAAGGAAGAAATAATAGGGGTATTATTACATGTCGGCATAGAGGTGGAGGACATAAAAAAAGATATAGACTGATTGATTTCAAAAGAAATAAATATGATGTACAAGGCAAAGTTGCTACTATAGAATATGACCCTTATAGAAATGCAAGAATTGCACTTATTCATTACGAAGATGGTGATAAAAAATATATATTACATCCTAGATCACTACAAATAGGAAATAACGTCATATCAGGTTCTAAAGCAACAATTGATGTTGGTAATGCTTTACCTCTGGAAAAAATACCTCTCGGAACAGCTGTACATAACATAGAGTTAAAAGAAAAAAAAGGAGGGCAAATTGTAAGAGCAGCAGGAACTTATGCACAAATAGTAGCCAAAGAAGGGGATTTTGTAACATTAAAATTACCTTCCAGTGAAGTTAGAATAGTAAATAAAAAATGTTATGCTACTGTAGGCCAAGTAGGAAATATAGAGTGTAATAACATTACAATAGGAAAAGCTGGCAGAAAAAGATGGTTAGGCAAAAGACCTACTGTACGTGGAGTAGTAATGAATCCTATAGATCATCCACATGGAGGGGGAGAAGGTCGATCACCAATAGGTAAACCTAGACCAGTAACACCATGGGGAAAACCTGCACTAGGACAAAAAACAAGGAAAAAAAGAAAATACAGCAATAAGTATATACTACGTCGACGTAAATAATTAATAAGAAGTATCACATATGTCAAGATCATTATTTAAAGGCCCTTATATAGAATTTAAACTTTTAAACAAAATCAAAGATCTCAACAAGAAAAAAAAGAAAGAAACTTTAAAAACATGGTCAAGATCTTCTACTATCATTCCTGATATGATAGGACATACAATCGCAGTACATAATGGTAAGCAACACTTTCCAGTCTTCGTATCAGAACAAATGATAGGTCACAAACTAGGCGAATTCGTTCCAACAAGAACTTTTAGAAGTCACATAAAGAATGATAGGAAAAGTAGGAAATAATGCAAAAATCTCAAGCCACTGCAAAATATATAAGAACATCAACATATAAATCCAGAAGAGTTTTAAAACAAATTCAGGGAAAAAATTATAAAGAAGCGAGAATTATACTTGAATTTATGCCTTACAGAATATGTAAAATTATCATTAAAGTATTAGAGTCAGCTTTAAATAATATTGACGATAATAATATTGATACAGCAAAAGTAAAGATAAAAGAAGCAATTGCAAATAAAGGACCAGTACTAAAAAGATTTCAACCAAGGGCACAAGGACGAGGGTTTCCTATAAGAAAACCTACATGTCATATAAAAATTAAACTTGAAGTATAACATTTAAATATGGGACAAAAAACACATCCGTCAGGATTTAGAATAGGAATAACTGAATCACATAGATCATCTTGGTTTTGCACAATGTCAGAATACCCAAATGTCATAGAACAAGATTACAAAATTAGATATTATATTGAAAAAGAATTAGAAAAAGCAGCTATTGCTAAAATAAAGATAGACAGAAAATTAGATCAGACAGAAATTAGTATATATACAGCAAGACCTGGTATTATTTTAGGTAAAGCAGGTAACGGCATTAATATTATTAGAGATAATCTAACAAAAAAACTGAAAATTATTGGAAAAATACGGTTAAATTTGATAGAAATAAATGAACCTGATAAAGAAGCTAAATTACTATCACAGTGGATAAGTCAACAATTAGAAAAAAGAGTAGCATTTAGAAGAGCTTTAAGGCAAGCAATACAAAAAGCACAAAAAGCTAATGTAACAGGAATCAAAATTCAAATAGCAGGTAGACTTAACGGCGCAGAAATTGCAAGAAAAGAATGGGCAAGAGAAGGTAGAGTACCACTACAAACCTTAAAAGCTAATATAGATTACGCTTATACGAGAGCAAATACTATATATGGAATATTAGGCATTAAAATTTGGTTATTCAAAGAAAATATATAAATATCAAAATAAACTACTTATGCTAAGTCCTAAAAAAACAAAATTCAGAAAACAACATCGTGGCCGAATGAAAGGTAAAGCAAGCAAGGGAAATACTATAGTCTTTGGCGAGTATGCTTTACAAGCAAATGAGCCAACATGGCTTACATCAAGACAAATAGAAGCAACGCGTCGAACAATTACCAGATATGTAAAAAGAGGAGGAAAACTATGGATTAGAATATTTCCAGATAAACCTATAACAGCAAGACCAGCAGAAACTAGAATGGGTTCTGGTAAAGGTGCTACAGAATATTGGGTTGCTGTAGTGAAGCCAGGACATATATTATTTGAAATTGCAGGAGTACCAATGAATATAGCAAAAGAAGCAATGCATTTAGCTTCATACAAACTACCAGTAAAAACAAAATTTTTAATAAAAGACTTAACTAAAAAGAGAAAATAAAGTCAATGAACATAGAAGAAAAAATATACACATTAAAAAAAGAACTATTACTATTAAGAATCAAAAAGATCACAAAACAAAACTTTAAAAGTGAAGAAATAAAAAAAATTCAACATCAAATATCTCAAATTAATTTTCAAAAAACTAATAAAAAAAATGGCTAAAAAAGAAACTTCTGGAATAGTTGTTAGCAATAAAATGAATAAAACTGTAACTGTTATAGTTAGAAGACCAACCTCACACAAAAAATATAGCAAAGTTATTAGTAAGACTAGTAAGTATTACGTGGATGATCCAATGAATATTTGTGAAATTGGAGATCAAGTAAGAATACAAGAAACAAGGCCAATAAGTAAAAATAAACGATGGATAATAATTGAAAGAACTAAAGTAACATGATACAGACACAAACATACTTAAACGTAGCAGATAATAGCGGAGCAAGAAAAATAATGTGTATTAGAGTCTTAGGTACTAATAACCCTAAATACGCAAAAATAGGAGATATTATAGTAGGAGTGGTAAAAGATGCATCACCAAACATGCCTGTAAAAAAATCAGATGTCATTAGAGCAGTTATAGTAAGAACAAAAAAATCATTACGTAGAAAAGATGGAATGACTATACGCTTTGATGATAACGCAGCAGTTATAATAAATAAAGATAAAAACCCTAGGGGAACACGAGTATTCGGTCCAATAGCAAAAGAGTTGAGAGATAAAAATTTTTCAAAAATTATATCATTAGCACCAGAAGTAGTTTAAAAAAATGAAAATCAAGAAAGGATCTAAAGTAATAGTAATCTCAGGAAAGAATAAAAATAAAAAAGGTACCGTATTGTCAATCTGTTATAAAAAACAAAAAGTTATTATAGAGAATATAAACATGCAAACAAGACATATAAAAGCTAAGCAAAATGATGAAAAAGGTAAAAAGATACTTAAAGAAGGGCCTATTCACTACTCTAATATTAAAACAGATAACAGTAAAAAATAGAAAAGCAGTATGAACTTACCATTAAAACAAAGCTACGAAAAAAAAATCTTTAAAGAATTGTTGCAAGAATTTGGGTATAAAAATGTTCACCAAGTTCCAAAATTAAGTAAAATTATAATAAATAGAGGAATAGGTGAAGCATCTCAAAATAATAAAGCTATAGATAAAAGCATAGAAGAATTAGCATATATAACGGGACAAAAACCTATCATTACAAAAACAAAAAAGTCTATAGCAGGGTTTAAGATAAGAGAGAATATACCTATAGGACTTAAAGTGACACTAAGAAGAGAAAAAATGTATCATTTTCTCAATAAACTAATCAATTTATCTTTGCCAAGAATAAGAGACTTTAGGGGGATCAGTAGCAAACAATTTGACGGTAGAGGTAACTATAATCTGGGTCTAAAAGAACAAATAATATTTCCAGAGATTAACTACGAACAAATAGATAAAATTAGGGGCATGAATGTAACTATAGTTACAACAGCAGTAAATGATAAAGAAGCATTAGCATTATTAAAAAAATTTGGCATGCCTTTTACAAACTAAAATAATAAATCAATTAGTAAGAAAAATAATATGATTAACGACATAGTTGCAGATATGTTAACTAAAATTAGAAACGCTAATTTAGCCAAACATCAAATAGTGCAAGTAAGCCTAACAAAAATAAATCTTAATATAATTCGTGTTTTACATGAAGAAGGTTTCATATATCAGTATGAAGAAATAGAGCAGAATAGAAAAAAGTACATCATTATTTCATTAAAATACAAAGGAAAAAGTAAAAACCCAATTATAACAGGACTAAAAAGAATTAGCAAACCAGGCTTAAGAATTTATGCTAGACGTAGAGAAATACCTAAGGTTCTTGGAGGTATAGGAATAGCAATAATGTCAACATCTAAAGGGATTATGACAGACAAAAAAGCTAGACAGACCGGCCTTGGTGGTGAAATTTTATGTTATATATGGTAAAAAATTTTACAGAGTAGTAAACTAATAAATTAAGATATGTCAAGAATAGGTAAAAAAGAAATAGAAATACCAAAAAATACACAAATACAGATAAAAGAATCAAAAATTACAATCAAAGGTACTAAAGGAGAAATGGAATATAAAATTCCACAAAATTTAATAGTGGAAAATACAGACAATAAAATACAAGTAAAAATTCAAACCATTAGTAAAAAAACACAGGCTTTACATGGATTATGTAGAAGTATAATTAATAATATGGTTATAGGAGTCTCAAAAGGGTTTGAAAAGAAATTAATTATACAAGGAGTTGGTTATAGATCGCACATGGATGAAAGAATCCTAATAGTAAACGTTGGCTATAGTCATCCAGTGAAAATAGAACCTCCAGAAGACATAGATATAAAAGTTGAAAACAATACAAACATAACTATTTCAGGAATTAGTAAGGAAAAAGTTGGACAGGTTGCAGCGACAATAAGATCTATTAGATCACCTGAACCATATAAAGGAAAAGGTATAAGATATAGTAATGAAATCGTAAGAAGAAAAGTAGGCAAAGCAGGAAAATAATACATAAATGAGACAAGACAAAAGAAAGTACAGACTTTATATCATTAAGTCAAATAAACACATATACGCGCACTTAATAAATGAAACAAACAAAAAAATTGTCACAAGTAGTTCTACTATATCAAGAGATATAAAAAAACAAACTACTTCGCTCAAAAACTGTAATACGGCAAAAATTGTAGGACACCATATAGGGAGTAAAATGCAAGAACTCGGAATTAAAGAAATAGTTTTCGATAGAGGTAAAAACATATATCACGGACAGATAAAAGCAATAGCTGATGCAACAAGAGAAAAAGGAATAATTTTTTAGCTATATAACATAAAATTAAAAGATGAAAAAAAAAGGTATTAAGCAGAAAGATGAAAATAATTGGGAAGAAAAAGTTGTACAAGTTAAAAGAGTAACAAAAGTAGTGAAAGGCGGTAAAAAACTAAGTTTTAGAGCAGTATTAGTAATTGGTAATGAAAACGGACAAATAGGAGTAGGAGTAGGCAAAGCAAACGATGTTATAGGAGCCGTAAAAAAAGGAGTTGCAGATGCAAAAAAACATACTATTCAAATACCACTAACAAAATATTTATCTATTCCTCATCCTATAAATGGACGAGCAGGAGCAGCAAAGGTAATGTTAAGACCATCAGCTACGGGTTCGGGTGTAATAGCTGGCGGTTCAACAAGGACTGTATTAGAGTTAGCAGGTATAAAAAATATTTTAGCTAAACAATTAGGTTCAAACAATACACTAAATAACGCAAGAGCAGTTTTAAATGCGTTACAGAACTTAAGAACGTTTGAGGAAACAGCAAAAGACAGAGAAATAGAAATTAATCAACTATACTAGTAAATGAATAAAAAAAAAACACTTTACAACAGAATTTTAATTACTTTAGTAATACTTTTTATCTCTAGGCTTGGAATTTTCATACCCATACCCGGTGTAAATCAAGCAGAAATAACCGAAAATATTAATCGTAATTCAATAGTAAACTTCCTTAACATTTTTTCAGGTGGCGGCTTTTCGACAATTGGTATTTTCAGCTTAGGAATAATACCATATATTAACTCATCTATTATTACGCAACTACTAATAAAAGTTATACCAACACTAGAAGATACACAAAAAAATGAAGGAGAACTAGGAAAACAAAAAATTAATAATATTACTCGATATTTAACCCTGGTATGGGCAATTATACAAAGCATTTCAATAGCATTATGGATCAAGCCATATACATTTAATTGGAACATAAATTTTCTTTTAAATTCTATAGTAACTTTAACGACTGGTTCAATAATCATCATGTGGTTTGCAGAAGTTATCACAGAATATGGTATAGGTAATGGTGCATCAATGTTAATCTTTCAAAATATAATTTCAAATATACCAAAGAATATACAAAGCTATAAAATCAATGAATTAAGTAACAATATTACAACAACTGCATTTGTAGTATGTTGCATAATTGTACTTATTATAAATATCATTATACAAGACAGTAAAAGAAAAATTAAAATTATATCATCAAAACAACTCGGAGAAACCAATAGACTACTAAACAATAATTATATTCCATTAAAACTAAATCAAGGAGGTGTTATGCCTATTATATTTGCATCTGCAACTATAACAATACCTCAATATATAGCAAAAAATACATTAAGTACAAATTCTATATTTAATAATTTTATAACTTCTAATAGCTTTATTTATTTAACAGCTTACTTGATATTAATAATAATTTTTAGTTACTTTTATTCGTCTATTATTCTAAATACAAATGATATGTCTGATAATTTAAAAAAAGTGGGTGCAAGTATCCCAAGCATTAGACCAGGACAAGAAACTGTAAGATACTTAAAAAGGATCGTCAATAAATTAACATTTATAGGTTCTATCTTCTTATTCATAATCGCACAATTTCCTTTACTCTTATCGCAATTAGTGAAAATAAATATATTACAAGGCTTAGGCACTACTTCATTATTAATACTAGTAGGAGTTGCTATAGATACGGCAAAACAAATACAAACATACATTATTTCAGAACAATATGATAATATTATGGAATAAAAATTAATAAAAGATTTAATCAAGAACTATAATGAAAGTTAGACCATCAGTAAAAAAAATGTGCGAGAAATGTCGAGTTATTCGTAGACACAGAAGAATAATGATAATTTGCGAGAATCCAAAGCATAAACAAAAACAAGGCTAAAAAATCAACAGGATACAAAAAAAATGGCTAGAATTGAAGGGGTCGACTTACCTAAAAACAAAAGAATTAAAATTGGTTTGACATATATATACGGTATTGGTATTTCTAGAGCAAAGGATATATTAGATAGTATAAAACTAGACGAAAATATTAAAGTTAAAGATTTACAAGACGAGCAAATAATTGCAATTCGAAACATACTATCTAATGAGTATGAATTAGAAGGTAATTTACGTAGAATAGAAAATATGAATATTAAGAGATTAATGGAAATAGGAGCATATCGTGGTAGAAGACATAGAATAAATTTACCTTCTAGAGGACAAAGAACAAGAACTAATGCAAGAACTGGCAGAGGTACAAAAAAAACAATTGCAGGCAAGAAAAAAGCACCGAGAAAATAAGAAATAGAATATATAAAAATGGCCAAACAAATAAAGAAAAATCAAAACAAAAAAAAGAGAAATACCATCAACGGCATTACACATATTAAATCAACATTTAACAATACAATAATTACTATTACAGATTTACAAGGAGAAACCATAACTTGGTCATCAGCAGGATCTAGTGGTTTTAAAGGAGCAAAAAAAAGTACGCCATTTGCTGCACAAAGTGCAGCTGAACAAGTAGCAAAAATTGCTATGGATCATGGCATGAAGCATACAGAAATATTAGTAAACGGACCAGGAGCAGGTAGAGAGACAGCAATACGCGCAATACAAGCAGCAGGAATAGAAATTACATTAATTAAAGACATAACACCTGTACCACACAATGGATGTAGACCACCTAAAAAGCGTAGAGTATAAAGAAAAATTTAAGCAATAAATTAATTAAAATCAGATGACTCATTTTCAAATCGAATGCATAGAGTCGAAAAACAAAAGTGCTCGTGAACAGTACGGACACTTTGTATTAGAACCACTTCAAAAAGGCCAAGGAATAACCATAGGTAATTCGCTAAGGAGAACAATATTATCAGAATTGAAAGGTGCAGCAATCGTTGCAGTAAGAATAGCTGGTATTAATCACGAATTTTCCACAATCACTGGAGTTAGAGAAGATGTACTAGAAATTATATTAAACTTAAAAGAAGTAGTATTAAAAAGTTATAGTACGGAAACACAAATAGGAAGAATAAAAATACAAGGTCCTGCTGTAATAACAACAGGACTATTTGATATACCACCAGAAGTTGAAGTGATTGACCCAACACAATACATTGCAACGATATGCAGCAACACCATATTTGAGATGGAATTTAAAATAGAACAAGGTTACGGATATAAATTAGTAGATAAAGGCATAGATGACAAATCAATAGATTTTTTACAAATTGATGCCATTTTTATGCCGGCACAGAAGTTTAACTATAAAGTAGAAGAGAAAAAACTAAACTTAAATACTACGCAAGAGAAATTGTTTCTGGAAGTCTGGACAAATGGCAGTATCTCACCACAAGAAGCAATCAGCGAAGGAGCAAGTATACTAACACAAATTTTTCATCCTTTAACAAACATAAGTTTTAAATCTAAAAAAGAAGCTTATATCAACTCAGAAAAGCAAATTAATCAAATATTAATAGAAGAATTACAACTCTCAGCAAGAGCATATAACTGCTTGAAAAGAGTTCAAATTCATTCTATAGCAGATTTACTTAACTACTCACAAGATGATTTACTAGAAATAAAAAATTTCGGTCAAAAGTCTGCAGAAGAAGTAATTGAAGCCTTAAGCAATAAGCTTAATATAAATTTAGAAAAAGAAAAAGTTTAGAGTATAACATGGGATAATGTATATTATCTTAACAAAATATTTTTGAAAAACATATGGACATAAACAAAACTTTAGTAAAGAAGACAAAAAAATCTGCAGAATGGTATATAATAAATGCAAAAAACTATAAGTTAGGACGACTAACAAGTAAAATTGCATACATTTTGAAAAATAAAAATAGTACAGACTACCTACCATATCAAGGAAGTAATTCGAGGATCATAATAATCAACTCAAAAGATATAAAAGTTACAGGAAAAAAAGAACAGCAAAAGCTATATAAAAGACACTCAGGTAAACCAGGAGGTCTTAAAATAGAAACGTTTAGCAAACTACAAAAAAGGCTACCAAATAAAATTATAGAATATTCATTAAAAGGAATGTTACCAAAAAATGCTTTAGGAAGAGCAGTATTTAAGCAAGTTAGAATTTATCAAGATCAAGAACATCCCCATAAAGCTCAAAATCCAATAAAAATTACATAAAATTACTTAATATAAATAATATGTTGACGTCATATCATCAAAAAATAATGTATTCTGGTACAGGAAGAAGAAAAACATCTGTTGCTAGAGTTAATTTAATACCAGGTTCTGGCAAGCTAATAATTAACGGCTTACCAGGAGAATCATACTTACAATTTAGTCCTAACTATTTAAGAATATCATGCTCACCACTAAATATACTAGGACTAGATAAAGAATACGATATATATGTAAAAACGCAAGGAGGTGGACTAACGGGTCAAGCTGATGCAATAAGACTTGGTTTAGCTAGAGCGTTATGTACAATCAATGCAGATAATAGAGTTATGTTAAAGTCAGAAGGATTATTAAGAAGAGACTCGAGAAGTAAAGAGAGAAAAAAATATGGACTAAGAAAGGCTCGAAAAGCACCACAGTACTCAAAAAGATAAACTTAATTTACATTTAAAAATTTAATCTTATCATGGCAAAAAAAGGAATACACCCCGAATGGTATGAAGAGTCAAAAGTATATTGTGATGGTAAGCATATTATGACAGTAGGATCAACGAAAAAAGAACTGAATATAGACATATGGTCTGGTAACCATCCATTTTTCACAGGCTCACAGAGAATAATAGATACTGAAGGTAGAGTAGAAAAATTTATGAAAAAATATAAACTTAAATAAGTGATAATATCATAAACTTCTTAAATGAGTTAAGTTTGACACGTAATAACACAATTACTATAATCTTGTAGACAACTCATCCTTGAATGATTAATAAAAATAATGCCAACAATTCAACAATTAGTAAGATCGGAAAGAAAAAGATATGAGAAAAAAACAAAATCACCAGCACTAAAAGCATGTCCACAAAGAAGAGGTGTATGCACGAGAGTATACACAACAACACCTAAAAAGCCTAATTCTGCTCTTCGAAAAGTAGCAAGAGTCAGATTAACATCAGGCTTTGAAGTAACAGCATACATACCAGGAATAGGACATAACATACAAGAACACTCTGTAGTACTAATTAGAGGAGGAAGAGTAAAAGATTTACCAGGAGTTCGATATCATGTTGTACGTGGTACATTAGACTCAGCAGGAGTAAAAAACAGAAACAAAAGTAGATCAAAATATGGAACTAAAAAACAAAAGAAATAATTAGTAATGTCACGACGTAACACAGCAAAAAAGAGAATAATACATCAAGATCCCATATATAAAAGTAAATTAATAAGTATGCTAACAGTCCGAATACTAAAAAACGGAAAGAAAGGAATAGCGCAAAAAATGATTTACGAATCAATGAATATAATAGAGAAAAAAACGCAAAAAAATGCATTAGAGATACTAGAAGAAGCAGTAAGAAACGCTACTCCATTAGTAGAAGTTAAAGCAAGAAGAATAGGAGGATCAACATATCAAGTGCCAATGGAAGTAAGAGCATATAGAGGTACGAACTTGGCATTAAGATGGATAACTAAATTTGCAGCACAAAGAAGTGGTAAAAGTATGGCTATAAAGCTAGCAAATGAGGTTATAGACGCATCAAACGAAAGTGGAAATACGATAAGAAAAAAAGAAGAAACTCATAAGATGGCTGAAGCTAATAAAGCATTTGCACATTATAGATATTAAAATCAAACATAGAAATTATAAGTTAAATTTAAAGGAGAAAAAAATGGCACGTGAAAAATTTGAAAGGAAAAAACCACACGTCAACATAGGTACAATTGGACATGTAGATCACGGGAAAACTACATTAACAGCAGCAATATCAGCTACACTAGCAGCAGCTAATCAAGGGCAAGCAAAAAAATTTGATGAAATAGATGCAGCACCTGAAGAGAGGGCAAGAGGTATAACGATTAATACAGCTCATATAGAGTATGAAACAGAAAACAGACATTATGCTCATGTAGATTGCCCTGGACATGCTGATTATGTAAAAAATATGATAACGGGTGCTGCTCAAATGGATGGTGCTATATTAGTTGTATCAGCTGTAGACGGGGCTATGCCACAAACAAGAGAACATATCTTATTAGCTAAACAAGTAGGTGTACCAAATATTGTTGTTTTCTTAAATAAGCAAGATCAAGTAGAAGATGAAGAGTTGAGCGAACTAGTAGAACTAGAAGTAAGAGAACTATTAGATAAGTATGATTTTCCAGGAGATAGTATTCCATTTGTTGCTGGCTCAGCTTTACTAGCATTAGAAACGGTAACGGCAAATGTAAATACACAGAGAGGTGAAAATGAATGGGTAGATAAAATTCATTCGCTAATGGATGCTGTTGACTCTTATATACCTACACCTCAAAGAGATACAGAAAAAACTTTCTTAATGGCAGTAGAAGATGTATTCTCAATAACTGGAAGAGGAACTGTAGCAACAGGTAGAATTGAAAGAGGTATAGTGAAAGTAGGAGATACAATTGAAATAGTTGGCTTACAAGAGACTAAAACAACAACAATCACTGGACTAGAGATGTTTCAAAAAACTCTTGACGAAGGCATGGCTGGTGATAATATAGGAATATTATTAAGAGGTGTACAAAAACTAGAAATTCAGCGGGGAATGGTTTTAGCGCAACCAGGTACAATAACCCCGCATACACAATTTGAAGCAGAAGTTTATATTCTTACTAAAGAGGAAGGTGGTAGGCATACTCCGTTTTTTTGTGGATATAGACCTCAATTTTACGTAAGAACTACTGATGTAACAGGAACTATCAACCAATTTACTGCAGATGACGGATCATTAGCAGAAATGGTAATGCCAGGAGATAGAATCAAGATGAGTGCTGAGCTAATTCATCCAATAGCAATTGAACAAGGAATGAGATTCGCCATAAGAGAAGGAGGAAGAACTGTTGGAGCAGGCGTAGTATCAAAAATATTAAAGTAGATAATTAATGAAAATATAAGCGAAGGACATATGACTGGCAAAGTTCGCATAAAATTAAAAACATACGATAATCAGCTATTAAACAACTCTTGCAAAAGTATTATAGATAGTATTAGTAGAACAGAAGCAAAAATAGTTGGACCAATATCAATGCCAACAAGACGCAAGATATACTGTGTACTTAGATCTCCACATGTGGACAAAGATTCTAGAGAACACTTTGAAATTCGAGTATACACAAAACTAATAGATGTTTACAAACCTTCAACACAAACCATAGATACATTAATGAAATTAAATATACCTCCAGGAGTAGATGTAGAAGTCAAAATATAAAATAAAATATTAAACAAGTTTGACAAAATGATAATTATACAAAAATAAGAGTTGTCAAACTTGCTAGTAAAATTTTAATCTCTTGCACTACGGTCTACTCATACATATAACTTTCTTGATGAGTTTTTATCGTACAATCACTTCGAGGATAAGCTACACAAGTTAAAACATAACCACCACTAATTTGTTCATCATCTAAAAAAGATTGATCTGCTTGGTCAACACTTCCTTCTAATAAAATACCAACACAACTAGAGCAAGCACCAGCGCGACAAGAATAAGGTAGTTCAAAACCCAATTCTTCAGCTGCGTCTAATATGTAAGTTTCTGCAGAACAAGAAAAATCTTTTTCACCACCGTCTTCAAGAAGCAATCTAATTTTATAATCATCCATATAAGTATACACTCACTTATTTAATTAAATACTACAATATAACTTTATAATAAGAAAAATTAAAACAAAAACTCAAAACTTTTATTATATAGTTTTGAACTATATACATTTAAACATAAAATACTAAAGAATTGTAAGAATAACTAACTAAAATACATAATATATGATCTTAAATAATACAATGGGAAATACATAATTAAATAATAATTTCACAGATAAATTCATATGCTTAACATACTTTAACAAAAGGTAAGTAAAATGAAAAAAGAAAAAAACACTATTTACAAATTTACACCTCAACAAAGGATCAAATTTCATTATCAACAAACTAAAACATATCAAGAAGCAAAAAAAATAATAGAACGTTTATATAAACAAACATCTAGAAGACCATCTATCATACTAATAAACGTTATCCAGCCATTACTATGGCTTATCATGTTTGGAGCTTTATTTCAAAATGCACCTATTTATTTATTCGAAGACTACAATCTCAAATATAGAACTTTTTTAAACCCAGGCATACTAATATTTACAGCATTTAGCAGCTCAATAAATGCTGGACTTAACATTATATTCGATAGAGAATTTGGATTTTTAAACAAAATTTTAGTCTCACCTATAAGTAATAAAAATTCCTTAGTTTACTCCTGTATAATACATACCTGGAGCATCACAATGATACAAATAGTAGGCATTATAATACTAACTGAGTCTCAAAGTAATACTCAAACAATCGATATCAATTACACTATATATTTAATTTGTTCTTTGGTAATAGCTTCTATGATTATAGTAAGTATCTCAAATATTAGTATATGTAATGCCTTTATCTTACCAGGACATATAGAGTTTATAGGTTTAACAACATTATTCCTAAATTTACCTACATTATTTACTAGTACAGCATTAGCACCTTTATCATTTATGCCTCACTGGCTTCAGATCATATGTTGCATGAATCCACTGACATATGCTATAGAGATTATTCGCAATATAAGTTCTAATAAGCCTAGTATAATAGATAAAACAATCATCAATACAGGATGGCTCACAATTAATATAACTAATAGTGTTATTTTACTATTTTCAATAAGTCTACTTAGCCTAATAATAGCAAAGAGAATTATAAAATATAAATATGATAAAACATGATAAAAGATTGAAAGAAATGTTATAATAAGTGTAACAAAAGAATCAATATAGTAAGAAAAGCAATAATACTAAAGTAATATAAAGAAGGAGTGATATCAGATATATGGCATTACCATGGTATCGCGTACACACAGTAGTTTTAAATGACCCCGGTAGACTGATCTCTGTACACCTAATGCATACTGCATTAGTTGCAGGGTGGGCTGGATCCATGGCATTATATGAATTAGCAGTATTTGATCCTTCAGATCCAGTATTAAACCCAATGTGGAGACAAGGCATGTTTGTAATGCCCTTTATGACTAGAATAGGAGTAACAGATTCATGGGGCGGATGGAGTGTAACTGGAGAAAGTGTATCTAATCCCGGCTTATGGAGTTTTGAAGGTGTAGCAATTACACACATAGTACTGTCAGGAATGCTATTTTTAGCATCTATATGGCACTGGGTATATTGGGATCTTGAACTTTTTAGAGATCCTAGAACAGGAGAACCAGCATTAGATTTACCAAAAATATTTGGTATACATCTGCTTTTGTCAAGCTTACTTTGCTTTGGCTTCGGAGCATTTCATACCACAGGACTATTTGGACCAGGAATATGGATATCAGATGGTTACGGTATAACAGGAAAAGTTCAACCAATAGCACCTGCATGGGGTCCAGATGGATTTAATCCATTTAATCCAAGTGGTGTAGCTTCACATCACATTGCAGCAGGAACAGTAGGCATTTTAGCAGGTTTATTTCACTTAACAGTAAGACCTCCACAAAGACTATATAGAGCATTAAGAATGGGAAATATAGAAACAGTATTATCTAGTAGTATATCAGCTGTGTTCTTTAGTGCATTCGTAACATGTGGAACAATGTGGTACGGTTCTGCAACAACACCAATAGAACTTTTTGGTCCAACAAGGTATCAATGGGATAGTGGATACTTTCAGCAAGAAATTGAAAGAAGAGTAGAGAATGCACTTAACGAAGGTGCAACACCAGAAGAAGCATGGTCAAAAATTCCAGACAAATTAGCATTCTATGATTATATAGGTAATAATCCAGCTAAAGGTGGATTGTTCAGAGCTGGACCTATGGATAAAGGAGATGGTATAGCAGAAGCATGGCTAGGACATCCAATATTTCAAGACAAAGAAGGAAGAGAACTTACAGTAAGGAGAATGCCTGCTTTTTTTGAAACTTTCCCTGTTATACTGGTAGATAAAGATGGTATAATTAGAGCAGATATACCATTTAGGAGAGCAGAATCAAAATACAGCATTGAACAAGTAGGAGTAAGCGTAAATTTCTACGGAGGCAAACTAAATGGTAAATCTTTCACCGACGCACCTAGTGTTAAAAAGTACGCAAGAAAAGCACAACTAGGAGAAGTATTCGAATTTGACAGAACAACTTTAGAATCCGACGGAGTATTCAGAAGTAGTCCTCGAGGATGGTTTACATTCGGACATGCAAACTTTGCATTAATATTCTTTTTTGGACACTTATGGCACGGCTCGAGAACTATATTCAGAGATGTTTTTGCTGGAATTGGTGCTGAAGTAACCGAACAAGTAGAATTTGGTGCATTTCAAAAACTAGGTGACAGAAGCAGTAAAAAACAAGGTGCTGTTTAAAGCCGATAGAGCACATTCGTGTATGAAACAATATTTTTTTATAAAAAACAAGGTGAACAGATGGAAGCATTAGTATATGTATTTCTTTTAGTTGGAACACTTATGGTAATCTTTTTTGCTATTTTTTTCAGAGATCCACCAAGAATAGCTAAATAATAAACTAAAAACAGTAAATAAAAATTATGTAGATATATAGTACCTATTATATCTACATACTTAACTAAGAACTATTATTCTTCATGCTCTTCAAAAGGATCTCTAAGAGTTTTAGAAATAGGACCGAAAGACGTATATATAGAATAACCAGTGACACCAAATAATAAACTAAGAATAAAAATGCTAAGAACTGTTGCAGTTTCCATAATGTAAAAGAGAATAAAATTAAGTTACTTTTATAATATTATTATAAATACTATTAAATAAACAAATTAATAAAACTAATTATGGCTTTAAGAACTAGATTAGGAGAAATACTGAGACCACTAAACTCTGAATACGGAAAAGTTGCACCAGGATGGGGTACAACACCTATCATGGCTGTATTCATGTTATTATTTTTCTTATTTTTGTTAATAATTCTTCAAATATATAACTCATCTTTAATACTAGAAAATGTAGATGTTGACTGGGCTAGCTTAGGAAGCTAAAGGAATAACAAGCATTGTATTTTTGTTAAAAACATATAATGCTTGTATAGAATTACATTTATTTGTTTAAACTAACAATAATTCAGTTTCAGCAAAACTGTTAGTATTAACACCACTATAAGTTGGTTTAGTAAACCTAACAAGAATAGGATATCTAAAACCTTTATCTACCTTAACAACAGTACCAAAATCTTGATACCAATAAGACTCTTTCCTTAAAATTTTAACTTTTGAACCTTTTTGAATCATAAAACATTTATTAAACTATTTCTATTATCTAAAAAAATTATAACACAGTACAAAAAAGCCAAAAAAAGATATTAACTTTAGTAAACAAAAAAAATGAGTTAAAGATATAGTTGCCTATAAAAAAATAAAGATGTTACATTCATATAAAACAATGTAACATAATAAAATATAAAGGCAAAAAAATGAAATTCTCATGGAAAAACATAATACTATGGTCATTACCAGTTATAGTAATATCTTTCTTTCTTTGGCAAGGTATATTTGCACCTATAACAAACGAAAATAATACAAATCTAGCAAACTCTCGTATGACATATGGAAGATTTCTAGAATATATAGAAATGGGTTGGGTTAAAAAAGTAGATATATACGAAAATGGACATACAGCAATTATAGAAGCAATAGGACCAGAACTAGGTAATCGAATACAAAAAATTAGAGTAGAACTACCAACAAATGGTACAGAACTTATTACAAAACTAAGAAACAATAATATAGATTTAGATGCTCATCCAACAAAAAGTAATAATGCACTATGGACATTAATAGGAAATCTTTTCTTTCCATTGCTACTGATAGGAAGTTTAGCTATTTTATTTAGAAGATCTAATAACAATGTGAATGGACCTGGACAAGCAATGTCATTCGGAAAATCAAAAGCACTTTTTCAAGTAGAAGCAAAAACGGGTATAGTTTTTGAAGATGTTGCAGGCATAGATGAAGCTAAAGAAGAATTCGAGGAAATTGTAACATTCTTGAAAAAACCAGAGTATTTTACAGCTGTCGGAGCTAAAATACCGAAAGGCGTTTTACTAGTAGGACCACCAGGAACAGGAAAAACATTACTAGCAAAAGCAATTGCTGGAGAAGCTAATGTTCCTTTTTTCAGTATATCAGGATCAGAATTTGTAGAAATGTTTGTAGGCGTAGGTGCATCAAGAGTAAGAGATTTATTCAAAAAAGCTAAAGAGAATGCCCCTTGTATAGTATTTATTGATGAAATAGATGCTGTAGGAAGGCAAAGAGGAACAGGTATAGGAGGTGGTAATGACGAAAGAGAACAAACATTAAACCAACTGCTTACAGAAATGGATGGATTTGAAGGAAATACAGGCATAATTGTAGTAGCAGCAACAAACAGAGCAGATATTTTAGACTCAGCATTACTTAGACCAGGAAGATTTGATAGACAAGTGAGTGTAAATATACCAGATTTCAAAGGAAGATTAGAGATACTAAATGTACATGCAAAAAATAAAAAAATTGACCCAAATTTATCTCTACCAATAATAGCAAGAAGAACACCAGGATTTTCTGGAGCAGATCTAGCAAACTTACTAAATGAAGCAGCCATTCTAACAGCAAGAGCAAGAGAAGATCAAATTACACTAAAACAAATAGACAAAGCAATAGATCGTATAATAGCAGGTATGGAGGGAACACCTTTAATTGACAGCAAGAGTAAAAGATTAATTGCATATCATGAAATAGGACATGCAATAGTAGGTACTTTACTGAAAGAACACGATAGTGTACAGAAGGTAACATTAATACCAAGAGGTCAAGCTAGAGGTTTAACTTGGTTCACTCCTTCAGAAGATCAGAGTTTAGTATCCAGAGCACAAATTAAAGCAAGAATTATGGGTGCTTTAGGAGGAAGAGCAGCTGAAGAAATTGTTTTTGGTGAATCTGAAATCACAACAGGTGCAAGTAATGACCTACAACAAGTAACTTCAATGGCTAGACAAATGGTTACAAGATTTGGAATGTCAAACATAGGACCACTTTCTCTAGAAACTGAAGATTCAAATCCATTTCTGGGGAGAGGTATGGGCAGTAGTAATGACTACTCCGATGAAATAGCAATTAAAATAGATTCTCAAATACAAACAATAGTAGAAGAATGTCATTATCATACAAAAGAAATTATAAGAAATAATAGAGTAATTATAGACAAATTAGTTGACATTCTAATAGAAAAAGAGACTATAGACGGTGATGAATTCAGAAGTATTATAGAACAGTATACAAAAATACCTTTAAAAGCATAATGGAATACACTAATAACGAGACTGACGGGACTCGAACCCGCAACTTCCGCCGTGACAGGGCGGTGCTCTAACCAATTGAACTACAGTCCCAAAGATCTTTACGTAGACATTAAAACATTAGGAATAAATTTTGTCAAATAAAAATAAAAAGGAGAAGAAGGGATTCGAACCCTCGGTATAATTAATACTATACAACAGATTAGCAATCTGCCGCTTTCAACCACTCAGCCACTTCTCCTAAAAAGAATGGCTCAGGCGGGACTTGAACCTGCGACCTTGGGCTTATGAGTCCCCTGCTCTAACCAACTGAGCTACTGAGCCATAAAACTCTAGAGATAAATATAACATTTAGAATAAAAATAAACAAATAATTATAACACTATTATTGAACCAACCCTATCTTTTGTAAAAAGCTCACGTAACAATGAATAACGAATCTTCCCATCGATTATATGAGCAGACTTTACATTATTATTTAATGAATACAAACAAGAATCTAACTTAGGTATCATTCCTCCAGAAATAAGACCATCAGACTTTAGTTTTTTTGCTTTACATGAATTTAATTTCTTAACTAAAGTGTCAGGATTATTTACATCTATCAATATACCAGGAGTGTCAGTAATCATAATGTACTTATCAGCTTGTAAAGAAGCCGCTATAGAACTAGCTAAAGTATCAGCATTAATGTTATAAGTTTGTCCGAAAGTATCAGAGGCGACACTAGAAATAACTGGTAGAAAACCACTAGAAAGTAAGATATTTAACACATTTGTATTAACATGATGTACTTTACCAGTAAAGCTTCCAACTTTACTGGAAATAGGCAATGCAGTAACCAAATTAGAATCTTTACCAGATAAACCCAATGCTTTTACGTCAATCGTATTAAAAAGTGAGACAAGCTTCTTATTAATTTTACCACTTAAAACCATCTCCACAACTTCAACTGTCTCTGAATCTGTAATTCGAATACCATTTTCAAAACGAGAATTAATATTTAACTTTTTTAACCATCTATCGATCATATATCCTCCACCATGAACTAAAATAACTTTGATACCTAAAACATGAAGTAAAGATATATCCTGAATGATATTATATTGCATAATATCGTTTTTCATTACTGATCCACCATATTTAATAACAAAAGTAGACCCAATGTGATATTTAATCAAGGAAATAGTTTCAGAGGAAAAATGAAAAGAATTAGACTGTATAGTATTTGACATTTGATAACCGATTTATTATTAATAAATTAACAAATAAAAATTTAATATATTTTATAAATAATATAATAAAAATAAAATTGTATGACAGATTTTTGGATAAACTTATATAAATTTCCAAGATTTTTAACTAGTGTAATCATAGGGTTTTTCTTGACAACTTTTAAACCAATTTTTAGGTTATTAAAGAACAAAAAAAGAGTTACACTATTTGGTATCACAATAGTTTTATTACTAGTAATATGCTATAAAATTTTAGCTAAAATGACTAGTATTGAATAAAATTGAACATATATAATATATATAATAGATATCTATGGAGTTTCTCTTATGTCTTCTAATTCTTTTATTAGCGGTGCTTTTTCTTTAATTAATTCTCTTGTTCGTAATGGTGTTTATCATATTTTTGGTTACCCTGGTGGTGCTATTCTACCTATATATGATGAGCTTTTTCGTTGGGAGCAAAGGGACTTAGTCAAGCATATTTTATGTAGACATGAACAAGGTGCTATTCATGCTGCTGATGGTTATTCTAGATCTTCTGGTAAAGTTGGGGTATGTTTTGCGACCTCTGGTCCAGGTGCTACTAATCTTGTAACTGGTATAGCTACATCACAGATGGATTCTGTTCCTTTAGTAATCATTACAGGACAAGTAGCACGTCCTTTTATTGGTACAGATGCTTTCCAAGAGGTTGATATATTCGGTATAACTTTACCAATTGTTAAACACTCTTACGTTGTTAGAGATCCTAGAGATATGAGTCGTATTGTTTCCGAAGCATTTTATATAGCAAAAAATGGTAGACCTGGTCCTGTTCTTATTGATATACCAAAAGATGTAGGTCTTGAGAAAATTTCTTATTCTTTTCTTCCTCGTTTTTATGTTACTTTACCTGGATGTAAACCCTTAGGGTCTAATCATATTAAGCATTTCGATAGATTTTTAGGTTTAATACAAGAGTCAAATCAGCCTCTTTTATATGTAGGTGGAGGGGCTATCAGTTCTAATGCTTCAGACATTATTATTAGAATGGCGGAGAAATTTCAAATTCCTATGACTACTACTCTTATGGGTAAAGGTATTATACAAGAAAGTCATTCTCTTTCCTTAGGTATGTTAGGTATGCATGGAACAGCTTATGCTAATTTTGCTGTTAGTGAATGTGATTTACTGATAGCTTTGGGTGCACGTTTTGATGATAGAGTTACAGGTAAGCTTGATGAGTTTGCATGTAATGCGCAAGTTATTCATATTGATGTTGATGCTGCGGAGTTAGGTAAAAATCGCATTCCTCAGATTGCAATAGTTGGAGACGTAAAAGACGTTATCAATGAATTCTTATCTTATGTGGATAAATCTGATAAATATTACCATGATTCTGATCGTACAACAGCTTGGTGTCAGAGAATATGTTACTGGAAACAGCAATATCCTTTACTTATTCCAAAAAATACATCTTCACTATCTGCACAAGAGATTTTAAAATCAATATCCATTTTACGACCAAACGCTTATTACACTACAGATGTAGGTCAACATCAGATGTGGGCAGCTCAATTTTTAGATGTTTTACCAAGGCATTGGATGTCTAGCTCAGGTCTGGGTACAATGGGCTATGGATTACCTGCTGCAATTGGTGTTCAATTGGCTTTTTTAAGTCAAGAAGTAATTTGTATTAGCGGTGATGCTAGTTTTCAAATGAATCTCCAAGAATTGGGTACAATTTCTCAATATAACTTACCTGTTAAAATCATTATCATTAACAATAAATGGCAAGGCATGGTAAGACAATGGCAACAATCTTTCTATGGTGAAAGATACTCTCACTCTAATATGGAAAAAGGTTCTCCTGACCTTTTAAAACTTGCAGATTCGTTTAATATACTGGGTTTGGAACTAGATTCTAGATACAATCTTGATAAAATTCTCAATACATTTTGTAGTCATAAAGGACCTGCTATTTTAAACTGTAAAGTTAAAGAACACGAGAACTGTTATCCTATGGTTGCACCAGGTAAGAGTAATTCTCAAATGATAGGTTTAAATAAAGCTTATGTTACTAGTAAAACTTAGTATTTTTGCTGTAATTTTTGTATTGGGCCGGGTTGGATTTGAACCAACGTAGGCTAAGCCAGCGGATTTACAGTCCGCCCCCATTAACCACTCGGGCACCGACCCTACTTAAGCTTTTTGATTTTGTTAGTAAGATAATTATAGTAAACTTAAGTTTAAAAATCAATTATCGTTTTATTTAATTGATTAGAACATATAGAGTGTTGTATTTGTTTGATATAGTTAAACTATTTTTTGTTTTAGTCTAGTTGCTTTCCCTGACCTTAAACGTAGATAGTATAACTTTGCTCTACGAACTCTAGCTTTCTTTATAACTTCTATTTTAACTATTTTCGGAGAATGAACTAGGTATATTTTTTCTACACCAATATTTTGTATCGTTTTTCTTAGTGTTATTGTTTGGTTGATGCCGCTATTTTTTTTTGCAATTACTACTCCATCTGAAACCTGAATTCTTTCTTTATTTCCTTCCTGTATAATTTTTTTTATTTTTATACTATCTCCTGTTTCTATTTTCGTTATCTCTGTTTTTAAAAACTTTAGTTCAGTTAATTTAATTAAATTAGTCTTGTTTTTTTTTTTAATAATCATGTTTACATTTATTTTTAGCTATTGACGATAACATTTTATTTAAAAAGTTTTAATTTAGTCAACTATATTTTAATTTTATATATTTCATTTTATACTTTATTATGTTATAATCCTTTATCATCAAAGGTAATTAAATTTTTCTTTTTTTTTAAAACTTATATGTTTGAACGCTTTACTGAAAAAGCTATTAAAGTTATAATGCTAGCTCAAGAAGAAGCAAGAAGATTAGGGCACAATTTTGTTGGTACAGAACAAATACTGCTTGGTTTAATTGGTGAAGGCACAGGAATTGCTGCTCAAGTACTAAAATCAATGAATGTTAATTTAAAAGATGCTAGAATCGAAGTAGAAAAAATTATAGGTCGAGGTTCCGGTTTCGTTGCTGTTGAAATTCCTTTTACTCCTAGGGCTAAACGTGTTTTAGAACTTTCTCTAGAAGAAGCTAGACAGCTAGGACATAATTATATTGGTACGGAACACTTGCTAATGGGTTTAGTTAGAGAAGGAGAAGGAGTAGCTGCTAGAGTATTAGAAAATTTATCTGTTAACGTGGCATCTATCAGAACTGAAGTTATACAGATGCTTGGCGATAATACAGATGTTAATTCTAACAATTCTAATAATGTTCAAACAAGAAGTAAAACACCTACTTTAGAAGAATTTGGTTCTAATCTGACTGAGTTAGCAGTTGAAGGAGTTCTAGATCCTGTAGTTGGTAGACAAAAAGAAATTGAAAGAGTAATTCAAATTTTAGGTCGCCGAACTAAAAATAATCCCGTATTGATAGGAGAACCAGGTGTTGGTAAAACAGCTATAGCTGAAGGTCTAGCTCAAAGAATAGCAAATCGGGATATTCCTTCTATTTTAGAAGATAAACTAGTTATAACATTAGATGTAGGTCTGCTGGTAGCTGGTACAAAATATCGTGGCGAATTTGAAGAAAGATTAAAAAGAATAATGGATGAAATAAAGTCTGCTGCTAATGTAATACTAGTAATAGACGAGGTACATACATTAATTGGTGCTGGTGCTGCAGAAGGCGCTATTGATGCTGCAAATCTATTAAAACCAGCTTTAGCTCGAGGTGAGCTCCAATGTATAGGTGCTACAACTTTAGAAGAATATCGTAAACATATTGAAAAAGATGCTGCATTAGAACGTCGTTTTCAGCCTGTTCTTGTTGGTGAACCCAGTGTTGAAGAAACAATTGAGATTTTATTTGGTTTAAGAGATCGTTATGAAAAACACCATCAATTAAAAATGTCAGACGAAGCTTTAGCTGCAGCTGCTAAATATGCTAATCAATATATTTCAGATAGATTTTTACCAGATAAAGCGATTGATTTAATAGATGAAGCCGGTTCAAGAGTTCGTTTACTGAACTCACAACTTCCTCCCGCAGCACGTGAATTAGATCGAGAATTAAGATCCGTATTGAAAACCAAAGATGAAGCTATAAGAGCACAAAAATATGAAAAGGCTGAACAATATAGGTCACGTGAAATGGAAATTAAAGCTCAGATAGCAGCAATAGCTCAGAGTAAAAATTCCGAGCCTGATTTAAAGCTAGAAGATCCTATTGTTACGGAAGATGATATTGCTGAGATAGTTGCATTTTGGACTGGCATACCAGTAACTAAACTTACTAAAAGCGAATCTGAGAAATTAATGCATATGGAAGACACATTGCATAGCAGAATTATCGGACAAGAAGAGGCTGTGGTAGCAGTTTCACGAGCTATTCGTAGAGCTAGAGTCGGATTAAAAAATCCAAATCGGCCAATAGCAAGTTTTATTTTTTCTGGTCCTACAGGTGTTGGGAAAACAGAATTAACAAAGGCATTAGCTTCTTATTTTTTTGGAGCCCAAGAAGCAATGGTTCGTTTGGATATGTCAGAGTATATGGAAAGACATACTGTATCTAAGTTAATTGGTTCACCTCCAGGCTATGTTGGTTATAGTGAAGGTGGATATTTAACTGAAGCAGTTAGAAAGAGACCTTATACTGTTATCCTATTTGATGAGATTGAAAAAGCCCACCCAGATATTTTTAATTTATTGTTGCAGATTTTAGAAGATGGTCGTTTGACTGATGCTAAAGGACGAACTATTGACTTTAAAAATACTTTGCTAATTATGACTTCCAATATTGGTTCTAAAGTTATTGAAAAAGGGGGAGGTAGTTTAGGTTTTGAACTAGGTGAGTCTCAAGTAGAATCTCAATATAATCGAATTAGATCTTTAGTAAATGAGGAATTAAAGCAGTATTTTCGTCCTGAGTTTCTTAATAGGTTAGATGAAATTATTGTATTTAGACAATTAACTAAAGAGGAAGTACGTGAAATAGCTGATTTGATGTTAAATGAAGTGTTTGAAAGAATTAGACAACAGGATATTATTTTAAGTGTAACAGAAAGGTTTAAAAATAAATTAGTTGATGAAGGATACAATCCTAGTTATGGTGCTCGTCCTTTACGTAGAGCTGTAATGCGTTTACTTGAAGATAGCTTAGCGGAAGAAGTTTTATCTGGTAAAATTAAAGCTGGCGATAGTGCTGTTGTAGATGTTTCTGAAGATGGTTCTGTGAAAGTTTTGTTAGGTGATAAATTAACGGTATAGTTTTTACAACCTAAAAGTGAAGCTAGTATGCCAGGAACCAGATTTGAACTGGTGACACGAGGATTTTCAGTCCACTGCTCTACCAACTGAGCTATCCCGGCCTGTTGGTATTATTATATTATATTTATTAATTGTTGCCAAATCAATTTTAGTTAATTTCTTTATTTATACTTTTGAATATATTTTGTTTAGGTTCAAAACTTAATTGACAATGGCCAGTATGGCCATTACGATTTTTTGAAATCCTTAGATCAATAATTTTATTTTGTTTTTTATTATTTCTGTATTGTGTCTCATAAATATCATATAAAATTAGTATTATATCAGCATCCTGTTCTATAGAATTATGTAAAAGTGTATAATTTGAAATTAAGTGAAAATAATTTTTCTTATCAAGATCGTAGACTTTACTTTTTCTATAAAAAAATATTTTATATATATATTTTTGTTTATATAAACCTTTTGTTCTATTTTGAGTATAAAATTTATTTATTTTTGTTGATATATTTTTCAAATTTATCCATATATTTTTATCTAAAATTCTGTGATTATATGTTGTATTTAAATTTTTTTCTTTGCTAAAACATCTAAATACATTTTTGTTTAATATACTTATTGAATTATGTTTGTTTTTTATTTCTTGGTTATTTTTTATTGTATAAATGCTATGGTTTTGTTGTTTAATTAATAAATTTTGATTATAATTAATGCATCCACTTTCTTTTAAATCTGATAATAATGGTTCTTTGTTGTTTCTATGCTCTATATTTCTATTTAATTGTGATATCGCAATTATGGGAATTTCTAAATATTGACTCATTAATTTAAGTCTTCTTGTTATATATCCTATTTCTTGATTACGATTATATACTTTTTCCTCTTTTATACGTGTTTCTACTAGTTGTAAGTAATCTATAATGAGCAGTTCAATGAAGTATAATTTTTTTAACTTTTCAGAAATAATTTCTATTTGGGTAATATCTATATTATTATTTTCACTTATATATATGTTTTTCTTTAAAAATTCATAGCAGATACTACTTACTGTTTCCCATTGACCACTATTTTCATTTTTTATTTTCTTTTGTTCTACATAAGTTTTTGATTCCATTGATAAAAATTTATGTAAAAGTTCATTGCTTGACATTTCAAGGCTAAATATAAGCACATTAATGTCGTATTTAAGAAAACAGTTGTATGCAATGTTGATTGCAAATGATGTTTTACCTACTCCTGGTCTACCTGCTATAATAATTAAGTTACCTATTGGTAATCCATTAGTTATTTGATCAAGATTTAAAAATCCTGATCGTAATCGCTTTTTCTTGATTGTTGTATAATTTTCTACTTCTCTATATTTTAGTTTTAGTAATTCTTTTGATATTAGGTCTTTAATATTACTTATTTGTTTGTGATTACAATTTATGATTATGTTTTCTATAGTTTTTAAATAAGATGATACTTTATGATGTAAGTATTGGTTGTTGATATTGTTAATATATCCTATTTTTATTATATTATATCCAAGTTGAATAATTAATCTTTTTAAATACTTTATTTCCAATAATAAGGTGATTTGTTTAACGTAATTACTCATTCTGTAAGAATGTACAAATAGTTGGCTTTGTTCCATTAGATAAGTTATTCTCTTGAATCCACCAACTTTATTTAATAACTTTTCATTTTCTAGTTCATAGAATATTTCTGATATGTTAAACTTATTTTTATCTATTAGCTCAATTATTTTTAGGTATACAATCCTATTTGCTTCAATGAAAAAGTAATCTTCTTTTATTAAGCTTTTAATTGTATCAATTACTTGTGGGTAAATCAAAATTATACCCAATAATATTTCTTCTGCTAAATAGTTTTGAGGTATAATTTTATATCTGTTAGACTTATGATTCATCCGCAATTGTAGTTGTTGTTACTGTACAAAATTTTTATTTAAATATTTATCGGCAGTATATTCAGTTTTATTGTTTCTATGATATTCTGTTTAAATTGAACTTCTATTTCTGTTAATCCAATCTTTTTTATTTCAGGTAGCTTAATCTGTAATTTTTCACTTTCTATTTTTGTATTGTTTTCTATCCATGATTTTATTTCTTTATCTGTAATACTGCCAAAAATAAAATTATTTTCTCCTATTTTTTTATATAATGAAATTTTTTCTATTTCTTTAATTTTTTCACGTATTTCATTAATTCTTACATCATCAATCTCTTGTTTTTTTTGTTTAATTTTATTAAACATTTCAATATGCTTTATTTTTTTTTTTGTTGCTATCTCTCCTTTATTATTTGGTAGTAAATAATTGAATGCATATCCTCGAGAAACTTTTATTATTTTTTCTTTACTAAACTGACTATTTTTGTTCTTTTTGATTATTACTGTAATTTTTCTTTTCATTATTATATTTTTTTATTATTAAGCAAATATGAAATCTTAGTTTATCAAATTTTTTAACATATTTATATTATGTATTTAAATGTTTAATTTTATGTTTCTCTAATAACTTTGAAGCTATGATGGATTTACTATTATTATCACACTTTATACTTACTTTGTTAAATTGTGTATATTTTTTGATTAAGTATATTCCTTTACTTTCTTTTAACTTATTTAGTGGAATATTGATTGATTTATTCATATGTTGCTTAGTAAATTCACTTTTATTTCTTAAATCTATAATAACTCTTTGTATTTTTATATCGTTTCTTAAACTACTATTTTCTTTTTTATTAACTGCATATTTGATTTTATCATCTAATTCCTTTTTAGATTTTCTTTTTAATACAATATATTTTCTTATTTTTCGTATATTTATTATGTTATATATACTTATATAGTTTTTACATTTTTTATCTAATCCTAAAATAAGTTTAATAGTTTCTATTGCTTGTAAATTTCCTATATAACCAGTTGTTATACCCATAGTGCCTTTAATGTTGCATGTATTTTCTGTAATTTTAATTTCATTTTCATATAAATTATTATAACTGATACCATTTTTGTAGTGAAATGTTGCAACTTGTCCTTCAAATTCATCTACTGCACCGTATATATATGTTTTATGTAAGCTATAACATATTCTATTTATAAGATATCTTGTCTTAAAGTTGTCAGTTGTATCTATTACAATGTCGTAATAGCATATAATTTCATTTGCATTATGCTCATTAATTTTAAATTCGTGAGTAATAATTTGAGAATATTCATTAATTTTATTAAGTTTTTGTTTAGCTGACAAAACTTTTTTTTTTTTTATATCTGTTGTGTTATATAAAACTTGTCTGTTAAGATTAGAATTTTCAATTACATCCCAATCTACTATACCTATTTTACCTATGCCTGATATTGCTAAATATGTCATTACAGGGCATCCTAGTCCACCTGCACCTATTATTAAAACTTTTGCTTTTTTTAGTTTTTTTTGTCCTTCTAGACCAATTTGGTCTAGTTTGATCTGCTTGGAGTAACGAATTAATTCTTGTTTTGATAAAATCATGATTTTTTTATATATGCAATTTGTTGTTTATGAGTTATAATACTTGTTATGAAAACGAAAAATAAATAACGCCTTTAGTTCAGATGGTAGAACGCAGGTTTCCAAAACCTGATGTCGAGGGTTCAATTCCTTCAGGGCGTGTTCTCAAATTTCTTGTATTTTTTGTTGTACCGTTGGATAAATTTAATATTCATTATATAATGTTGTATGATTTTTCTGTATTCATTTTTATTATACATTTTCTAAGTTATCTTCGTATGCCTAAAAAAATTATCGGTTTCGTCAAATTAGCTTTAGCAGCTGGTAAAGCAACACCAGCTCCTCCCGTTGGTCCTGCATTAGGTCAACATGGAGTAAATATAGTGATGTTTTGTAAGGAATATAACGCTAAAACCGCTGATAAAATAGGCTTAGTTATACCTGTAGAAATATCAATTTATGATGATCGTAGTTTTTCTTTTGTGCTAAAAACTTCTCCAGCTTCTGTCTTATTGGCTAAAGCAGCTGGGATTACTAAGGGTTCTGGTAAACCTAATTCTGAAGTGATAGGGTCTATTTCGGATGATCAATTAAATGAAATAGCTATTACTAAGTTGCCCGATTTAAATACTGATGATATTAATAAGGCTAAATTAATTATTCGTGGTACAGCCCGTAGCATGGGTATTACAATTAACTATTAATTTATATTTATGTTAAGGAACAATTTAAAATTTTATGGCTAAACGTTCTCGTCGTTTTATAAGTATTATGCAAAAGTTTGATAAAAGTTTGTTATATAGTCCAGATGAAGCCTTAACTTTGTTAAAAAAATTTTCGTCTGTTGGTTTTACTGAAACTTTAGAAGCTCATGTATCTTTAGGCCTTGATCCTAAATATGCTGATCAGCAGTTAAGATCTACAGTTATTCTACCTAAAGGTTCTGGTAAAAATGTTAGAGTTGCCGTTATTTCTAAGGGAGATAATATTAACATTGCTTTATCATCAGGTGCTGATAAAGTTGGTTCTGAGGATCTTATAGACGAAATAATGGCAGGAAATTTAGATTTTGATAAGCTTATTGCTACACCCGATATGATGCTTTTAATAGCTAAGTTAGGTCGTATACTAGGACCAAGAGGACTTATGCCTTCACCTAAATCTGGAACTGTTACTAATAATTTAAAAGAAGCTATTCATGAGTTTAAAGCTGGTAAGTTAGAGTATAAAATTGATCGTTCAGGTATAGTTCATGTACCTATAGGCAAGTTAAATTTTTCTGTCAGTGACTTGAAAATTAATTTAAAAGCGTTGCAAGAATCTATTGAAAAAAATCGTCCTAGTGGTTCTAAAGGGAAGTATTGGAAATCTTTATATTTATCTAGTACAATGGGTCCAGGTATTTCTGTGGATATTAATGTATTAAAAGATTATGTTCCGCGATAATTAATTAAACTATTTTTATTTTCAAATTTTTTATGAGTGATAAAATTAATAATATTATTGAAGAGTTAAAGTCTTTAACTCTGCTAGAAGCTGCTGATTTAGTTAAGCAAATAGAAGAAATATTTGGTGTAGATGCTTCAGCGGCATCACCTGCAGGTATGGTTATGGTTTCTAATGATTCTGGAGCAGTATCAGAAGAAGATGCCCAAGAAAAGACAGAATTTGATGTCATTCTAGAAGAAGTTCCTGCTGCTAAAAAAATTACTGTTTTAAAAGTTGTACGTTCTTTAACTTCATTAGGTCTTAAAGAAGCTAAGGAGTTAGTTGAATCTGCCCCTCGTCCTATCAAAGAAAGTACTTCTAAAGAAGATGCAGAAGAAATTAGATCTAAGTTGGAAGAAGTGGGTGCTAAAGTCTCTATCAAGTAATCAAATAATGCAATAGTTAATTATAGTTTTTACTATTGCATTTTAAATTTTTTTAAATTAGATAATTCCCAAAGTAATAGCTTTAGATAATGGCATAGTTGCTCCTATACCAAGCCAAATTGTAATAATTGTTCCTATAATAAACACTGTAGTTGCTATAGGTCTTCTAAAAGGGTTTTGAAACTTATTGATACTTTCAATGAAAGGAATAGTGATTAGTCCTGCTGGTACTGACGCCATTGATAGTACACCTATTAGTTTATTAGGAATAACTCTTAATAAATTAAAAGTAGGAAAAAAATACCATTCTGGTAATATTTCTAAAGGCGTAGCAAATGGATTTGCAGGTTCACCAATACCCATTGGTTCCAGTACAGCTAGTCCTACGTTGCAGGCTATTGTTCCTAGTATTACAACTGGAAAAATGTATAATAAGTCATTAGGCCAAGCTGGTTCACCGTAATAATTATGGCCCATACCTTTTGCTAATTTTGCTCTTAGTTTTGGATCTGTCAGATCTGGTTTTTTAATTATTGACATATTGTTTTCCTTAATATTTTTATAGTGGTCCTGATATTCCTTGTTTACGAATCATTAAAAAGTGCATAAGCATAAAAACGGCTGTAAGTAACGGTAGTACAAATGTATGTAAGCTATAGAATCTTGTTAATGTACTTTGTCCTACACTTACACTTCCTCTTAAAAGTTCCACAATTGTATTACCTACGAAAGGTATTGCTTCTGGTACGCCTGTTACAATTTTTACTGCCCAGTATCCTATTTGATCCCAAGGAAGTGAATAACCAGTAACACCAAAAGATACTGTTAAGACTGCTAATATAACTCCTGTCACCCAAGTTAATTCACGTGGTTTTTTAAATCCACCTGTTAAGTAAACTCTAAATACATGTAATATTAGCATAAGTACCATCATACTTGCAGACCATCTATGTATTGATCTAATTAACCAGCCGAAGTTTACTTCTGTCATAATATATTCAACAGAAGTGAAAGCTTCTGCAACTGTTGGTCTGTAGTAAAATGTCATTGCAAAACCACTTGCTACCTGAATTAAAAAAGATGTGAATACTATCCCCCCTATGCAGTAAAATATGTTTACGTGTGGTGGCACATACTTGCTTGATATATCATCTGCTATTGATTGAATTTCTAGTCTTTCTTCAAACCAGTCGTATACTTTTCCCATTTTATTTTTTAATTTATTGTCTTATTTTACGTTTAAACTTCTGTTTTTATTCTATATTCTTTATTACACTTATTATAACACTTTGATTTTTTGTTCTACATTAATTTTAAATTTTTAATAGTTATGTTATTTATATGTTTAGAATAATTACTTCTTTTGTTAACATATGTTATCTTATTCATTATTTTATTAACGGTATTCATACTTGTACTAGTCATAAGACTTACTATTTGTTGTGTAATATTAAAAGAAAGGATAATTTTGTATTCATTTATTTTGCCAAAACTTAAAAATATTGAAAGTATTAACATTATTATTCTCTTCTCTAAATTTTTTTGGTTTAAGATTAATATGGTTTCTTCATATTTTTCTATTGTTATTCTGTAATATCTTAGTAGACTTATTTTTTTTGTATATTCTCTATATAAAAATCTTTTATTTAATGTTATTATGTATGTTGTTTTGAGAGCTATAATCTTGTAATATGCTGTGTTAATTTTTTGATTTTCTATAATATTGTTGTTACTCAAAATTGCTACTGGTATTGCTTCTTTATTATAAAAGATTCTGATTAATATAACTGCACCACTTAATATTATAAAAATATTTTCATCTTGTATTTTTTTATTAAGTAGTATCATTTCGTCATCTTGATTCAGTTTGTATACTTGATAAGGTATACAATTCATAGTAAAAAAAGTAATCCAGTTCATGATTAATTTTTCAAATTTTATATTATTTCTTATAATATTATTGTAACTATTATGAAACATTTTAATAAAGTAATAAAAAAAATTTTGCTTATAGATGATGACAAAAAATTATGTGAACTTCTTTATTCATATTTAATATCTTATAATTTTTCAGTAGAATTTGTTCATAGTATACGTTCTGCTTTAGTTGTAATAAAAAAACGAAAACCAGATTTAGTTATTTCTGATATTATGATGCATGATTTAAATGGTTATGATTTTATTAAACTTTTAAATCTTAATTATCATCCTAAATCTATACCTGTTATTTTTTTAACTGCTAAAGGTATGACTCATGATAGAATTAGGGGTTATAATTTAGGTTGTTATGCTTATTTAATCAAACCTTTTGATCCACAAGAATTAGTTGCTATTATTAATAGTATATTGAGTCATGTTGAATTATTTACGAAAATTGATCAAACTGCTATTCTAAGTTTAAAGAGTAATTCTTCATTGTATTCACAAGGTTTTTTAAAATCTTTTAACTTTACAAATAGGGAAAAAACCGTACTTAATTTTATTTTAAAAGGTTATATGAATAAAGAAATAGCTATAGTTTTAAATGTCACACAAAGAAATGTTGAAAAGTATGTTACACGTCTTTTTATTAAAACTAATGTTCGTAATAGAATAGAATTAATTCGACTCTTTATTTAGCTAACTTAAGGGCGAATGACGGGAGTCGAACCCGCGTATGATGGAGTCACAATCCATTGCCGTAACCACTTGGCTACACCCGCCATAGTTTTAAGCAGACAAATTTATTATACTCTTTTTTTATATTCTTAGTCCACATATTATTGTTTATTTTTTGCCTTATGATGAAAAATTATTTTACTATATTTGTTAATGGAGATCCATTTAATTGTGATTGTTCTATGTCTTTGTGTGATATTTTAAATTACTTAGACATTGATATAGAAAGTGTTATAGTTGAGTACAATAATTCAATTTTTAATAAAGATAATTTTAGCCATTTATATTTTAAAAATAATGATGAAATTCAAGTTATTAGTATAGTAGGTGGTGGATAGTATTTTGTTTAACACTTTTTGTTGATACAGAGACTAGCCCTTGCTTTATGTTTAAATATATGATTTTAATCTTAATAAATTTCCCTATTTTTAGCGGCATTTTTAAGTTCCTAAATTGAATTTCTGAGCTATGTAGTAACGCTTTAATGGTATAAATATCAATAAATATACCATATGTTCTTATTACTGTTATCTTGCCGTATAATAGTTCTCCTAATTTAAATTTATGTTTTAATTTAACTAATTGTGCGCTTCTATTGCTTAGAATTAATTGATTTTTATTTTCATTTAAATTTAACAATCTACAATGTATAAAAGTACTTTTTATGCCTTTGTTATAACTATTTATCAATAGGTGTGATTTTGGTATAAAGCCTTGTATTCCTTCTAAGTATGTAATAATGCCACCCTTATTGATAGAATTTATTTTTAAATTAAAAGTTATATCTTCTGTATAAAGTTGTTTTATTCTTTTCCATGCTCTTATATAATCTAGTCTTCTTAATGACAAAATATATTGTTTATTCTGTAAATTTTGTGTTACTAAGAAAAAATCTCTTACGGTGTTTAAGAATAGGATCTTAATATTATTATCGTTTTCATCGTCACATCTTATGTATATTTCTTCGTTTGGTAAATATCCTGATCTTTTGCTTCCAATTTCTACTAAAAAGCCTGTTTTTTCATAATACAAAATTTTTCCTGCAACAATATCTCCTTCCTGTATTTCATATTTGTATTCTTTTAAAATTTCAGCAAAGTCTTCCTCTTTTTTCATATTGTATATAAGCTCGTTTTTTTAGTCTATTTATGTTATTATTTTTTGAAAGGTAATCGTAGGTAATTGCAGGTTTTTTACAAACTTGAGGAAAGTCCGGGCTCTATTTATAAAAATATAGCTGTATAAATTACAGTGTAGAAAACTACAAGGATTGTGCCACAGAAATATACCGCCTTTCTTTTAGGTAAGGGTGCAATGGTTTGGTAAGAGCAAACCAGAAGTATCATTAAGATATTTGCTAGGTAAACCCCGTATTAGAGCAAAGTATTTAGTAATAGGTGAAAAATTTTTTATAAGGTTTAAGTATTATTCTTACTAATGTCTGTATACTGCATAAAGTAATATTTTACTACAGATCAATAATTACCCTTTTTAATTAATGATTGAAAAGAACTAAACCCGGCTTACGTTTTACCTTTAATCTTTAACTAATTAAATTTAATGAACTAATCACATTATTTATTTTTTCCTCTACTATTTCTATTTCCTGTGCGTAGAGTGTTTTTTTTGATGATCTATACGTTATTCTAATTCCTATAAACCTTTCTTTTTCTAGTGTTCTTTTATTAATTTTAATATATTCATTAAATATTTGAATATCTGTAATACATTCTTCTTGAATACTTCTTATAGCTTCTATAATATTTTTTATATATATGTTTCTATTTAATCGTATTGAAATATCTCTCTGAATTACCGGGTAATCAGAGTATAATCTTTGACGGTATTCTAGATGTTTTTTATTTCTTATTGTTTTTATTAATTTTTTTAATGACATTTCGACAATATATATTTTAGTTTCTTTACTTTGTATGTCTTTTATATATTGCTGTTTAACTTCTCCTAGCTTTCCGATGATTTCATTATTTTCTTTATTATATATACCTATTATGTTATTATTTTTAATTAATGATTTTGTATCAAATTTTGGTTGATCATTTCCTATTTGTTTTAATGCTGTATTGGCATTTAGTCTTTCTAAAAAAATTTCTAAAAAACCTTTTGCATCTAATAAATCAAGTTTGTTTGTTTTTTCTTGCCAGCTGTACCTTTTATATTCATTGCAGGATAGTAAAATACCCAAAGATCTTTCTTCTGCACGTAAATAATTTTTATTTTTGTCTTTAAATACTTTTCCAATTTCGAATGTTAGTATATTATTATTAGAATATTTTGCATTGTACTTGTAGTTTTTTATTAGATTTTTATGTATATTGTTTCGTAAAAAAGACTGGTCTTCATTAATAGGATTATATAGTTTTATACTTTTCTCCTTTTTTTCTGCTTTTCTTGTCAATGAACAATTAACTACTTCATTGAAGCCTAAATTTATTAAAGATTGTTTGATTTTTCTTATTTTAATAAAATTGTAAGATTTACATCCTTTTTTTATGTTCTTTCTGTAATCTCCATAAAAATTTCTAAATTCGTAAATCTTGCCAATTTCTTCTATTATATCTATAGGCCTACATAGATCATGTTTTCTGTAATTTGGTATATTAAGTAAAAACTCTTTTTTTTTCTTTGAGTATTTAGGATAAAGTTTAAGTCTTTTTAGTATGTACAAACTTTTTTCAGTTTCCAAGAATTTAATTCCTTTCTTATTTGTTTGTCCAAGATACTTATTAATCATTTCATTGGGTAAAATGACTTCTTGATTTCTATTTGGTACTTTTTTAAAGTTTTCGTAAGCTTTTCCTAAGGTTTCTTTGCTTATTGTTTTTAGTATACTTAAGCTGTCAATGTAATAGTTTTCGTAAAACTCATTACTGTCTTCGTTAGATATATGCCTTTTTTCTATGTGATCTAATCTTTTAAAAACGATTAATGCTTTTTGTCGTGAATATGTATTATATTTATTGTATTGTAAAGTAAAGCTTTTATTTTTTTCTTGTGTACTGATATAAATAATTTGAAATGTTTCCCCCCATTTGAGTTCTATATATTTTTGGATGTTTCTGAGTACGTTGTTAGTGTTTAATTCGCGTACTTCTAATTGATATTTAACCCATTTAGGTGTTTTTTTATAGTTTTCTATATTAATTTTGTGTGATCTAAAATACTCAATTTTATAGTTACTGCAATTATCTATTTTTTTTTTTATATTTTTTTTGTAATTGAATTCTATTTTTTTGATTCTTATTACTTTATTGCTAATAATGCTTATTTCTCTTGCTAGACTTAGCGCTGAGTTAATTTCTTTTCTATTTGTTGTTATGCTTAAATCTAGTATTTTATCTTCTTTAATATTACTTATGCTTTCTATCTCGATTCCGAAAAGTATTAGTTTATTTTTTATATTTGTAAAATCTTCTTTTGTAATTTGAATAAAGTGTTTTACTAGTTCCCATGAAAATTTCATTGTTTAGATTATTTTGTTTAGTGTGAAAGTTGTAAATTTGATTTATGCTTTAGTAAATGATAAATTGTTTGTGTTTGCATATTTTTCCATAAATCTCATAAATCTATCCCACTCTGCTGGATTTCTTATGATGTATATACACTCTATTCCTTGTGGTTTACCATTAATAAATTTTGCACTTACATCTGTAGTGATGATTGAACCTTCTTCATCTTTAAGATACATGCCCTTAATATCTCCTTTATCCTGCATTTCTGGCTTTATTATGTCCGGTTCATTAAACCTGAAAGTTGCTGTACCTGTACTACCATCTCTAGATCTAGTTAATTTTATGCTTGGTATTACTTTTTCGTCTATTCCTTCGATAAATTGAATTACTGCCATTTTTATATTTTTCTGATTAAAGATTTTGTTTTTTATTTGTTCTAATCTGGGGTAGGAGGATTCGAACCTGCGAATGGCGGAGTCAAAGTCCGCTGCCTTACCACTTGGCTACACCCCAATCTGATAAAATAATTTGTACAATATTTTAAAATGTACTGTCAAGTTATAAAATTTTCTTTATATATTTTAAATACTCTCGTATATTTTCTATCCTTATTTTTTGTTCTATTTCTGTTTTAAGCCATTTTATCTTTATGTAATTTTCTTTCATATTATTTTGATATAAAATTAAACATATCTTACTACCAATTTGATGTGCTTTTTTAATTTTTTTGCTAACCTTGTTACTTGTTATGTCTAATTCAAAATTTAGCTTGTATTTTTCTAACACGTCAATTACATTCCATATAACATTTTGATTTTCTATATTGTCAATTGCTATATAAATTTGTTTATTATTTTCTATTAGATATTGTGTTTCTTTTAATAAAATTAATAGTCTTTCTATGCCAATTGCCCATCCAACTGCTGGTATCTGTGGTCCTCCGATCTGTTTTATTAAACTATCGTATCTTCCTCCACCGCAAATAGTATTTTGTTGATTATTTTCTTTTGTTTTTATTTCAAATGCTGTGTAGTTATAATAGTCTAAGCCTCTTACTAAAAAGTCATTAATTTTATAATCAATGTTTAGATATTGTAGTCCATCGCATACTTCATCGAAGTGTCTTAAGGATTTAGTATCGAGATAATTTCGTAAAATAGGTCCAGAGTTTAAAATTTCTTGTGTTTTGATGTTCTTACTGTCTAGTATTCTTAGTGGATTTTTATTTATTCTCTGTTTTGAATCCTCATCTAGCTCTTGTTCATATTTTTCTAGGTATTGAACCAATTTTTCTGTATATATTGTTCTTTCTTGTATATTTCCAATAGAATTAATTTCTAATTGACAATTATTTATACAGTTTAATGTTTGTAGGATTTGGTTTGCGATTTTAATAACTTCTATATCTGCTATTGATGCACTACTTCCAATACACTCTAAACCAAGTTGATGAAATTGTCTTTGTCTTCCTTTTTGTGGTCTTTCGTATCGGAACATAGGGCCCATATACCATACTCTATGCATTTTATTGTTTGAATATATTTTATTACTTATTATAGATCTTGCTATACTTGATGTTCCTTCCGGTCTTAAGGTTATGCTTCTATTATTTTGATCAGTGAATGTGTACATTTCTTTATTCACTATATCTGTAAAATTGCCTATACATCTTTCAAACAACTCTGTTCTTTCTAATAATGGTGTTCTTATTTCTTCATAGCCATAATTTTTTAGTAAATTATAAGATATGTTATATATTCTCTGCCATATATGTATATCGTTTGGTAAGATATCTTTTGTTCCTCTTAGTGGTTGCATTGGTAATCTTTTTAAGGTTTTTTAGTATTTCTTGTTACGGGCAAGGAGGGACTCGAACCCCCGACACCGTGGTTCGTAGCCACGTGCTCTAATCCGCTGAGCTACAAGCCCAATATAGAACTCGATTATATCATAAGATAAAAAAAATTATACTTTCAATTCTTGATATTTTTTGTATATATTTATATTTTATTATAGTTCAATTTTTTTTAAATAAAATAATTATGAATAAAACTATTCTTTATCATGACGATGCACGTAAAGCTTTAGAAAAAGGGATGGATATATTATCTGAAGCTGTTTCTATAACACTGGGTCCTAAAGGAAGAAATGTTGTTCTAGAAAAAAAATATGGTTCTCCACAAATTATTAATGATGGTGTAACGATTGCTAAAGAAATTGAATTAAGAGATTCTATTGAAAATACTGGTGTTGCTTTAATTAGACAAGCTGCTTCAAAAACAAATGATGTAGCAGGTGATGGCACAACTACAGCAACAGTTTTAGCTTACGCAATTGTTAAAGAAGGTTTAAAAAATGTTGCCGCTGGTTCTAATCCAATAGTATTAAAAAAGGGTATTAATAAAGCAGTAAAATTTGTTACTCAAAAGATTGTACAGTACTCACGCCCTATAGAAAGTTCACGTGACATTTCTCAAGTTGCTGCAATTTCCGCTGGTAATGATCAGCAGATTGGTTTAATGATTTCACAAGCAATTCAGAAAGTTGGTAAAGAAGGTATAATCGCATTAGAAGAAGGTCAATCTACTGAAACATTTCTAGAGATTAAGGAAGGTATGAAGTTTGATAAAGGTTTCATATCTCCTTATTTTATAACTGATACTGCTAGAATGGAAGTTATTCAGGAAAACACATATATACTAATAACTGATAAAAAAATTACACTTATACAAGAAGAATTACTTCCAGTGCTAGAGCAAGTTTCCAAAACTGGTATGTCCCTTTTAATAATTGCTGAAGATATTGAAAAAGAAGCTTTAGCTACAATTGTTGTTAATAAGTTAAGAGGTACTATTAATGTCGCAGCTGTACGTGCTCCTGGTTTTGGTGATAGAAGAAAGTTCTTATTGGAGGATATAGCCATATTAACATCTGGTCAAGTAATTAGTGAAGATACTGGTTTAACTTTAGATAAAGTTTCATTATCCAATTTGGGTTTTGCAAAAAAAGTAAAAGTATCTAAAGATAGTACTACTATTATTGCTGATTCTAATAAACTTGGCGTAGACAAAAGATGTGAGCAAATTCGTAAACAAATTAGCGCAAACGATAATTTGTATGAGAGAGAAAAATTACAGGAAAGACTAGGTAAGCTGTCTAGTGGTGTTGCTGTTATAAAGGTTGGTGCTGCTACAGAAACAGAAATGAAAGATAAGAAGTTACGTTTAGAAGATGCAATTAATGCTACAAAAGCTGCTGTTGAAGAGGGGATTGTTCCTGGAGGTGGTTCCACTTATATACACCTTTCTAAGGAACTACTATCTTGGGCCGAAAATAATTTATTTGCAGAAGAATTAGTCGGTGCTTTAATTGTTCAAAAATCTTTATTATTGCCTCTTCATAGAATAGCATCTAATGCTGGTTTAAATGGTGCTGTTATTGTAGAAAAAATTAAACAATCCCAGTTTCCTGTAGGTTACAATATTGGTTTGGACAATTTAGTTGATATGTATAATGCTGGAATAGTAGATCCTGCTAAAGTAACTCGATCTGCTTTGCAAAATGCTGCATCAATTGCATCAATGATTTTAACTACTGAATGTATAATAGTTGATGCCTCTTGAATCTAAATCATTTTTTTAGGTATTGAATTAAATTATAAACACCATTATCTTTATTGAGTTGAGATATTATTTTTAAAGTTACAATTGCATTGTTTTCTATTGTTATCTTTTGTTTATGTTTTACGACAAATGATTTGTAGTTGATGTAATATTTTTTGTTTTTAAAGTAATTATAGTAAAATTTTAAAATGTATTGTTCTAATATTTTATCGTCTTTTGTTATTGAACAAGCTAGTTGATCTATGTATTTATTTATTACAAATTTCTTTAGATGATATATGTATTCTATTAAAACAACGAAATTCTGTTTTTGATTGTATTCCTTGTTTTTTAGGCAAATTTGTAATCTTCTAAATTCTTCATTACATATGATATCTTTTCTAGATGTTAAAATTACCTCAAGACTTATATGTAATAAGTCTAATTTTTTTAATAATATTTCTCTTTTCATTAAATAATATTTATTTTCTTTCTTGTGTATATTAATTAATATTTAATGTCGTTTCTATAGTATTAGTTTGTTCCTGCAAATATAAAGTTCGGAAATTTTTCCTGTGCTTCTGTTATAGATTGGTTTTTTCCTTTTTCTTGCCAAAAATTTATAATTTCTGTTGCTTTGTTTAATAAATCAATTTTTTCATTTTCTGATATCCAAGGCTTAGAGTCTAGCTCTGTTTTTAGTTGTTCCCAAGCATCGTTTCTAGGCCAAAAAAAATATGACGTTAATGGACTAATGTTTTTACCTATAATTTGATCTATTGCTATCGCTACGTTATTATCTAACCATAATATTTTAAATGTAAAATGCTGCAATTTACTTTTCCTTCTTACTTATAAATTTATACTTTTTTTATTAGATATTCTATTGTCTTAGTTAATACTGCACCTTCTTTTATTTTTTCTTTAACTCTATCAATATTTAATTGAATATCCTTGTTAATAGGATTATAGTAACCTAGTTCTTCAATTGCTTTACTATCCCTTTTTTTTCTACTGTCGATTAGTATAATTCTGTAAAATCTTTTTTTCTTACGACCTAATTTCTTTAGTCTTAGCTTTAGCATATTCTTATTGTTTATTTGTTTTATTTTAAAATATTGTATCATATCTTTTTAAGATTACTGATTGATAGATTCAATTCTTATATTGTTAAAAATTACTGTCAAACATTGCAAAAAAATAATACCTAGCATTGGTGACATATCCATACCGAATATCATTGGGATAGTGCCTCGGAATAATTTTAGATACGGATCTGTTAACCTATTAAGTGAGCAGAATGGTTCATTATACCAGTTAACGGTCGGTAACCAGGCTAATGATAGCTTGAGTAATATAAGAATTAAGTATATTTCTGAAAAGTTTGCTACTGAGGTAAATACGAGGTTAAGTGAATATGTGACAATTGCCATTTTATTGAGTAATAATAAAGTTTGCTTATTGCTTATGTCTATATTATATCCTACTCCTTTAATTAATTTTAGTAGTATATACTTTTAGTTTTGGATATTTAGTTCCTATTTTTTCAAGTATTTTATTGTTGCTAATAATGTTACCTATACTAATTTTATCAGACGGAATTTTTTTTATTATTTCTAAATACTCTATTAGTCCTAGAACTTTTTCTTTCTCTGTTATTTTTTCTATAATAAATATGTAAGTATTATTAATATCTATTTTTAGATTATCTATTGAGTATTCTATAGTTTTTCTATTGTCATAATTAATGTGAACTATTTTTGCATGATTGAATATGTATTCCATCTCATTAATCATGTTATATGTTTTGGATATGTCAGTTAATATCAAATACTTATTTTTTTTATCTATAATGTCTATCTCTTTTATCCCTCTAACTTTTTTTATATAAAGTTTCTGTATTTTGATGTATTTTCTTAAAATCTCATATATTATAAGTAAACCAATATACTTATTGTAATACTTTAGTTCATTATTATGATATCTATCTAATTTATTAATTATTGTTTGTATGATTGGATGAGATATTTTATATATTTCTAGTTGCATTGTTGAATATAATTACCTAAATCTAAGACTTTTATAGCTAAAAAAATAAAATTAAGTTTATTATAGTTGTTTTTTAATTCAAAAAAAAAGATATTCTCTAATAAAAATTATTAGAAAATATCTTAATATTTTTTTAGTTTAGTCTAATGGTCTCATTGAAAGTACAGCCTCATTCTCTCTATTTATTCCTTTTTCAAATCCTGCAGCAGCAGCTCTTGCTCTACCTGCGTGCCATAGGTGTCCTATGAATAGAAAAAATCCTAAGAAAAAATGAGAAGTTGTCAACCAGCTTCTAGGTGATACATAGTTTACAGAATTAATTTCAGTAGCAACACCACCTACTGAATTTAGTGAACCTAGCGGAGCATGTGTCATATATTCAGCAGCTCTTCTCTCTTGCCAAGGTTGTATATCATTTTTGATTTTATTTAAATCAAGTCCATTAGGTCCTCTTAATGGTTCTACCCAAGGTGCTCTAAGATCCCAAAATCTCATTGTCTCTCCACCGAATATGATTTCTCCGCTTGGAGATCTCATTAAGTATTTACCTAATCCTGTTGGTCCTTGTGCAGAAGCTACGTTGGCTCCTAATCTTTGATCTCTTACTAAAAAAGTAAAAGCTTGAGCTTGTGATGCTTCCGGACCAGTAGGTCCATAGAATTCACTTGGATAAGCAGTATTATTATACCACACATAATTTGAAGCAGTTAGTCCCATAATTGATAGAGCTCCTAGGCTGTATGATAGATATGCTTCACCTGACCAAACGAAAGCTCTACGAGCCCATGCAAATGGTTTAGTCAGAATATGCCATATGCCCCCAGCTATACATATAACACCCATCCAAACATGTCCTCCAATTAGGTCTTCCATGTTATCAATACTTACTATCCATCCATCTCCACCAAATGGTGATTTTAAGATATATCCAAAGATTACAGATGGATTTAGAGTTGGATTGCTAATGATTCTTACATCTCCTCCTCCAGGTGCCCATGTATCGTATACACCACCAAAAAATAGTGCTTTAATAACAAGTAAGAATGATCCTATACCTAATAATATTAGATGTATACCTAATATAGTAGTCATTTTATTTTTATCTCTCCAATCGTAGCCAAAAAAAGGAAATGATTCTTCAAGAGTATCTGGACCTATTAAAGAGTGATATATTCCACCAAAGCCTAATACTGCTGATGAAATTAGATGTACTACTCCTACTACGAAGTAAGGATAAGTGTTGATTATTTCACCACTAGGTCCTACGCCCCATCCTAGTGTAGCTAGATGTGGGATTAATATAAAGCCCTGTTCATATAAAGGTTTTTCTGGTAAAAAATGTGCAACTTCAAATAGTGTCATTGCACCAGTCCAAAAAACCATCACTCCTGCATGAGCTACATGTGCACCTAGTAGTTTTCCTGAAACATTAATTAATCTTGCATTACCAGACCACCATGCAAAACCAGTTGATTCTAAATCTCTTCCTCCAATCATGTTGTTATTATAAGGCGTTTCCACGTGGTAAAACCTCCTCTGGGAATATAAAGTTTTCATGAGGCTGATCTTGTGCAGCCATCCATGAGCGAATACCTTCGTTTAATAATATGTTTTTTGTATAAAATGTTTCAAATTCTGGGTCTTCTGCAGCTCTTAGTTCTTGAGATACAAAATCATATGCTCTTAAGTTTAGAGCTAACCCTACTATGCCGAATGCACTAGTCCACATACCTGTTACTGGTACGAATAGCATAAAGAAATGTAGCCATCTCTTGTTAGAAAAAGCCACTCCAAAAATTTGAGACCAAAATCGGTTTGCTGTTACCATTGAATAAGTTTCTTCTGACTGTGTTGGTGTAAAAGCTCTAAATGTGTCTGCTGCATCACCGTCTTCAAATAAAGTATTTTGTACAGTTGCACCATGGATAGCACATAATAATGCTCCTCCTAAGATTCCCGCTACACCCATCATATGAAATGGATTTAGAGTCCAGTTATGAAAACCTTGTAAGAATAAAAGAAAACGAAAAATAGCTGCAACGCCAAAACTAGGAGCAAAAAACCAGCTCGCTTGCCCTAGAGGATACATAAGAAAAACAGACACGAAAACAGCAATTGGTCCTGAAAATGCAATAGCATTATAAGGTCTTATGCCTACAAGTCTTGCTATCTCAAATTGTCTTAGACAAAAACCTATTAAGCCGAAAGATCCATGTAATGCAATAAAAGCCCATAATCCCCCTATCTGACACCATCTAGTGAAATCACCTTGTGCTTCTGGTCCCCATAGAAGTAATAATGAGTGTCCCATACTGTTTGCTGGTGTTGATACAGCTGAAGTAAGAAAATTACAACCTTCTAAATAAGAGCTAGCTAAACCATGTGTATACCAAGAAGTTACAAATGTTGTACCAGTTAACCATCCTCCTAGTGCTAAATATGAACATGGGAATAAAAGTAATCCTGACCATCCTACAAATACAAAACGATCTCTTTTTACCCAATCATCTATTAAATCAAATCTTCCACGGTTTTTTTCTTGTCCTATCGCGACAGTCATATTTATTATCTCCGACTCGAATTATTTAAGTAAATACTTATTAGCTAGAATTATTAAAAAAAATTCTTACCTAACTTACATAGTATTAAATACATAGAAATTACTTTTCTTTTCAGTTACATATTATTATAAGGTTAATATCATTGAAATTATATTTATATTTATATTTTTTTAGTTCTCTAAGTTATTAGATTATTAATACTTTAAACCATATCATGTTAACTTATTGTTTCTTTAACTACAATTTTTTGAAATAGATATCCTGTACCTCTAGCTGTGAGTATTAAATCTGGATTACTAGGATCATCTTCCAATTTAGCTCTTAATCTTGATATATGAACATCAACTACTCTTGTATCAACATGTCGTTCTGGAGTATAACCCCAAACTTCTTGTAAGATTGATGCTCTAGAAAATGCTTCACCTGCTTTACTAATTAGTAGCTCTAGTAAGCTAAATTCCATTCCTGTTAGTCTAACTCTTTCGTGATTCTTATATACTTGCCTTTTATTTGAATCAATTTTTAAGAAACCAATGTTAATGACCCCCGAGCTAGGTATAGATGAGTTAATATTAATTTTTTCTACTCTTCTTAGTATGGATCTAATTCTAGCTTCAAGTTCTTTAGGTGAAAATGGTTTAACAATATAATCATCTGCACCTAACTCAAGTCCGGTAATTCTATCTGATACATCTCCTAGAGCTGTTAGTATGATAATAGGTACATCCGATTCTTTCCTTAATTCTTGACATACACCATAACCATCTAATTTAGGCATCATTACATCTAATACAACTAATGTTGGATATTCTTTTCTAAATATTTGTAAGGCTTCTTCCCCATCAGAAGCACTTACTACATCATATCCTATCATGGAAAGTCTAGTTTCTAATATTCTTCTAATACTTATTTCGTCATCTACAATAAGTATTTTTTCTTTGTGATTATCCAAATTATTTTAGTTCCTTATTTATTTCTTGTTTTTTTACATATTGATGTTTTTTTATTACAAAATTTTACATTTTAGTAGTTAATTGAAATACTACTTTAGCTTTAGTTGTTACTGAAGAGTTTTCTTTAATTTCTATAGTCTTCTTATAATTAGTTCTTTAAATATTCTATTTTATTTTTTAGAAAAACTCCCGATATACTTGACAATTTATGATATATAATATTAATATGTTTTCATCTAAACAGAAGCTCAAATTAACAGAAGAAAAAAAAATCAGATAATCTTTGAACAATTTTAACAGTATGCACTCCAAGTTTGATAGTGTATAGCAAAATAATTCTTCGTTTTTTAGAGACAGTTTTATTCTGGATACT